ATTTCTATATGGTAATTTTCGGATTATTATGATTCGAACATAACTAGTCTACATCCCAATTGTAGTGCCTAACCAAACCGGCCCTAATCCGTTAGCCCCTAAGATGAATCGAACATCTATTAGCAATATTAACAGTATTGTGCTTTACCATTAAGCTATAGAGGCTTTTAATTTAAACTGTTGAATATTTTTACCGAAAGGGGCCTAAAGAGCGGTAATTAATTTACATTAAAAACATTTTAATCCGACTGATTGTATCTAATTTTTTTTTAGATGTCCGTCCCTTCCGAAGATCGGCTATCAAGCTAAGGGTGTATTTACCCTTAAAGACTCTTTTTTATAGAGTAGATAAACCCTCCCCCCCTCCGCTCTATAAAAAAACTAATAAATTTTTTTTTTTATTTCTGGCGAAGCATGCATATTTCATATGCGTTACCATAATAGGATTAAACTTTAAAAACAGAGAATATGGGATTCGAACCCATGATGGGGCTTACCATAACTAGTTTCAAGCTAGTCGCCTTAAACCACTCGGCCAAATCTCTTAATATTTTCCTAATTCCTTAGCGACTTGAACGCTAATTTCATCCTTATCAAGGATGCACTTTAACCGAATTAAGTTAAGGAATCTTATTTTAAAGGGGGCCAGCCAATTTGGCTGGGGCGGAAAAAAAAAAAGGGGGATGTTTCATCAGTAAGCTCCCCGATTGTGTTGAGTTAATACGAATATCTACTTTTTCTTTTGTGTGCGCAAGTATAAATGAAATATACGAGAGATTTTTAACTTTTATAAATAACTATAAAAAAAAACATGCTTCACCACTTGCAAATACCGCTAATCACAAAGGATACCAATTTTTAGGGGTTCCACAATAGGCCGCGCAACCACCTTAGTATTGTACTGTTGGAAATGATTATTTTAGTGTCGCAGATAAACCTAAGTTCAATGAAGCTCTTAAGTTAACAAATCAAGGTTTAAGCAATTCACCTTAGGTAAGGTTAAACGTCAGCTAAATAAATTTTATTCTTTATTTGACTAGAAAGATATCTGGTTTGGCAAACTTTCAATAGATTTAAAGACCGGTTATGTATAATGTTTATGGAATTAAAAGGGATAAGGATTAATTTAGTAAAAAAAAATTAAACGTATTAAATTAAACATAATTTAAACAAAATTATTTAAAAGTTTTACCCTAACTATTTGCCCTTAAGGGAAATTATAAATCTACAGATAAAAATCTATACAAGAGCACTTGGATTCGAACCAAGAATTATAAGGTTGAAGCTTAGTGCTTTACCAGTTAAGTCATACTCTTTTAAAAGGTTTTTATAATAAATTTTTATAATAATTTCTATACGGTATATAGATAATTTAATTACAAAGGAATCTTTGATCACACAAACAATCACCACGTCTTGATAGGTCATGCACATCTTACCCAGCTTATGTTAAACCGGAGGGGTTTATATGTACATTTACTGTTAAATAAAATAAAACCTCGTAAGTAAAAGGAACTAAGTTAAGATTGGACTTTGCGAAGTTAAGGAATTATAATTGAGAAATAGGTGATTTGAACACCTAACCTACCGTGTGTAAAACGGTCGCTCTACCGTTGAGCTAATTTCCCTTTGGGATACTATTTGTATAATATAGTTATCACTATAGCTTACACTATAATGCCCAATTACGGTGTATAATTTAAGATTAAAATAAAATAATCATAAAGGGCCCCACCCGTTTCACATACGGGGGCTTAATTATATTTTTGACATCTTAAATTCATTTCCGCTTTAATAAAACTTTATTCTTAGTCATACCAAATAAAAATTAAGAATCTCCATCTTATAATCCAATTATTTAATCAGGATCCAAAGAAACTATCATTTTTTTTTTGAAGACATAAAATATAGCCGGGTTTGCTTAAGATTTACTTAGATTTCTACCTTAAAAACTTTTAGTTTTTTTATTATTAATTAGAAGAATCTGAAGATACTGTAACCACTATAGCACCGTTCATAGTTAATAATAATATAATACTAACAATTATTAATCAAATAGAATATGATGTATACAATATATTACCTATAGCTACTATATGACATAAAATTGTATAAAGCCCATCTCAACTAATACCCATAACATATTCTACTAAATCATAGTAATAAAATAATCTTCATGGACTATCACTTACCTTACTAGTATCATTTTCATCTCCAAAACCGTTAAAGAATGCATTCTTTAAGTACTCCTTAAAATTTAATAAAGATTTTTCCCCTTTAATTGAATCAGAATAAAAGTAAACAGAAAAATAAATAAACACTAAAGATAATATTAGTAATCCTGCTAAAGCTAAAATCTTAATATTATTACTTAGTAATTCACTTGTTCTTATATTAACTAACATTAATATAGTAGGGTCGCCAGCCAGGTCCATCCTCTATCAATACATATTACTTTTTTTGCAACAATACTTCAAGATTTTGGATAACCAGAAGGCTCCCTCCGAACCGTACGTGCAAGTTTCCCTGCATACGGCTCTCCACGATTATAATTTTACGTTCCGTTCTTTCTTTTTTTTATTATTGTATGTATCTTGTTATTTTACCATTAGGTAATTATTTATCCAATTCACTAATCTTCATCCCATCATATTTACCATTATGTATTTTTACATGACATTTTTGACAAACAGGAATTTGTTTTCTGTTTAGTTGTGCCATTAATTTTGTAAATCCTTTCACTTTTTCATTCATTTTTCTTATGTGTTTAACATGATGCATTTGTACATCTTCTGTTGAGCCACATATTTTACATGGACTTCAGAAATTCTTTTGTGTTCTTATAGATCAGTTTAGATACTCAAATGGATCTCTTTCATTCACTGTTTCTCTTGCACTTATTCCTCTTTCTTTTAGTCATTTATATTGTTTTTCCATGAAAAACTTCATTTTTGGTTCATCTATTGTGCTCAATTCTTTTCCGTATTTCTTAAATACTCCTGCTCTTGTTATTATATTGAATTTTCTTCCCAATGTTTTCGCACAAGAGTGTAATAATATGTAATTAATAATATAATGGAATTCACTTCTATTTACAGCTAAAGAGTAGTAGTTTAATAGTCCTCTACTTAGTGCATTGTATTGTATTAGTATTGATCTATGATCATATTGTATTCAATTTGTTTTAGCACAAGTTACTATTTCTTTACCTTCAGTGTCTTTTATGAATCCTTGTTTTTTTAATTTATCTATAATTTTCTGTATCGGCATAAGTAAGTGCATTAGTACATGACTATTCCTCATTTTCTTAGCCAGACCTCTATTCTTGACGTCATAGACTTTACTCTCTTTAGGTCTCTGTATTCTGAAATAATACCCTAAGAAGAAACCTTTATCATGTATTAAGTCTGTGATTTTCGTTTTTTCTTCACTCATGTCTAGCTTCAATATTTCCTTTAAGAACTCGGAGATTTCTTTCTTTATTTTCACTGCCATATCTTGAGTACCATATATACCGACTACTCAATCATCAGCGTATCTGACATATTTTATTCTCGTTCCTATAGCAATTTTTGATGGGATGTCTTTTCTTTTATTTATTAACTCTTTGATCTCTTTGATCTGTTCTTTTGTTCTCTCTTTTATGTGAGTTTTCTTTCTCTTTCTTTGTATTTTCGCTGTGATATTATCATACTCTTTATTTCTACTATTAACCGTACCAACACTACTGTACTTTTTTATAACTTCTTGAATGAACTCATCCAGTTCATTAAGGTATATATTTGACAATATAGGAGAAATTATTCCTCCTTGTGGTACCCCTACTAGAGAGTCCTTTGCGACTCCTTTTTCTATGTAACCAGCTCTAACCATTTTCCAGTACAAATCCATAAACTGTTGATCACCAATTTTCTTACTTAAAATTTGGGCTAATATTCTGTGATCAACATTATCAAAATATCCCTTGATGTCACCTTCTATCGCCTTGTTAATTCCAGTTCATTTAGTTATCTCCTCTAAAGCCGTGTGGGTACTTCTTTTGGGTCTAAATCCATGACTACAATCAAGGAACAGTGGTTCAAATATAATCTGGAGTAACATTGTCGCTGCTTTTTGTATTATTTTATCCCTAATGGAAGGTATCCCTAGTGGTCTCATTTTTCCATTATTTTTGGGAATTCATACTCTCTTAGTAGGTTTCATTTTTATTTTTTCACTTTTGATTTCTTCTGCTCATGCTCTAATCCTCTGTTTAGAAATCCCGTCTAGAGTCTCCCCGTCGACACCTTCAGTCATATTTCCAGGCTTAGATTTCATTTCATAGTAGCATCCAAATAAGAAATCTTCATCATACAATAATTTATAAAGACCGTAGTACCGTCCCTCTCGTACCTGTAACTTCTTCATCACATCTGTACCGTTGATTTTCTCAACAGCATCAGCTGATGTCGAATATAATCGCTGCCACCCCTTCGTTAATTTGATGGCTCCTCTCATATTAACTACTATGGGGGCTCCGTTCCCATAGGTGTTACCACCCTTAGGCAATCCCGCAATTGATTCTTTGATGGTAATTAGCTTATCCTTAGGAGAAAACAATCCTTTTCAACTATATAATATAGTTTTCATGGCTCTATATTCATTTGCGTGTGCTCAAACTATTACAGAGAGTGCAAGTAAGTTCACTAGAAATCTGCTTCATTTTGACATATCTCTCTCACTTGTTATAACGATGTTATACGGGTTTCATGGCGCCCCACTAATGTCGAAGAACTTCTCCATAGATCCAAATATCTCGCAAAGGTTCATAGATATAAATCCGTCCTTCACTTTACTAACATGCTGTGGTCCCCTATTCATTTCGAAAATCAGGTAAGTTAGTTGATTTACTAGATGTAGTGAAAATCCTAGTGTACTTCATAAATTAATAACATGACGAGCTAGCCACTTAGTGTTATTAACAACTGATACAATCCATCAAATATCCATGACGGCGCACAATAAAAATAAAATAGATCAACTCTATAGGCTAAATTTACGTTTTATACTCTATGTATCAAAAAAAAATCATACACACTAATAAGCGGTATATAACATAAACTTAACTCAAGGAGGTTCTCATTATAAACAAATTATCTATAATTTACCAATTCCCCTCTTAATATTATACAACATAATAAAAAAAACATCATATATATTTCTATAGAACCCGACTGTACATTTAAACAGGTTTTACAACCCTGCTCCAGTGATCCAATCTGTAGCGACATTTACAACTGCCGACGGTCTTAACCCTTGGTGGCCTTAACCGTTTTCACCTGTTACCTGCAATTATGATTTAGTACGGTTGTAACCTTCTTTCTAAATCTATTTTTTAATTCCTATATTTTCCAAAAAATCTTAAGATAATTAATCTATAAAGAAGAATCCTTTAATGTAAAAACAGAAACTCTTCTAATTTTTTTTCCTTCGATAATTGTAAACTCACCTTCCAACTTATTTAATTGTCTACTCACTGTTGCATATCGTACACTTAAGCAATCAGCAGCAACATTTAAGGTAGAAGCCAATACTATTTCTCCTTTATAATCTATGATCTCATAAACACAATTAGTTCAACCTCCACTTATTTCTTTTTTAGAAATACTATCTAATTGACGACCATCTTTTAATAATAAAATAGTAGATTCTGCATTTTTAATTTTATCTATATCCTCAGAAGACATGAAAGATACTTTATTTAAGTCAGAATTATTAGATAGTCTATAATTATTCATTGTATAAGATAATTTTAAAATCAATTCTTTAATATCATTATTTCTATAAGCTCCTTTACTTATAGCTGTGCAAATTATTTTAAAATCTCTATAATCTTTACTTTTTTTAGTAATAAATGTCATTTGATCTAAAAAGGGTATAAAATAATTAACTAAAATCAAGGTATTTGTAATTTTAAATCTTAGCATAGGTTTAGTATTACCTCTACCTTTATCTACAACTATAGCCATAAAAGATGAATTTTGTAATTTAAACATAGAATAACTATCAAAACCTAGATTGTTTTCTAAGTACTCTTTTATTTTTCTAATAACCACACCTTGTACTTCAGAAAGACCAATAATAAAAGAAGGTTGTAATTTAAATCTATCTACATAAAAAGAACCTTCGGCTTCAATAAGTCCTAATAATCAATAACTAGTAATTTCTATTTTGTGATAACTAGGAAAATTAAAATCTACTCTACCGTTATTTATACCACTTTTTATACTTATAAGTTTATCAATTAATTTTTTTTTTTCTTTTACAGTACAAGCTTTAAATTCACTATACAATTCAAAAGCTTTTTTAAAATCTAAATAATCTAAATATTTAGAAGTATTTAAAGGATATTTCTCAAAAATAGAGATCAATTTAATAATGTCATTTCTATGAATAACAGAAAATTTACAACTATTACCATACACAGCTATTTCATTTCCTATGTTTAATTTACTTTTTATATATTTTAAAGCATCTATATCATCTACATGCAACTCAATAATAAATCTGAAACTAACTCCTTTAATGTTACCTTCTTTATCTTTTAACAATACTATTGTAAAATTTGACTCTCCATCTGAAAATCCGACAAATCATCTTAAAAACTCTTCATCTATAGATTTTGATGATAAAACAGAATAAAACCTACGACAACTATTTAATTGATTAAAATTAGATTTAAAAGAATAATTATTAAAGTTATTAATTTTTAAATTAGAAAAATAAAAACCATAATAAAAATTTTGGAAAAATTTAATTGAAATTAAAAACATATTGCAGAGTTGGATTTTTACCAACCCGGCATAAAATTTTACCGCACCAACGTAGACAAGAATATATCCAAAACCTAAAAACTCTAATCCTACAGAATATAAATATATACCGATTAAAACAAATAAACTTATTAAAAATAATAGACCTACTATGGTATTTTTTACTGCTATTGTAACTATAGCTGTTAATACTGAACCTATAAATAATATAGATGTAAATTTTATATTAAAACCATTAGTAGTGTTATTAAATAAGTTTAATAATAATAAATCATTTAAATTGAAAAACATCATATGCATGTTATAAATAAATAAATATTTTTTTTATAACCAACTTTAATAAATTGGTTATAAAATTATTAAATAATCCCTTTACAAATTGTTTAGATTATTTAATAACTCATTAGCTAAAATAATGCTATGACTCAAACATTATTTTACTGATTACTCTAATTTATAAATATATTTACCTTTAGCCATATAAAAATTATTAGTTATCGTATCATTATGGTAATCATGATCACAAATATATTTATAAACTTAGAAACATAATTTAAACAAAATTATTTAAAAGTTTTACCCTAACTATTTGCCCTTAAGGGAAATTATAAATCTACAGATAAAAATCTATACAAGAGCACTTGGATTCGAACCAAGAATTATAAGGTTGAAGCTTAGTGCTTTACCAGTTAAACTATGCTCTTTTAAAAGGAAATATTTGTTCATATTACACTTAAATTATTTTTTATATTTAAACTCTTCCTTAATAAAAATAAGATTTTTTTTTTAGTTATCCAACAAAAAAGGGTCACCCAACCGGAGTAGAGCTTAAAAAAAAAGGGACAATACAAAAATATTACCGATAATTAGAGCTAACGCAAGCTATAGCTCTCACACCCAAGATTTTACAAAAAAGGAATTACTATTAAGGGGCCAGCCAGTTATCCTGAAGGGGGGGGAAATACGTTATAAATTATTATTCATAGCGCAAGTATAAATGAAATAAGCGTCATTTAATATTTTATTAAACATGAAATACCGGCTGGAGCTATTAAATTTTTATTAAAGAGCCCTCCGGATGAGCTTGCACCTAAAAATACCGGCTGGAGCTATTAAATTTATGCGAAAGAGATACAAGTCAATGCCTATATACTTTACAAAAATAAGTAGTAAATACTTTATTATGACAATGGCAATTATTTATCGAATATTTTTCCAGAAAAGAGACGAATCGAACGTCTAAGTGTAAAAACACAGTATTTAGCAAATACCTTACCTTACCTATGGAAACTTTTCCTTAAACCCGAATTAGGTCGGGTTTATTTATAGTACAAATTGAAAATTGGCCTCTTTATTTAAATCAGACTTACCTTTTCAAGAGTATAGACTTTATCTTTAAATTTAAATTTACTCTTTTTATTAATTCTATTGGGAATAGTTTGAGGAGATACATCTAAATATTTAGCACAATCTTTAAAGGTATCAAATGTTGCAACTACTTCACCATTAGACCCTATAAGTTGTATTATATTAGCTGTCGTTCTGTTAATAAATCTATTTTGTGAAATTACCCAAGTACTACCATTTCTAACTTCTAAATTAGAAGGTTTATTTAGCATAATATTAATCTCTCTATATAAAGATTCTCTATCTACTATTGCTACTCTAGAACTAGATAATCTACGGTTATTCATTTGACTAATAATTAACTCTATTAATTTTAAACCGTCACCTGTATGATTAAATCCCTTATCTCTAAGTCTCAAAATACTAGTTCAATCTTCAAAATCTTTTTTCTTCTTTGTTTGTCAGTTCAGCGAAGTAAGAAAAGGTATTAAAGCTTCTCTAATAAAATCGTGCTTATTGATTATTATTTGACATAATTGTTTATGCCCTAATTCTTCTTTACTAGTTACAAGTCTTACTCCAGATTCAGCTTGCTCTAAATTATCGCATCCGAAAGATATTGGACCTCCTAATTGAAGTAAAAATCTTTGTATAGCCTCTAATAACCCTAAATCAATAGCTGATTGGCTAATGTTAAAAATTAAGCTTAATTCTTTAGATTTAATGAAAAATGAACCATCAGCTTCTATAAACCCTAGTAGTCAATAAGGAGTTATTTTATATTCATGATTTGCCGGTAATTTATAATCAATTCTTTTACTATTAACACCACTTTTGATCTCTTCAAGCTGTTTAACCAAATCATGTGTTTTATTAGAATTAATATATAACTCAAATGCTTTCTTAAACTTAAGGAAATTTAGCTGTTTAGTACTATTTAAAGGATATTGTTCAAAAATTGTTATTATTTTTTTTATATCTTCAAAATTACTTACTTTATACATGCAAGTGTTTTTAAACTCAAATGCTTTACCAAATCCTAAAGTATCTCTAATATATTTTAAAGCGTTAAGATCGTCAATGTGAAGCTGAATCTGGAAAAGAAATAAGTAATTGTTAGTAGGATCTTTACGTCCAAAATAAAAGTTAGCTTCACCATCTGTAAACCCACGGAATCATTCATAAAATTCGGGTCAAGTACATACGCTTTGCACGGATTGTTCTATCTCAGTATTACTACTACTTATTAAATGGTTATTCGTATTTTGATTATTAGTAGTATAATATCTAAAAGCATTGCTAGAATTAAATCTGTGAAGTAGGATACCGCCATGTTTATTAAGTAAAAAATTATTAAAAATACACTCTGTTGGAATTGAAAAATATTTATAAACCAGGGCTTTCATTCCTTGGGTTGAAAACCTAACTTTCCCTATATTTAGTAATGTTCTTTTCATGCGAATCAGAAGGGTCTCGAACCCTTATCTATTTCCGTGACAGGGAAATCCTTTACCAATTAAGTTACTAATTCAATAAAGACTATTACCTAGGATCTATCGGATTTGAACCGATATCATAAGGATTAAAAGTCCTATGTAATAACCATTATACTAAAATCCCTACAATATTACAACCAGTTAGAATAAAAACCATATACCGCTCGGGACGAGCTATATACATAATTTTTTTTTAAGCTTGCGCCTAACTATCTTTCGTAATTATTTATTGTATATAATAATACTTTTTATTTGTTTTCTGGTTTACCTATCAATTCATAACTATTTAAATATTTTTGTTATTATTCTATAATTAGGGCGGCGGCTTCGCACCGCACATTTCATTTATACTTGCGAAGCCTAGCACGCCTAGAACTAAAAAATAATTCACTTTATCACTATTTAAACTAGTTTATTTATTTAGTGGGGGTAGGCGAATCCACCCTACTCCCCAGCAAACTCTATTTCATAAATTTTTATTTCTTCAGTACCCAAAACTATAAATAAAAGCGGGCTTCGCTCCCGCCTAAATAAAAAATAAATGAACTAATTCAGTACAACCAGTCGGATTTGAACCAACAAATCTTGTTTGGAAGACAAGCAGTTTACCGTTAACTTATGATTGCTTTTTATATCACAGATAGGTATAAACCTTCATATAAAAATTATATAATTAATATTTATTAATTATAAGACCTAAAAGAGTCTAACCTTTATTTAATTTAAAGTCCTTTATGCATAAATATGCATAATATATGTAAAACATCTAAAAAAAAAACTAACTTCCAACTTCCTCAGTAATACATTGAGATGAATAAGAATAATCAAATTACATCAAAAAAAAAATAAAGCCAGTTTATTAAAAAAAAAATACTTAATAAAAACGTCTCATAAAAAAAAAAACACTTATAAGAGTTATTAAGACCTTAAGGAATCGAACCTTCTTACCAATAAGTCTTTACACATATATGTATTTATATATGTGTAATAGGTGCATCAATTTGGTTTATACGAACAAATTTATTTTTCGCTTTCGCATAAAAACTTGGCTCACCTAAAAATGATTCACAAGAAAGTAGGTTCATGGTTCATGGTTCATGGTTCATGGTTCATGGTTCATGGTTCATTTTTTTTGAATTCTACTATAAATTAAAGTACGTGATAAACCAAAGTATTTAGCACAATCCGAGATGGAATATAATGTTTTAAATACATTTCCATTTTCATCTACTAGTTGTACACCAACTTGTTTACCTACTCCAACCAATTTATTTGATGACTTAATAATCTTTCTACTTCTTATAATCTTGATATAACTAAAGTACAATTTTATTTATAAACAAAGAATCTACCTAATCCGGCCCCCCCGAAGGGGACGTAATTTTTTATTATATTGTCTAAAAGAAACTGATCATCAACATATAAATGTATTTCAAATCTAAAACTAAAAGTTATATCAGATTTAGAATTAATATCCAAATTACTTTCAGCATCGGTAAAACTACGAAATCATCATAAAAAAATTTAGATCAATATTTCCTTCTACAACCTTTTGTTTAAAAATATATCTACGGTTAGCAGACTCCGTATATTGATCTAACACCTAAACACAAAAATATCTAATATATTTAAGCATAATCTCATTTTTAAATGTAAAATAAGATAAACTTAATGATTATTTAAATTTCTTATCATAGGCAGTAATATTTTAAATTTATTCCGCTTAATAATTAAGAACCTCAATAATACACTGAAATGAATAAAAATAATCATACGACATCTACAAAATGTCAATATAGAATTCCTGCTTCGTATCCAAGATGGTGATGATCAGTTAGATGATAAGCATAAATTCTTCATAGACCTACACTTAAGAAGATAGTACCAATTATAACGTGTACAAAAAAAATTATTAATCAATATCTTTCAATATTGTTTAGATTATGTCTTCATATTAGTGCTTACTAAAAAAGAGATTTAGTAATTAATATGTAGAGTTTTACCGCCATTCTTTTACTTAAAAATAAGTAACATAATATTTATTAGCTAATCGTTGAACCTTAATATATTTAAATTATAAAAATATATTATTGGCAGCAAATTGTCTTATAAGTTTAAAGAGTTTTTTGCTATTTACTCTATAATATTTTATATATCTATATTCTATATTTTATCCCCGTAAAAAAAAATAACCTTTAAAACTTTTTCCTGTGACTAAACAATCTTTAATTTTTGTTCTTGACATATTTAAAGCTTCAGCTGCTTTAGTCATACTATTAAATTCTAATTTATGATTATTTTCATCTAGACATATAATTAAAGCAGACTCACTAACTAACTTATTAGTACCTCTAATGTATCTAATATTATTCTTTATTTCATAAGGACTATCTTTTGAATAAAGTTTCGTTAATAACGATCTTATATCTATAAGAGATTTTTTTTCTTTAACTAAATGACTATTAGTACTTAATCTGTATTTATTAATACAATTTTTTATTACATCAAATACAAATTTACCTTCTAAATTAGTATGATAACCCTTATAATAAATTTCTATTAATTCTAATCATAATAAAAAATCATTAGATTTTAATGTTTTCAAAAGAAGATTATGTTGATCATCGTACATTAGAGGGATTAATTTTTCTTTAATATCTTTAATTTTATTAATTTCTAAAATAATAGTGGGATTACTATTTTTCTTTTCAATTCTTTCTGAAGAATAAATAATTTTATCAACACCCATAAATTCTTTAATTTTATTATATAATTCTAACTCTTTAAAATGATTTTCTAATTTAAATCTAGGAACATATTTACTAGTAGAAAATGTACCCTCACCATCTATAAACCCAGCTAATCAATATTTTGTAATATTGATTTTATTACTTATAGATCCTGGTATCCATTTACCGGCTAAGTTTTGCATTTTTTGTCTATAATCTATAATAGCTAATTTACCTTCTGGTGTTAAATGTTTTTTATCTTTAAGTAACATTACTGCTTCTTTAAATAAAAGATAACTATGGTATTTTGAACCATTAAGATTAAAACTCTCAAAAATAGGAATTATAATATTTAATAAAGAACTCTGATCATTAACAAAAAAATTTGCTCTATCACCAGATTTAGATATATAACCACATCTTAGATTACCCATAATATATTCTAAAACTTTTATATCATCAATGTGTAATCCTATTTGAAAAGTAAATTGAGAAAATTTATAAGTAGTTTCTTTTAAATCTGTTAACCTGATATTGAAATTACCTTCAGCGTCAACAAATCCTACAAACCACTCAATAAAAGATCTATCTAAATAATAATCCTCTTTATTAGAATCATAAATTAATAATCTATCCTTAATATTATTGCTAAAAGTAGAATAATATTTAATATAGTCATTTGATACTAAAAAAATAAAATCTTTATATAGAAAAAAATATATAAAAAGGGCTACATACGTTAACCCGTGGAAACCTGTTGAAAAGTAGAAACAAGAAGCAAATACTCCATCACTAATAGTAAATGAAGTGAAACTATATTCAACCCCTTGAAAGAAAGTAAAAATTACAGCTAAAATAACTGTAGCAAAAGTACCATATAATGCACCTTTTCTTTCACCTTTAATTAAAGAGTGGTGAGCATAAGTAATTGTAGCCCCACTTGATAATAATAAAACTGTGTTTAATAAAGGTAATTCAAAAGGATTAACTGGTTCTATCCCCATTGGTGGTCAACTTGCCCCAATGTCAATTGTAGGAGTTAAAGCACTCGATTAATTATTAATAGGAGTTTGTCTCCTAAAATAATAGATTTAATTTACACAACCTAAAACTATTTTCTACTTTTATTCATTCTACCTTTTATTTTCTTTACTTCATCTAAACCCTCTCTAGTTAAATGATTTTTGCTATTTATTATAACAGCAGCTTTTTTAAAATCTTCAAAATTTTTAAGCTTTAAACCATGTAACTTAAATTCTTCAAAAACAGGTATAATTTTATCTCTGATATCTGAAAATTTTTCAACAACAAATTCACCATAACCAGATTTAGAAATGTATCTACCACAATTAAGAGTAGATTTTAAACTTTCTAATAGTTCTCTATCTCTTGTGTGTTGAGTTAAAATAAATTTTAGTCATACAGTTTCACCTAATTTAGATTCAGCTGATTTTTTCAAAGCTATAAAAAAACATCCTTCAGCATCAGTAAATCCTGCTAATCAATCTAAATCTTTAATTATTTTAGCTTGAATATTTGGTCTTGAAGCCGGATTAATATCAGGAAAAGCTAAACTTAAACTGTCTGAAATATTACCATTATTAATAGTAGCTTTTATTGAAACTACTCTATTTAAACCTTCTTTAGTTAAATGTTTACCTTCTCTCATTAAACATACTGTTTCTTTAAATAATAAAAAATCAGCCTGTTTATGTGTAATTAAAGGGTAGTTTTCAAAATGATTTAGAATAATACTTAAATCTTCTAATTTAGATACTCTATATTGAACAGAATTTTGTCCTAATCTTGATATTAGTCCTACACCGAAGAACAATTTAATTTTTTTTAATAAAGATTCATCCTTTTCGTGTACTCCAATTTGAAATGTAGCTTTTACTCTAAAATTTGTTTTATAACTAGAGTCTGGACTAACTCCTATAAAAAAACAAGATTCTCCATCAGAAAATCCTGTTACATAATTAGGATTTAAATCCTTAGTTAAATAGTTAGATGAAGTAGAAAATAAAGAACTTTGAGAATATTTGAATTTAGAATTAATACCTCTATTAGGTTGTAATAAAACCAAGTTTCCTTGGCACTTAGAGCACACCTTACAATATTTATATAATATCGAGAAACCGTCTGCTCGTTGCTCTTTTACAGATATATGACTATCTGATTTAGATCCACGATTACCCATTCCTATTGCTAGAATCTCTAATGATGTGACTATACCCTCAGTAATTAGCTGGGCCACTACTAGTCGTTTTTCTAATAGCTTAGTTATTAGAGCTTTAGGGCTTCCCTGGAATTTGGTTTCTATTCACAATGTGCTTAGTTTATGAAAGAATGCTCAAAAAATGGCAACAAAAAACAATGCTTCAGATACAATAAATAATATCACACCTAAATTTAATCCTTTTTGGACTGACATGGTATGATCTCCTAAATATGTCATTTATCCTATATATTACTACATAGGTTGGACTATATCTTAATTAATAAGTTTTAAACGTATTAATTTTTAACGTTTAGTCTCTGAAGATAGTAAGGGTATTTATACGCCCTTAATCTCCTGCTGATTGTCCATAATAATATTTAAGGATTTTCCAGCAATTGGTTAAATTTTATGAAAGCACATATATTATAATTTATTTAATAAAGATTTTATTTTTAATTTTCCTTCTTCAGTAAGATGTTCTTTAACTAGAATCATATTAAAAACAATTTCTCATTTTTTAAAATCCTCTAACTTATTTCCTAATAAAGGATATTTATTAAAATAATCTATAATAGGTTTAATATCATTTATAGCTGAAACAGTTAAAGACAGTACTTCTGAATTAGTATTATTTTTATAAGTCTTTATATCGCAAGATAAAAATAAAGCTAAAGTATCCATAAAAGGTCTCATGTCAATAGAGGTAGATTTGTCAAATGCACGTTGATCTAATCTAAATTTAAGAGAAACACTTTCACTAACAGATCTTTTACGAGTTTCTGATTTAGGTTTACTTTCTACATATTTAATCCCAAAATGTGCATCTGCCTCTGAAAAACCACTAAATCATGCATTTTGTTGTAGATTTGATTTATCTAGTAAACTATAGGGAATATCTAAAGAGTATTTTAAATTAATAAACTTTATTAAATCATTAAACCTTTTATTTTTAGGTGTTCTTAGTTTACCATGAACTAAATTTAAAATTTGTATAATACCTTTCATATCCCCAATAATATAACGTAATACATTTTTACCGGTTTGTTGAAAACGACCTATATTTCCTAATTCTGATTGTATTAAAGAATACATTCCTAGATTATCTATATGTGAAGTAAACACTATTCTAGGGTTTAATACTCTATTTAAAGTTGTAGACCCCACGGAAGGAAGAGATATATGACCACCCCCCTCTAATAGACCCCCTAAATAATAACCTAAATCATTTTTATCAGTTAATACTTTAGGATTATTTTTACTTTTATAATCACTCAAAAATTTAATTATCTTTTCTTTATCTATTGCTTTTGCAATATTTAAATTATAATAAGAATTATATTTTGACATAATGGTACCTTCACTTATAATATCTCTAAATCATAAACCGAATGTATAAGTTACTAAAAATCCTGAAATATATACTAAAATATATGAATTTGAAAAGCTATGCATAGCTAATACAGCACTAGATGTTAAACATAGTAAAGATACAGAAATATATAACACAAAATTAAGATTTATCATACAAATAACTAAACCGCCTCCCCAGCCTAACTGGCTGGCCCCCTATTATAAAAGTCTTCCTCTATTCATATAAGATTTTATTTTTGGTTTATTTCGACGCAGCGCGCCTAAACCTTCAGGAATTAAATGTAACCCATTTTCCATAACATGAGCTACTTTAATAAAAACCCCCGACTCCGTTAAGTGAAGGGGGGGGTCCCCTCTTGGAAATCTTTATTTTTATTACCAATTAGATAATATTTGAGAAAAAAAAAAATATTATTTTCGTAAGAATATCTTCCAATTTTGTGACACGATAATCAATAGAATTAATACTTAAAGTAACATCTCCACAGTAAAAATATTGAATTAGACTTCTTATTAGTTCCTCATCTCTAATATGCGGAGTTAATTGAAAAACTCATTGAATTCTCTCCCCTAATTTGGGAGCGCGAGCTCTAACTTTAGTTATTTTTACATAGAAACATCCCTCACCTGAAGTAAATTTAGCTAATCAAAGGGCCCCCGGAGGGGCTTATTCATGTGGAATTTTTTTTTATTCTACTGAAGGCCTAGGTACAGGCTTTACATTAGGAAAAGCTTCTTTTAATGTGGAAGGTAAACCTTTATTCATAGTAGCTTTTATTGCTACAAGTTTCAGGATACCTTCTTGAGTTAAATGCTCTTTTTTAAGCACCATATAAACTATGTCTTTAAATAAAAGAAAACCAATAAGCTTTTTAGTAATTAATGGAAACTTATAAAAATGTTCGACTATTAGTTGTAAATCGGTAACAGAACTTACTTGATATTGAATAGCAGTTTGACCTTGTTTAGATATACGTCCGACACAAAAAAAAAAAAATTGGTATTTCTTCCAATATAATTTGATATATGTAAAACTATAATAAAATTTCATATAATATCTCATCCGTATCTTCCTCCTGAACGTTTATGAAATTTTAAAGTAAAACAACCCGAGCTTCTGGTGAAACCTAGTGAAACATCCCCCTTTGGGGGTCAGCGTCAGCGTCAGCAATACCAGATAATGTTATAAATCAAGGATCCAACAAATTAGAATTACAAACATTAGATTTCAAAGTAGAAAAAGCATTTTTTTTTTGTTATTTGGTTAGAAGGGATTCTGAATAGATAGTTTCTTTCGAAACCCGTTAGAGTACATCTTAATACAAAATTTATTGTATAACTACCGTTTACTCGTTGTTCTTTTACAGTAAAAGCATTATAATTAACTAAACTATTAATACTTAAAACTGACTTAGATTCGTGATTACCTATTCCTCTTTCGAGAATCCATTGACTTATTACCATACATGAGTAATTAATTCATCCACTAATAACTGGAAAGTTATTGCTTGGTATCAATGGTCTTAAGGCTTTTCCGAAATTTGGCAGTTTAACCCTCTTTAGTGATTTCCTAAATCACACGCAAGGTCAAGGAGATGGAGATACTAAATGGAAAGGATGAGCTTGAAAATTACTTCTAATTAATTTTGTCATTAAAAAAATTTTTTTTTATCTATAATTCATCTAAATTTTTAGGAAGAAAAGGACTTGAACCTTCGACAGCCGGGGGCTATTGAGTTTACAGCTCAACCCGTCATACCTACAAACGGAACCTTCCTTTTTATTTAAATTTAAGGTGTAAGCCTACGAAGCCCCAAATTTTTTTTAATCTAGTTAAAAATAAACTATCCTATAGGACTTATACTACATTTATAGAGCTTGGCCTCCGGCCACTAAAAGTATTCTTTAGAATTTTTACCCTTTGTAACGCTATGAAATATGCGTCATATTAATTAATATTACAGATACCTAAAGCAAAGCTACATATATAGCCAAATAATAAAAAGTAATTATCTTTATACATATGTACTAATCCAGGGGGAATTCTTTAGATGCGGGTAAGGACTTGCACCTCGATATTCGGACATGAGCCGAACGTGTTACTAATTACACTAACCCGCGTTTTAACAACCCTCTTTGGTTATTAGTTACTAATTATAGTTTTGGAAAATAAATCCATACTACAAAAATAAAATTTGCCCCTATTTTTTTTTTTATGAATCCCACCTTTTTTTTAGGGGGTTCCTTGGTTTTCCATCTTTTTTTGAAATCACTTAAATCTGAGAAAGCGTTAAATAGATAATATTTTTAAATCCGATGGAATATAGTACTCTACCAAAAGGGGACCCCCCTTGCGGGGGGGTTTCATTCTGGGTGATTATATTAGAATTTTTAGTGGGGAGTAGGCGAATACTCCCCTACTCCCCAGCAAGCTCTATTAAAACCTTAAGAATCTAAGTGTTGCCCTAATTGTACCATATTTAATATAAGGCTAGAATCTTTATAATTTTTGATACCGTGCATTGGGTAAGTCTCAAAAAATGGTACTATTTTTGTTTCTATATCCGTGAAATAAAAAAAAAACAAAATTTTTTATAAACTTTTAATTGTACATACTTTTCATTACTACTTGCTACACCGCAAATTTTATATTTAGATATATTTTTTATTAAATCAGTATCTCGGATAGTTTGATTAATAGAAAAGAAAAAAGAGACACTGTTATGACTTTTGGCTAAAAAAGCCTCTCTTAAACAAACAAAAAACAAAATGAACCTTCTCCGTCCACAAAACCGGCTAATCAATGACCATTTATAATAGTTTGATCTTTAATTAAAGGTCTTTCTACTGGAGAAATATTGTAACTTAAAAATTAAATCTTTTATAGATATAGCAAAGGAAGGATGCACATAAAACTTAGCTTTTAATTTATCTTCTAAGTTAGATACTGATTTTCTTACTCTATTATCTTTTGTGATAGAGATAGTAAATGTTGATTCCACATCAGAAAAACCCGCAAAAAAATAAGTTACAATGGATGTATAGAATCACCATTATTAGAATCTGATAATGTATAATATAATCTTTTACTTGTATTCATTCCATAATTTTAAAAATTTAATTTAATTTTTATAAAGATAAATGGATGGAAGTTAGTATGACTTTTTTTTATTGATTAAAAGGTTAATAAATAATAAACTTAAAACTTGAATATAAATAAATTCAAATAGTACTAAGATAATAACTAGTTAATTGTAAAATTAATATACTAATTATATATACAAAAATATGAAAAATTTGTGTAATACGAGTAATTTAAAGCAATCCTCCATGTAGCCCTATACCCCTTGAATTACCAAGTGATAAACTCATTAAATATTGCAAGATACAATAACTTTATGATAGCTACTCAGCTAAATAATCTCAAAATATCTCATCTAAGACAGATGGTTTTAGAAAATAATAATAAGAATATTGAAAACGTGATCATGAACTAAAGGAGAAATTCGAATTCTCATAATTAATGTTTGGCCACAAACCACAAAATTAAAAAATTTCCTATAAATCTTTAGCTTTTATTTAGCAATATAAAATTACTAAATAAATATTTGTTTAAGATAATAAATCCCGGGCAATGTGGCTTGTAACTTTAATTTATTCTTTAAGCTTAAATATAAATCTATTTTTATAAGGTTTAGTTATCTTATTTGTAAGTCTATTTCTAACATTTGTATGACTAATCCCTAAAGCATCAGCAACTCTTCTTCCAGATAAATATTCTGTAGTTAATCCTGTAGTTAAATCTATAACTAACACTTTTTGAGCTGTTTTACTTGCTTTTAATCTATTTAAACGACCCTCTGGTGATTCTTTTATTTTGGATTCTTTTTGTAATAATAAATCGACTTTTTTTTGTATTTTTTTTAAAGCTAACTCTATATTTTCGAATTTATTCACAAAATCTTCTAAAACAAACTCTGAAAAGGTTAAATCACTTTTTGTACTTAAATATTTTCTTATTAACCAAGCTTTCTGTAATTTAATTTTTGTTTCAAAAGTAGCTAAACGACCAGTCGAAGACCCAGCTATTTTACAAATATTATATTCAGGATTAAACATATCTAAATAATACTGCTCTCGACTAAGTAATTGATCTTTATCTGTGTACTCTAAAATTTCTAACCTGAAATTATAATATCCATACTTCAATAAAGCTTTATAGATTACACTATTATTGACTAAGATCTCTTTTTCTAGTCATTTGGGTGAAAAGTAATCTCTTAATCTACGCACTAAATCCACAGAACTACCTATATATGTAGAACCATTAACTAAGTTAACTCATCTATATATACCAGGTTTTCCTTGGTTTTCTTTATAAATTGATTTAAAATCACTTAAATCAGTGTAAACGACTGCAGGTAAAAAAGTAGCATTGCTATTACTACTATAAGTATTAAATAAAAAGTTTAGATTATTGTAAATATTATTAAATTGAAAACTTCCACGGATATTAAAAAAATAGATGGAGCGGACTTCGTATCCGCTCAAATTATAGGAAAAATTTTGGAATTTTATATGACATTTTTTTTTTAGAAGCATAATGGGTTTTATTGTTATCTATTATTCATCTAAATTTTATCTATTTTGATGATTCGAACATCAAATTTACATATATATATATATATATAAATAAACCACCCGATGGGCATAAATAGATTTTAATAACAAATAAAAAAATTTGTTATTAAATATTGTTTAAGATAATAAACCCCAGGCAACTTCCACTACCTGAACCGTATTTCGACTTAACACTAATTAAAGCCACGCATGCGGTGAATTCCAATACAAGAAATTAAATTCAAAAAAATAACAGTATTGTATCAAAAGAGCAAACTTATTGCGATGAAACTTCTTTCAGCATGTGACGAGTGGTTAGTACCAATCCGAGGTTCAATTCACCGCGACATGGTGATTCGCGATTACTAGCAATTACTTATTCATATAGTCGAATTTCAGACTACAATCCATATGTTTATATTCTATTTTAAAGATTAGCTCAAACTCACATTTTTGCATCTTTTTGTATAGAAATATGTGGCACGTCATATAGCCCGCAATATTAGGGCCATGATGACTTGTCTTGTTCCCTTTTACAAAGAAGAAACCTTATTAACATTCATATTAATAAGCCAGCCAGCTATGCTGGCTGGCTTATTTGAATATAAATAGTACCCTAAAGTACTCTTAAAAATAAAGCGAGGGATTTCGTTAATTTATCTCTTTATTTCACAATATTAACTGGAAACAGCCGTGCAACTCCTGTAAAATTAAAAAATTTTCACTTTTTTATTTATTCAAATTGCGGTAAGATTTTTCGTGGATTATCGAATTAAACGACATACTTCACTGCTGAAGTCAGAAACGGTCTAGTGATTCAATTCTGATTAACTAAGGGTTCCAATTACCGTGAAAATAATTTCTACTTAATATAGAATATCCTTCCCCTTTATGATATAATATCATTACAGAATCCGACTGTACATTTGGACAGACATTTCAGTCTTACCCCGGTGATCCAGTCTGTAGCGACACTTACAATTGCCGACGGTCTTTAACTAGGATGTTATTAACCGTTTACACCTGATTTTTCTATAAAAACTTAGAATTGTTTGGTTGTAGCCTTGCTCAATCCTTTTTATTTATTCTAAGTATTTAAATCTTTTTAATGGTAAAAATAGGAATTCTCTTAACTTCATAATTAGGAAGTTTTACAGATTCTTCCTCATCTAATAATTTCTTTAAAGTTCTAAAACTTACATTAATCTTACTTAAAGCTTCTTTCATAGTATCAACTAAAAGAATTTCTTCATCAGATAATCTTATTTCATAAATACAATTTCTATGAATTAAAGGTTTATTTGTTTTTTTATCCATAATACGACCATCTTCAAGATATTCATATACAGATTCAGCATTAATAATCAAATTTCTTTCTTGTTCACTTAATATTTCTACTGATTTTTTATTAGTAGATAATCTATAGTTATTCATATTATAAGATAATTTTAAAATCAATGATCTAATTTCATCTAATTTATGTGAACCTCTATATACTGCTCCACAGATAACTTTAAAATCTTTAAAATCACAACCTTTTTTACTGATAAACTCCATACTATCTAAAAGAGGTATTAAGTAATTATTTAACACAAAGATATTTTTTATTGATAAAATAACTGTAGGTTTCCCTAATCTTGCTTTTTGTTTATTAATAGATATAATTGAGGAAGATTTTAATTTAAATAATGAATATTTATCAAAACCTAAATTATCCTCTAAAAATTCTTTAATTTTAACCAACATTGGATATTGTTCTTCAGATAATTCAATAGAAAAAACTGGCTCAATATCTGTTCTGGATACAAAGAAAGAACCATCTCCTTCAATAAACCCTAATAATCAATCTTTAGTTATATTAATCTTACTTAAATATTCCTCCTGAATAGAGGGTGAAATAATTACACTACGTTTAGTATTCATATTACTTTTATATCCTAGTATTTTATTTATCAACTCCTTAGATTCAGCAATTTTTACGTTACTAGATCTTTCATGATAAAGTAAAAAAGCCTCTTTAAAATTTTTATAATCTAAATATTTAGTAGTATTTAAGTTAAACTTATCAAAAATAGATATTAACTGATAAACTCCTTGTTTATCCGACACAGTAAAAATACATTTATCCTTATAAGTTCTCAGATTTCCTATTTTTAATTTATTTTTTATAAATTCTAAAACAGATAGATCATCAATATGTAACTCGATAGTAAACATAAAAGAAAATTTACTTATATCTCCTTTTTTATCTAGTACCTTATGAAGAATAAAGCTTGATTCTGCATCAGAAAATCCGACAAATCATTCTAAAAATTGAACTTCTAATTTATCTACATTATGTAGAGATGCGTATGTACGACTTAAGAATTTAAATGAATTATTATTTAAATTATTTATATTATATTGTATTAAATTTTTTCTCATATTTTATATTTATTTATTATATTTATACTATCTTTTATACGAACTAGTAATTACTCGGTAGACTATTAAAAGGTCTTCTACAAGCCCTGAAGTATATCTGTTTTCAAACATTAATAAACTAACTTAAAACTATCACACCAGGAATACTTTTTTAAGTAAAACAGCCTATTAACTTATATATTTGTTTAAAAAGCAATAAACTTAATTAGAATTACAAAAAAGCCCTAAAGGACTCGCTTCGCACATTTTGTATGCACATTCTCCAAATATTTTTACTTACAACCTTGACTTCGCCCTAATTTACTAATTTTTTTACTGTAAAATATTAAAATAAAGAAACCCCCGTAAGGGGGGACCCCTTCTATTACTACTATACATTAAGGTTAACTTTTCTTCCTTCTTGCGAGCCAAAATGTTACTACCAGTTGAGGCACAAATGTAAAAATAGTACAGTTGATATACAACTAATCCATGGGCGCGATAAAATGCTCCCTCGATAAACTATAATTAAATAAGTGTCTATTTCCTTTATTTAAGGTCGTATGCGTCTCTACCCCTCGTCAAGCTCTATGCTTAAGCTCCTCAAGGCCAATTACGTTCTCTCTCCTATTGGATGTGACTGCTATAGTATAACTTCTCAACTTTACATATTAATATAGCATTTATTCTAATAAATACGTACGTAATAAATTACTAAATTAGCTTCACTTTTATACTAGTGAAATCTAGTCCTGGAAATTTGTTTGTTTAAATATAAACTTAGACAACAATACTTTAAATATAATACCCTTATAACAAGAAACCCCCGTAAGGGGGGACCCCTATTTACATTAAACTAGATCTAAAAAACTAAATAAAAATTAATTTTATAGAGTTGGAATTTAACCAACACTGCAATATTGTTAATAATAACAATTTTTTTTTTCACGATTTACAGTTCCTACGTTGCCGTCTTACTCTTGAGGTGAAATGCTTACACTTTCATTTATAGTATAGATTAAAATCTACCCTATGGCATTCATCATTTTCTGCAAAGACTACTAGGGTGCCAAATCCTGTTCGTTATCTAAGCCTTCGTCCTTCGACGTCAGTTTTTACCTAAAAGGCTGCCTTCGCCTTTACCAGTCCCTATAGTATCAAAGAATATCAACTCTCCACTTAAAAGTACTACCCTCTCATATAAAAAACTCTAGTCAAAAACTACTTCAAATAAAGCCAATTTGACCGTCTGTGTACCCTTTAAACCTATTCAGGATGAATAACGCTTGTCTCTTACGTATTACCGCGACTGCTGGCACGTAATTAGTCGAGACTGTTTATACATATTGTCATTATCAATATGTAGACAAAACTTCACAACTATTGCATATTAATAATTATTATATAAACTTTATTATATAATTATTTTATATCATCCATTTCCCTAAGTTGCCAGTTCGATCGTTAGACCATTGACCAATATTCCTCACTGCTGTACGTTTTTGCATTGGGATTTTTTCAGGCCCAATGTGGTCGATCAACCTTTCAGTTTCGACTAAGAGAATCTGCGGCTAGCTAAATCATTACTTTAACAACTACCTCTCTCTATGATATTTCTCATCCTCTTAAAGCGGTACAACCCTTTTGTTTATAAGAGATCTTATTGTCCTCTTACTTTAAGGTCGGCAAAAATATCTTATACTCACCTGTACACCACTATTAATTTAGTTTTTTTTTAACTGTATTAATCGTTCGATTAGCATGTGTCAAGCACTTAGACAGCGTTCAATCAGAGCCATCACCAAACTCATCTATATATACATATACGTGTATATGTGTAACACTTACATTTAAAATAAGTGTTACGTGTCATTACACTACATAACGGTAATCTAAAAAAAGCATCAAAAAAAAAAATAAATTTGTTAAGAAAAATAACTTAAGAGATAAAAAAGCTACGTCCTGGATCTATTTTATTACTAAATTATGATTTATTTGGATTCCTATATAAAAAATTTTTTTAATAAAAAATTATTATAAATAACTTTCTTTATGACAACCAAATCTTTTGACTTATTAATTAACTAACTTTTCATCATATCTCTTATCTATACTTTTTTATTTTAATATAAACCAGAGCCGGGAATGCTAATGAAACATCCCCCCGAAAAAAAAAAANGGAGACGGGGGGGGGGGGGAAGGGGGAGGGACAAAAATATTTAATAATTTATGCTCTAGCAATCATATTCACAAATTTATCCTTTGTATTTTATCACAAACCAATCAATTATAATAAATTTATTAGTCACTTGATCACCAAAAATTTATTAATAATAGAGCGGGCCTAGCTCCCACCTAAAAATTACTAAAATTACTCTTTTTTCAAGTTTATTTGGTTTATTACATACTATTGTTACATATCATGACAACATTTCTCATTTTAGATTCAAACTAAAACAAAGATTTTATAAAAATCCTCCTATACCATCAAATTTATGAGAATTGTTTTACTAATTAAAGTAAAACAATTAATATAACCTATTCTTTATTTATAACAAGCTATACTAATGAAATATAAACCATTTTATTCAATAATTTACTATTATTACCATTCCGACTTATATTTAAAATACTATTACTTTTATTTATATTTTTGAGAGCGCAAACTCTTATAATACCTTCAATCATATTAGTGTAAGTCTAAACCATCTTTGATGTAATTACATGTTAAGATAACAAAAACTAAAGCTTGAATTGCTGCAACAGCAAATTCTAACCCAGTGAAAGCAACAATAAATGATAAAGGTATTAATCCTGCAACAAAAAATAAAACTCCTTGAGACATAATGATATAAGTAAAACTACTTAAAATATGTAATAATAAATGCCCAGCGCAACGTGTCAACAAATTTATCCTTATTAAAATTTTTAAGAAAAATTGAATTTTTACACTATACTATCTTAAATAAATGTAAACCTTTAAAAGGTTTAGTCATATTTCCTTTTAAATATAAAGAAATACTTGACTGACGATAACCCAAAGCTCTAGCAGCAGCCCCAATAGAAGGATACACTTTTACTTCTTGAGTTTTAACATCTGTAACTTCCACTTTCTGAGAAGTTTTCTGATTAACATATGCCCCCGATACAGACTTTTCCACACCTCGGTGGGCCCCTTCTGATACTATTAAATTATTTACAACCTCGGAAGAATCACGATTATCAAGTAATTTAAAGGTATATCTACCTAAAACAGGATTTTTTTGGTTTAAATGAAGGTAATATTCAATATATCTTTTATCAATATCTAAAGCACGAGCTGCAGCTCTAATTGCATGATAAATAGTTACAGTATTAGTATCTAAATCTGTAACTTCCACTTTTATATTTTTAGGATTAACCTTAGACTTATTACTTAAATAATCCGGAGATATATTTAATAATTTAGCTGCAGCTCGCATATTTTCTTTTGCAGCTTCTGAATGTTTTCATCCTGATCCTCTAGATGGACTACCAGGAGTATTTAATATATTATATTCTGGATTATAAACTTCAAAATAATATTTCTCTTTAGACATAAGACTATCCAAACTACAAAATTCTAAGACAGTAAAACTAAAATTACGGTATCCATATTTTAATAATGCAACATTAATAGTCATACTTTTCTCATTTAATAATCTATTAACATTGTAATATTCTAAGACTCTACGTCTTAAATTAACAGAACTACCTATATATTTTTTATTATTTAATTTATTAGTTCACATGTAAATACCTGATTTACCCTTAACAAATTCTAAAATTTCTAACTTATCTTTATCAGCATCCGAGAAAACAACTAAATCTGAACTATTATCTGATGTAGTTGAATACAACCGTATGGGAATATTTACCTGTTTATTAAAAGACCCTTTAAATATACCATAATTTTTGGCATAGCCACGTGAAAATACAAAAGTAGCATATGAATTACATAAAACACTCTCTTTAGAATATAAACTCATAAATTCTACATAAACTTTTAGTAACAATTTAAATAAATATAGTAAAATTCGTACACAAATTTATCCTTTCTTTAAAGGTATAATATAAAAATAAATTTATTATTATCCTTTCTCTAAAGGCGCTAATAATATAGCTTTTACATAAATATATGTCTTTTCCTTTATTTCACAATTCAGAATATTATATAAATATTCTTAATAAGGACAGGTTATTGTGATAACTTTAATCTTGAATTACTTAATTTCTTTCAAGAGCCGGCTTTCCCGGTGACTAGAGTATACCTTACATTATTAATATATAATAAAAAAATATATACTTAATTATGAAGAACCGTCTACTCGTTGCTCTTTTACACATCATTAAATATTAATAAATAATATTCAAGAGAGGTATTTTAGATCCGCGATTACCTATTCCACTTACGTGTATTTATAATCTTTTTACCATACCTAAGTGATTAGCTTAGCCGCACCTAACCCTTTTAAGTTAGTGTTTGGTAATTATAACTTTAAGGCTTCCCCGGAGTTTGGCTCTTTTACACAAGAAGAATGAGGAACCTACTCTCATCTTGTTATGTTTGCACCTAATCTTAAACCTAAAGAAATACATCTAACAGAATAAGAACGACTGCACTCTTGGAAAACTATAACCACGAAAACCTAAACTAATTTAAAAATATATCTTTTTTTAAAAGGACCAGAACGATTTTTAGAAAAATAACCTGATAAACTTGAAGAAGGTACACCTATATCTTTAGCAGCTAAAGTAAAAGAAGAATAAATTTTTATTTCTTGAGTTTCAAGATCTGTTATTTCTATCTTTTTAGATACTCTATTAGCTACTACTTCTTTATCTAATTTAGTAATAATATACCCTTTAAATGTTTCATTACCTTGTTTTGCACTTGTATTAAAAAAATATCACATACGTGCACCTGAGACATTTAAGTATTTAGCAGCCTCATTTATAGAAGAAAATTCTTTTTTATCTTTTGTATCGGGGTTAAATAATAATACAGGTTGTTGAGAATTTTTGGCTAAAGGTTTTTCATCTATAACGCTACCATCTGTATTATCTACCAAACTCAAAGTATAATTTTTATATGGAACGCCTTTTAATAAATTTACTTTTACTGTAGATCTAGTGATACCTAAATATTTACCAGCTTCGGTTAAAGAAGAAAATTCTAAAATTTCTCCTGTTTCGTCGTTTTTTACTAATAAAGGCTTATTAAAAGGATTACTTAAACGTAATTTTTCTATATGTTCTGATTCTAACTTTTTACCTAGAGAAATATTTCTTTTAATTTCCCTAGTTTCATCTGACACCTTTCTACCTTTACTAGCTAAACCTATTAAATTTTTAGCTTCACTACTGTGTTTATAACCTAAAGGTGAACCTGCTATTTTTAAAATATTATATTCAGGGTTTAGTTTATCGAAATAAAACTGTTCTCTTTGAAGTAAAACACTAATATCACAGTATTCTAAAATTTCTAATCTAAATTCAGAATAACCGTATTTTAATAATGCCTTATATATTCTTAAATTACGTTTAGGATAAGAAATATGATTATAATTAAAATACTGTTTAAATCTTGCACTTAAGTTTGAAGCTGAACCTATATAGGTTTTTCCTGATTCTATGTGTACTCAACGATAAATACCTGTTCTTCCTTTATTTTCGCTAACTATTAACTCTTTATCTTTATCTGCGTTAATATAAACTTTAGTAGGAACTATGCTAGAAGACGAAGATATTAATCTAGCGCCTCCGACGTTAAAAAGTACTTTTTCTAGCAAACGCCCTACAGTAAGGAAATGAATAGAACGGAAACCACCATATAATTGATAACAACTTCTTAAAGGATAGCCTTTATTTAAATAAAAATTTCCTTTTCTAGACCAGGCTACTCGCACCTCCGGAATAGTTTTTAAACTTTTTGTGCTTAAACGTATTATAATATTACTTATTCGATTATTATCCAAGACTATACAGAAACTTTAATTTGAGGTTACTTAATTACTCTCAAAACCACTTTCATGGCGACTAGAGTACACCTTACAACGTACAATTTACATTGAAGAACCGTCTACTCGTTGCTCTTTTACAAATATTTAATCATCAATATTTGATTTAGATCCACGATTGTCCATTTCGTTTTCACTCATCTTATAACTTGTTACTATACCTGAGTAATTAGTTCAGCCACACAAAGACTTTCGTAATTGTGCTTAGTATTATAAGCTTTAGGAGTTTCCCGGAGTTTGGCTCTTGTTCACAAAGTAATATTACTATATGAATTCTATTATTACTAACATAGGTAATAAAGCTAACGGTATTCCTGCTGGAACAAATAAAGAAAAGAATTTAAGTCCATGTTTAGCTAAACCTAAAATTGTAGCACCTAATACTACAACAGTAGATAAAGATATTGTCAGAATCATGTGACTTGTTGAAGCAAAACTATAAGGAACTAATCCAATTAAATTATTTATTAAAATGAATATAAATAATGTGTAAATAAAAGGGAAAAATTTTTGCCCTTCTTTTGGATTAATTTGACCTACCACAGTATTTAATATTGTAGCATTTAAAGCTTCTTGACTTATTGATCAGTTATCTCCTACTAATTTATTATAATTAGTACTTAATAATCCTAATAATATTATAAATATTGTACCTATTATTAAATAAAGTCCTATATTTGTTAATGAAAATTGTAAATTACCTAAAACAGGTAAATCTATACTTAACAAATTTCTAATCTCGAATTGATCTAAAGGACTAAATATTTGTATGTTATTAAAAAATGTATTCATACTTTTTATTTGTTTAAGATATAAGTCTTTAAATAATCTAATTGTTACAAAATATTATTCTTTTATTTTTTTTATAAAAATACGAGAAATAAATAAACGAACTATTCTTGGTAAAATATATTTTGATAACAAATATAATATTACTACTATTAAAGAAAAGCTAAATACTAATTCATTCATATAGTAAAAAGGTACTAATTGTGGCATTTTTCTTTCATTGATTATTATATTAATACTAGCCCCCGACTCCGTTAAGTGAGGGGGGGCCCCATTTGGGGAATATTAAAGTATTTATTGATAAAAAAAGCCCCCCCCAGCTATGCTGGGTGGGCCCCATCTGGTATATTTTCTTTTATTTACATAAAATAAATTATGTTTTAATAATAATCTAGTGTATTTATTTATCTAAACCTTATTAATATATACACTAAGGTTTTCTATTCTAAAGAAATACACTAAGTTAATTTAAGCAATATAATTATTACTTTATAATAAAAAGTGCTTAAATTTTTATAGCTGAAGTACTATAACCTCTTAATCCTTGTATATTTTAAAATGTAGAATTAGCAGTAATATAACCAGAAGGTTCTACTCCATAAACTAAATTAACTACACTGTAATGTAATGTATCAAAAATAATAGAAGGATATACACCCAATATTACAGTTAAAGCAACTAAAACGAATAACAGTAAAAATTCTCTTTTATCAACATCAAACACATTTTGTTCAAATATATGTTTAGTATAAGAACCACCAAAAGCTATTCTATTATATAAGAAAATAGAATAAGCTGCACCAAACACAATAGTAGTAGCAGCAATTATACCAATAACAGGTAATCTTTCTATAATTCCAAATAAGGACATAAATTCTCCAATAAAGTTTAATGTTAAAGGTGTTCCGGCGTTACCTAAACATAATATAAAAAATAATATTGAAAATATAGGCATTAGTTGAGCCATACCTCTATAATAAGAAATTATTCTAGTGTGAGATCTTTCGTATAGTATACCTCCTACGCAGATAAATAATCCACTACTTACAAAACCATGCGCTATCCCTAATACTATTGCACCTTCAATACCTTGAATACTATTACTAAAAGCACTTAATAAATAAATAGCAGCATGAGCAACAGAAGAGTAAGCTACTAATTCTTTAACATCAGTAGCTCTAATAGTACTTAAGCTGGCATAAATCACTGTTATAGCACCAATTGTATAAACAATATAAGTTAAATTAAGAGAAGCTTTAGGTAATATAGGTAAAATGAATCTGAAAATACCATAAAGACTTAATTTTAATACTATACCAGCTAAAATAATACTTCCACCAAGTGGAGACTCTACATGAGCTTTTAATAGTCAAGAATTTAAACCTCAAACAGGAGTCTTAACAGCAAATGATAAAAATATTCCCATAAATAAAAATATTTGAGTAGTGTAATCAAAATTTGTTTTAAATAAAGCATCAAAATCAGTAGTACCCATTATAGAATATATACTTAATATTGATAATAATAAAAATAAGGATCCTCATACGTTCACAATTTAATGTGTTTTCTTTAATTGTAGGGTTACTTCAATTTATATTGGCTAACCAACAAGTCTAATAATTTTTATAATTTTCTAAATAAATTCATATTCAATTTTAAAGATTGAATTTTGGATAATCCTTCTTCAGTTAAATGTTCTTTATTATGTATTAAGTTAGCTATTAACTTAAAATCATAAAAATCTAAAGATTTAACTCCTTTAATTTTATATTTATCAAATAACGGAATTATTTTATCAAAAATATCTTGGAAATTTGTTACTACAAAATATACAGCTGATTGATTTAATAATAATTCTAATTTTCCACAATTTAAAGTAGATATTAATACCTTCATTAGTTCAATATCTCTACTATGTTGAACAATATGAAATTTTAATACCACAGATTTTCCTGTTTTAGTTGTAGATGAGTTACGAATTGAAACATGAAAACATCCATCACCACTGGCTAAACCTGCTATTCAATTAGGGTTTATATTATTTATTTTTGGTAAAGAAGGTCTAGAAAAAGGTTGAATGTCCGGGAAAATAAATTTTAATTCTTCAGATAAGCCTAAATTCATAGCAGCTCTTATAGAAAGAACTTTTTTAAACCCTTCTATATTTAAATGCTCCTTATTTTTAATTAGCATTATTACATTTTTAAATAATGTATAATCAGCTCATTTTTGACTTAGTAATGAAAATTTATAAAAATGAGATATTATTGTGTCTAAATCTTTTAAAGATTTAACTGTATATTGTAAAGTAGTGTTTCCATGATTTGTTATTGTTCCTACTCCAAAATAATCTTTAACTTGAGATAATAATTCATAATCTTTTTTATGTAAAGTGATTTTAAAAATAGCTTGAATTTGATATCCCATTTTATATTTAGCATTTTTAAAAAAACCTATCATAAAACACCCTTCTGCTTCAACTAATCCTGTTATAAATCAAGGATTTAAATTTAATTTAGAGCGAAGCGTCGACATAGATCTTTTTAATATATTATTTGTAATTATACTTTTATTAGAATCTGGATAAATTTTTCTACCTAAAACTGGTTTCCCAGCGACTAGAGTACACCTTACAACATCTAAATTTCTAGACATTGAAGAACCGTCTACTCGTTGCTCTTTTACACCCTTTAAAGGATGACTTAGAACCGCGATTACCCACATATCTGTTATAAAAAATAACTTTTCAATACTGAAAACTAGTAATTTTACCATACCCTTGGTCATTAGCCAGGCCAGTTCTAAAATTTCTTTTAGAACTTTGGTTACTAGAGCTTTAGGGCTTCCCCGGTGTTTGGCTCTTTTACACTTAAGGTTAAATGTATATAAAAATATATAATATCCTGCTCTTACTTTATTACTTGATCCAAATAAACCTATTAATAAAAACAAAGGAGGTAATGTCGATTCAAAGAAAATATAGAATAAGAATATATCTAAAACTAAAAAATTTGCTAATAATAAAGATTCTAGTAATAACATAATTACTAGGTAAGAAGTTACATTTTCATTAATGGATTTTCAATTAGCTAATAATGCTATAGGCATTAATATAGTAGTTAGCAAAACAAAATAAATAGATATCCCATCAACACCTAAATAAATATCGAATGATCTTATTTGATAATGTTCTTCTACAAATTGATATTGATTACTACTATTATTAAATAATATAAATACTATAAATGAGATAATTAAATTAAAAATACTAGTACTAATAGCTATATATTTACTACCTATACTATTATTTTTATTAAAATCATAAGTTGTAGCCGTTGAAATTAAAAATATACCAATTAAAGGAATTATAACCAGGGATGCCAATAACATAATTCTATAAAAGAATTATGTTAAGATATCTACAACCGGTCTATAAATTTTTATAAAAATAAATCCCAATTTCTAAATAAAGCATTAAAATAAAATAATAAATATGGAACTAATATTATTAGATCATTAAAAAATAAACCCAACCCCTAAGAGGGTTTAGGGGCCACAGTATCTGTATTTTTAAGATCTTTAGAAACAAAAGTATAAAGAGAGCTTGCTGGTGAAACACCCCCCCCCGTATCTTTTACTTATTATTTGTATTAATTATACGCCTCCGGCGCCGATAATTTGTAAAGTCGTATTCATCATAAATTAAAATAAAGATATATTAGCGGTTATGGCATCAAAACTGTAAAGTATTGATGGCACTAACACTATAAAAGCGAATAATAAAGGTAAAATTTTAGTTCAACAGAATGACATTAATTGGTCAAAACGAATACGAGGGAAAGACGCACGACATCAAATAAATGCAAATACAAGTAAACAAGTTTTAATACCTAATAAAAAACTACCATAAAAACTTGAAAAAACGTAAGATATTTCATAATAAGCTTCTATTTGACTTAATAAAGGTATAAATTCTAAATATCCTCCTAAGAAGAATAAACTTGTTAATATACACATTAAAAGTATACTTGAATATTCAGCTAAGAAGAAAAAAACAAAAACTACTGCTGCGTGTTCTGTCATGAACCCACTAACTAATTCAGATTCAGCCTCTGCTAAATCGAAAGGGGCTCTGTTAGTCTCTGCAACTGAACCTATGAAAAAAATTAATAATATAGGAAATAAAGGTATCATAAATCAGATGATTTTTTGAAATTGTACATTTATATTAGGATTTAAGTTATTACTTATCATTACTATTATTAAAATAGCTGAACTTAAAACTAATTCATAACTAATTAATTGAGCAGTACTACGTAAAGAACCTAAGAAAGCATATTTACTATTAGCACTTCACCCCGCTAATAGAATTCCGTAGGTACCTATAGATGATACAGCTAACATATATAAGATACCTAAATCCATATCAGATATTGATAACCCAGGACCAAACAAAAAATAAAAACTTATTAGACTATAAATTTAAATACTTCTCCCCCTATTCATACCCGTTTGAATTTCTCTTATTTTTATGGCACCTTCTTCTAACTTATGTTCTCTTTTTTTTACTATTTCCGAAACTATACATCAATCTTTGAAATCTAAAGATTTAATACCTAATATCGGATTATTAATAAAGAAAGGAATTATTATTTCATTAACTTCAGAAAATTTGGTAATTTTAAAATCTATTATATTTTCTTTTTTTCTTAAATAACAATATCCACAATTTAAATATTCTTTAATTGCAATTAATAATTCCTCATCTCTTTCATGCTGAGTAATTTTAAATAATAGAGATTTAAAGATACCTTTATCTAAGGAAACAGAGAAATTACCTTCACCTGAAGTAAATCCAGCTATTCATTGTGAATGTGGGATTACACAGGTTTCTCTTAAAGGACGGGAAACTGGAATAGTTTCAGGGAACATTAACTGTAATTCTTTTGATAAACCAAAATTTAAGGTTGCTTTTATATTTATAATCTTTTGTAAACCTTCTAAAGTCAAATGTTCTTTCAATTGCATAATAGATACAATTTGTTTAAATAATAAATAATCTCCTCTTTTTCGAGAAATTAAAGGATATTTATCAAAAAATTTAACTAATTCCACTAGCTCATTTAATTTTCTGACTCTAAAGGCACAAGAAGATTGATTACTAGTCACAGTTCCTATACCACCTAAACTATGTTGAATTTCTAATAAAATCGGAAAATCTTTAACATGAAGTTTAATTTGATAATTTAGTTGAACTTCTCAACCTAATTTATAACCGGAACTTTTTAATACACTACAAGAAAAACAACCTTCTCCATCGGTAAACCCTGTAATAAATCAAGGATCAATTTGTAAATCGTCAATCTTATGTTTATTATCACTTAATGTAACATAATTACGACGAGTATTAACGTTTAAAGAATTAAAACCATTTAATGGTGAATCGTAGAAATTTTTAGTATACAATTTTTAATGATAGCTTATTTTTAAGCTCATTAGAGTACATCTTAAATATATTACAAAAAGCCCCCCAGCTATGCTGGGTGGGCCCCTTCTTGTATATATTTATAACCATTTACTCGTTACTCTTTTACAATTGCAAAATATTTATGTGGATCCTACAACTGATTTAGATCCGCGATCATCCATTTCTCTTTAGAGTATCTTATTTCTTGTTACCATACATGAGTAATTAATTCATCCACATAAATATTTTCATATTTAGCTTGGTAAAATAAGCTTTAGGACTTCCCCGGAATTTGGCTATAATACCCTATAATCCTAAGGTATAACTGCAAACCCTAACAAAGCAAAAATTAAAGTAATAACAGGGCCTAAAAAGAATAAAATTATATTAGATTGCGTTGGAGCTACATATTCTTTCAATATAAGTTTTAAAGCATCCGCAACCTGTAATTAATTAGCATATCTCCATACTAGTTAGACTATATCATCTTATACCTATTTCCATTTAAATTAGACAAAGTATAAGTAAAACGTTTAGTCGTTGAAGATCCAATTTATTATATTATAATTTAAGTGTCCAATTTATCTTAAATTACTATAATAAAAAGTTTCCTGCTGATTACCTTAGTAATTATTTTTATTACATAAGGGTTTCCAGCAATTTGTTTTATTTTTTTCATAGTACTATAAAGAAATACCATCGTTTATATAAGGAAATAAAATATAAAGATATTTCTTTCAGTTAATACTATGGCACTCGCAGATTAAAGAAGACCATATCTACATTGTAAAAAAAATTTTTGTTTTATTAATAATGAAAGCCAAACCTGTTTATTTGTACCACGTTGCTTATAGGAAATAACCCACCAGGGGGCCCCCCTTACAGGGGGCTACTAAGCGATATTTTATACATAATAAATAATTAACTATTACTGTTTAATATTAAAAAAAAAAATATAAACCGGAGCTTCCTAGTAAAACAAAAAAAAGGGAGGGATGGGGTTAGAATTATTATTAGTATTTGCATACTTTGTAAGAGTTTTAGTAGTAATACCCAATTCTTTTTGTGGCGAAGCATGCTTGTAGTTTAGATTTAAAAAGGTTGGTTATTGTCTAATAAAATATATTTTTTTATTATTTAATTTTGATGTAGTATGGAAGCTTCTTGTACTCATATTTTTATTTAACGCCCTCTGGCAAAAAATTGTTTCACAAGTAGCTTGATCTGTTCATTAATATAAACCATACATAAATTTGCAGATCTCAAATTTTTATTTATATTTTTTACTATAGAAATATAAGTCTTTATAGCAAACATTAGTATGTTTAATAATAGTTTTATGATTCATTTTTAATGTTTTAGATGCTTGCAATCTAGATATAAAAGGTTGATTTTCATCAAATAAGACTAATTCTCCATTTAAATTTTTATATACTCACACCGGGCCCCCAAAGGGGACCTCTAATGTAACATTACTTGCTTTTTTAAGATTGTTTAAGAGTTTATTTTTTGTTTCGTTACTAATTTCATTAGTGAAGAAATATGTCCATTTACCTTGTTGTATAGTAGCTAATTCAGTGTCTAAATTATTAGAAATACTACGATAATCTAGATTAAAAGAACCGGCGGCTTTTTGCATACTAGGGAAACTTTCAATAAGATTTAAAGTCTCAGCATTATAAGCCCAGACTTATACTTTAGTATTTTCTGGTTCAGGTTTAGATAAACAAATCTTAAGTAAACTATTTAGTTCTTTGTCTGTTAAAAATCTACTAAAAAGATAATAACCCTTGTATCCTTTACCTTCTCAAGAATCCATAAAATATCTTACAACTTTATGTGTGGTTTCTAAGAATTTAGCCACTAGTTCTCTAGAATTAAAAGGTTCACCATTTACTAATACCAAATTATCTTCAGTAATAGTGTAAACTCAAACTTTCTTAGATATATTAGAATCCAAATTTAACTCATCTCGGAGTTTATTTGCTAATTCAAAAGATTTAGCTAAATTTTCTAAAGGTTTAGAAAAAAATAATAACTCTTTTATAGGTACATTGGTATCTAAGTACAAACTAATGGTAGAACGAGCGATTCCTGTAGCCGAACTGGCATTATTTATACTAGAATACTTTTTTAACTCTTCGCTAATTTTAGTGTCTAGTAGTTTATATCCTCATATTTGTATACCTTTATACTTATTGCTAGAAATATTTAAAGATACGTCTGAATTATAAAATTTTTTAGCTTTTAATTTATTTGTTAAAGATTCAAAAATATTAGCATCTGATAAATTTGAACTAAAAGTCGAATTTAATAAAGGTAAATACTTTTGAAGGTAATAATTTTCTCTAACTCCTGAATCTTCTTTATTACATATCTCCACTACACTAACATAAAAATGATCTCAACCAACTAAATTACCAAAAACGTGAAATTTATCAGTTAATTTATGATTAATATGATATTTTAATCTATAGCTAAATGAAGTAGTTCTCCCTATGTAATAAACAAGTGGATCAAACTTATACTGAAAAATATATATACCTCCTTTTCCTTTTAAATCTTTGAAAAACTCAGCTCTTTCATTTAAATCTAAGATATTGGAACAAGTTGTAAGTAATTCATCTGAGAAAGGTTTAACGGGAGCAAGTCTATCTTTATAAAGATCTTTTGTGCAAGTATCCACATTTGTAGAATAAAAACATGATAAATGAATATTTCTATTATTAAAGTTTACAATCAAAAGACGTTTATGTTGCAAGCTAAAACTATTTTTAAATAACATAGGTTTATTTTGTATTATACTTGATTTACTTTTAATTCTCAATACATAAATAAAAATGTTATTTATTAATTGCACAGGGTAACATATAAAAATTATAATAAATGCTTGAAGCAATCCCAAGTATCCTACGTGATTGGGTCCCAATCTTCTTTGCATACTAGCCATTGTTTTTCTTTCAGCTACTGTAACAAAAGCTACTGCAATTAATATAGGTAATAATAATAATAAAACTTCTAGTAAAGAAAGTCAAGAAGAAAAAAAATACATTATTAATCAATAAATAAAATTAAAAAAAAATAATTCAAAATTTAATAATTATTTAATAATATTAGTAATAAAAAATCAAAATTTGTTTGTTATTATTCCTTATTAACCAATAGTTAACTATTGGTTAAGATATTTTGATAAAAAAAATATTTTTATTATTATTTGTTATATTAATAATAAATATATCTAAGATTTGTTTTTAATTAAAAACAAAATAAAATATTTTTTATTTTGTGACAAATAATAATGTTATAAAACATTATTATTTAAAAGTTATATAATATTAAAATAATTTATTATAATTATAAAATTAATTATAAAGGATAAAATAGTAAATATTATAAATAATTAAAAATAATAAATATAAATATATTTAAAAATAAAAATCTCATTTTAGATTCGAACTAAAATTAGAATATTAGAAGTATCCTGTTCTACCATTAAACTAATGAGATTTGTATTTTTATTACATCTCTAAGATGTAATAAAAATACTTTTATTAACTTTGTTTAGGTAAAGAAACAAATAGGCGAGGTGCAGGTGGTGACTCTAAACTAACTGTAGCTCTAGAAACTACTAATTAAATTTCAACTAGCGTAAGCATCAGGGTAATCACTGATTCTACGAAAAAAGATTCTTTTACCTTATTATTAATTTATAATTTAGAATAACTAAGGTATAAGCTAAATATACTTCACTTAGTTTCCGTAGTCCCTACGGGACCTGTTACATTAGATAGTTATCCCCTAAATTTTAGGGTTATTCGAAGGTTTAACTTAATACATAACAAGTAACAGTATACTCGTTGCTCTCTTTTACATGATATTAAATAATATATTTAACAGAGGTGATTTATATCCACGAAAAACCAATCCCTCGGGGGGGGAATAATTACTTTAACCATACTCAACTCTTTTAAATTAAGACTTAGTAGCAAGGGCTTTACGTTTTACCCTTAATTTTTTTTTTATTTTAGACACTATAGGGTTGGCTTAAAACCCGTTCACTTGACATACCTACGCATATGTAGCAAAAAATTTTGCTAGCCTCAAAATATTACCTATAATATACAAGCTAATTCTGGAGTAAACTTACCATTTTGGATAAAACGGTTATAAACTAAAAACCCTAACCAAAAATACATTAAAAAAAGAATAAATTTTACAATAACATATGATCCATACGGTTAACATTTTAATCTATTAAACCAAAAGATATCTACTATATAAACCTGAGATAGAATTAAAAAAAGTACTAAACATTAATCTTTATCTGAATAATAAGGATCTTTCATAAATAAATATTTACCGTTATGAATTTATTGATTCTCTACTCTTTTAAGTACTAGCTCCGGTTTATACTTTTTAAATATACGAGTACACATAACCGTAGGATAAACACCGAGGCCTTCGGGGGGGGGGCTGGATTTTTCACCAGCAAGCTCCGGTAGGTTTTTTTTTACATATTCTTAAAATTCCATTACAAGTAATAGAGGCGGCCTTAGTTCCGCCCAAAATATAAGATTATATATGATTTATAAATATAATTATTATAAATAAAGTACTATGACTAACCTGTAATCCTTTTAATGCACTATTAATTGCTGAATAAATAATAGAACTACTATTAGGTGTATTTAATTCATAAACAAATACTAAAAAAAAAAAACAATAATATCTATTTTCTAAGTCTTCAGAAGTATAACTTATATTATTAGTTAGATTGAAAACAAATAAATACATCAAATCTTTTATAACCTTCAGAACCTTAAAGAAATAATGTCCATAAAAATTTAATCCCCAGGCTAAATCCCTGGGGGGGGGGTTCTTTTAGCAGTAAGAATTGCATCAACTATATTACCTCATTAAGGATTTACTCTTATAATAATTTGAGTGTCCCTGCTTGCAGGGACTTAAATGGAATTATTACATATTGCTCATAAATTCAATAAGTTTGAGGGGGTGTAGTTAAATATAAAAACTATAAATTTAAAGCAGAAGTATTTGATATTTCAAACTCTGAGCTAGAGTAAGGTTTACGTAATCCTCTAGTTAATTGGTCATATTATTTTATTCTTCTTGCGAAGCATGCCAAATTATTAAAACTTCCAATATAAAAATGACTATAGTCATTTTTATATTGTTAACTTCTATACACCTGCAACTCCTATAAATTTAGGTTTAATTTGTTCATAATCTTATTCAAATGAATCATATTTTATAGATTCATTATTGTTTAAGTTATCAATTTCAAAGTTTACAAAATAATTTATTAAATTAGTAGAGTAAAAACGCCTAGATAGACTAAGATTTTTTATAATTTGAGGACTCAAGCTATAAGCACTAGAATAATTATCTTCATTATTAAGTGAATTTTGTATATAAAAAATATTTACGCTTATTAATCATTAAAAGTATCTATTTATAGATCATATCACTACCCTTACTTAAAATTATAATTTTTCTACTTTAAGAAAAATATTTAAAAATCGAAGGTACTTGGCGTATGATCGTGAGAGTTGCTTTACTTTATTATAAAATAAGATTACCAGCTGATTGAACGTAAACCCTCCGGTAACCAATGTTACGTCTTTCCAGCAATTAGCCAAGTTTTCGGTAAATATTCTTTAATATTTCCTTTACTCCATTTATAAGATAGGCCCCCAACTTTAACTTAGAAGAAATAAATATTTAAGATGACATAAAGAGATTTCAATTCCCCGGAGCTTGCTAATGAAACATCCCCACCTTAAGGCATAGGCCCGGAGGGAAAGGGCTTTATATATTTTACATCATATAGGTTACCTTTAGTGCAACTAGTTTAGATATATCTATGACGCTTGCGCTACTAAATCACTATTTTATTGTACACTACACCTCAATGATAAGACAAACTGAACACCAATTATTTTAATAATCTAACCTCAATTTAGATTCGAACTAAATAACTTATATTAGATATTATGCTTTTCCTATTAAGCTAATGAGGTTTGCATGACTTATAATTATTAAACAACTATAAGTCATGCCATCTAGATATTATATACATAACACTAGATATTGTAATAAATAACCTGGGCCTAACTCTGGCCCATAAATATATTTGAAACTTATCTAAATAAATTTGCTCTAAATCTAATAAATCATTATAAGAAGAAGAATCTTCCGGTAATAATTCTAAAACAAAAAACAAAAAATTATTTAATCCATGCTTTGCAATAACATTTTGTAAATGAAGATTTTAATTTTTGTTTCTAATATAATTTAAAGCTCTACTAGCTAAATTAACAGAACTTACGACATAAACACAGTATGCCTTTGATAATATACCCAAAACTTAGTAAATTTATGTATTATCCTCTACTCAATTAAGAATTAGAAGGAGTTAAAGAACTTTGTTTAGGTAGTGATACGAAAGGATGAGGTGCAGGTGGACTTAACAATACTCATTCTAAACTGTTAGCACATCTGTTACTTAAAATTCTTAGTGTATCAGAGAAGAATTGAGGTGCAAGTCACACATTTCTAGTCGCAGCTTGACCGCTTACTAATTGTTTGTAAACGATGTACAAGAATAATGTAGCAGAAACTACACTAACAATAGATCCGAAACTACTAATTAAATTTCAACCAGCGTAAGCATCAGGGTAATCACTGATTCTACGAGGCATTCCTTGTAGACCTAAGAAATGTTGAGGCATAAATGTAATATTAACCCCAGCAAATAATATTCAGAATTGTACTTTTGCTAAAGTTAAATCATAAGTTAAACCTATCATTTTAGGTATTCAATAGTATCATGCACTAAACATTGCAAACACAGCTCCCATACTTAAAACATAGTGGAAATGCAACTAATAATATAGTTGTGGACTATCTCTTTACCTGTAACAATTTCCTATTCACCTTTATACAATAGATATTTATTAACAAAAGGAACCTTATATCATAAAGGATTCTCATATTTAATTCAATCTATCATAAAGTCTGAATATATTTTATGCTCTACACTATTCCTAGAAGATGTTTTATATTTTCTAATTTCTATAAAGGATTTAATTTTTGTAACTCTATAAAATTTCATGTCACAAAATAATCTATTATGCATAAAATAATCATATATGAATAGCATATTATTTACATTTTGAAATTTAAATGCAATAGATGAGAAATCTTTAGAACTACCTGATTTATAAGATTTTTTACGCTTAAGAACAGTTGGTTTACAATTTAGTATAGTGTTATCAAAATTTAGTTTAGATGAGTATTCACTATATTGAAATTCTAAATTACATTCTATTCTATTACCAGCATAATTAAATACTATACTACCATCAGTATCAACTATGCCTGCAAAATAAGGATCATATAAACCAATGTTATAATTAGCTTCAATATAATCTATATTATATAAATTACAAGCCTCTTTAAACCCCGGTACTTTTAATCTAATTAAACCATTAAGATTATTGACAATATGCATCATAGTTTCTCTGGTAGAAACTATATACATTGAATAAGGTTTATTTTTATCTGCTCTAATTTTTCCCATATGCAAATAATCTTGTATGCGTGTTAATATTCTAACATCTCTATTATGTAGTTTAATTCTAATTTGTTTAAGAACTCTTTTATTATTAACAGTTCTAATATCAAAATTTCCATCACCATCTATTACACCAGCAAATCAATTTCAAAACTTGGAATCTTCACTAGGTAATTGACGTATAGTCTCTGAGAATCCTTTGCAGTTTTCTGCTGATTGTATATTCATAGGGTCTGAATCTATTGTAATATCATTATTTTGACTATTTAAAAGAATATTATTCCTACTGGCATCTAATTTATAAAGATAAAACGTATTAATAAATAGTAAACAATACACAAATAATATAGTTTCCAGCATATAGTCAATTGCAAAATAATTCTTAGTTGAAGATAAATTATTCTGGCCCATTTGAGCGACCACGTAGTAAGTCAATAAGCTCAAAAATGGGGTAATTTATATAACATCGTTCACACGATGGATCGGACTATAACTTATCTAATATTTAACTTAATAAACTTTAGACTGTCACGTTTAGTCTCTACGGAGCCTAAAATAAATTTACTTATTTCAGTTTCCACGATATTATCTTATATTTTTTTTTACGTTATTTGCATTTAAAATAACATATAAGACTTCATCGTTAGCAATATATAAATAATTATATATTACCGAAAAGTATATAACTCTTTTCACGGTGACATGACTACAAGACACTTACTATTTAATTATTTAGCTTTTCACTAAATTTTTCAAACGATATCCTTTTTTCTCCTAATAATGGATAATTAGAACAATGTGTTATTATTCTTTTTAAAACTTCTTTTTTATAAATTTCTAAAGCATAAAAATTATCATAAGAATTTCTTACTGCATTACTAGCCTCAAAATGTAATTTTATAGCTTCAATTAAGTATAAATCATCATTTTGTCCTATTGAAAATGAATGAGCATTAGATTTTCTTAATGAAAAACAACCTTCAGCTTCTATAAACCCAGATAACCATTCTTTAAAATAACTAGGAGTTATAAATGGAGCTTTAAGTATTTCAGATTGATTATAAAATTTATTATTTCTATTTTTTAAGTAATAATTCATACTATTTTTAGTTAAACAAGTTTTTAAAAAGTTTAATTGACATATTTTTTTAGAAGTTAATAAAGGATATTCCTCAAAAATTTTTAGAATTTCTACTATATCTTCTTTTTTATTAACTACTCAAATTACATCTTGTTTTACAGTTCTGACATAACCTCCAATAGTTTTAGATATTAAATTTAACATCTCGTAATTAAGAATATCATTTTTTAATTTAATAACTAATCTATATTGTAAAGACTTTTCTTTTCAATGATTTACTTGTATACTGCCATCTCCATCCATAAGACCTACTCAAAATTTTTTAATGTAATCATCGATGCCGACGGCGCCTAAGTTTAATAAATTAAAAGATGAACTAGAATTATTAAAAAAAAGTTTATCATTTTTTATTTTAACCATTAATATATTAATTGAAAAAAAAAGGATAATCACTGTATCATGGAATGCAACATCTAATGAAGCGTTAGCTAATAAAACTCCACTTACGAATAAAAATCATTAATCCTTTAATCTCTCATAACTAAATATATAATCACCATATACACCACTTAATTTAGCATATTTTTTTATAGTACTGTGGTTTATTTTTAAAGCTCTTTGAGCATCTGTTACTCCTTCGAACTTATACATAAAATTTTTATTAGCATCATACACAAATACTGCTTTTCTAATATGACTACTATTATTTATGCTTAATATTAGTTCTTCAGATTCTTTATAAATTCAATTAGTTATAATAGGAGTATCATGTATATTATAGGGTAAATTACTAAAATACCATTCTCCTCTAAAAATAGTTTGTTCTTTTATATGATTAACTATTGTAGAATGATTAGATTTAATTAAATTAGCTAAAGTTGAAACAGAAGGGTAAATAACTAATAATTCTTTTAATGAATTATAAATATAAACAGGGTAGGCTGAATTAGCTTCTATCATTCTTACTCTACTTTCTATAGAATGCTTTTTATTATAAAAAGGGTTGTTTTCACCAGTTAAAGCTTTAGATATTAAACCTTTAGTTATATCACTATGTACTCTATTTTTTGCTAATTGAGATAAAAGTTCTTTAGTTTCTTCTGTATGTTTGTAACCTAAAGAAGAATAACCTTGTTTTAATACATTATAATAAGGCATAACTGATGTTATAAAATAGGTTTCTCTAATTATTAAAGATTTAACATCTACGTGTTCTAATATATATAAAGTAAAATTAGATTGACCATACTTAAGTAAAGCTTTAACAATAGGCATATTTATATTTTGTCTACTTTTTAAAAAAGCATCATTAAGATAATTTTTCATTCTAGAAGCTAAATTAACGGAACTACCTATATAAGAATGATTATTAATTTTATTTATTAAACAATAAATACCAGATTTATCTTTTTGTTCTTTTAATATTTTAGACCTATTATCCTTAAAGTTATCATATATTATTATAGGATTTAAATTATTTGTATTATCTTGATTAGAAGTAGAGTAAGAACGGAGAATAATTTTATTAAAATTATTTTTTAAAGGAGTTAAATAATTTTTATTTCATGGACTATATCTTCAAGCAACTACGTTGCATGGATCACGTGTAGTCTCTGAGGTTCCTACTAGGATAACTTTATATATCCGTTGGTTACCTGCTGATTGTTCAAAATTATACATTGTCACTGAAATTAAATAAATATCTAGTAGTATAATTGTCAGAAGTTCCCAGTATATAGTGATCTTTAAAGGGAGAACTAAGTGGATTATTAATCCTCCGATAGTAAACATGAATACAAATCCTAATGCAAAGTACATAGGAGGAGTTAATTTTATAGATCCCCCGTAACATGTAGCTAACCATGAGAATATTTTAATTCCTGTTGGTACTGCTATTATCAAAGTAGCAGCTGTAAAATAAGCTCTAGTATCGACATCTAATCCTACTGTATACATATGATGCAAATTGTTAATAAATTGAAATAGTTAATTTACTCATACTATAAATATGCCAACTTAACAGTTGGTATCGGACTATATCTTCATCTTTAAGCTTGTCCTGTTTTATTAGTAATACTATTATTTAAATTGATTTGTTTTTGTATTGTTCTTACTTCATTTAAACCTTGGGGTGTTAAATGTAATTTATTAGATACTATATTATGTACAGTCAATCATCTTTCAAAAGAAAAAGCTTTTTTTGTACGTAACGGGAAAGATTTAAAATATCTTACTACATCATTTAAAGGTTTAAATCCTGTAGCAGTATAACGATAGACATCTTCAGTACCTGATCTTAATGTAACTTTACCAAATCCAAATAATTCATATACTTTATTAAGTATAATTTTATCTTTTTGATCTAATAAATAACGCATTTTTATTACATGCCCTAAAACATATCTAGAATTTGCTGTAATAGATACATTAAAACATCCCTCGGCGTCAGTAAATCCTGACAATCAAGCATCTAATAAAGTAATTGTAACAGGTGTACTATTTAATTCTATAGTATTATACCCAAAACGATGATTTAAAACATTAACTCAGAGAGCTAATTGTTCAATTCTATGGTTAAAGGCTAAATTCCCATTAAATAAATGAGCTAACAACAATATATGTGAAGGATCATCAACGATTAATCTGTAAAAATCATTATTTTTACCACTTTTCCCTTGAGGGAAATGTCTAACTTCACCTATATTTAATTTATTTTTAATATCGTATAATATTAAGCTTTCTTTTTGAGTAAGAACAAAACGCATTCTAGTACTATTAGCATAAGTTTGAATAGCTCCATCTCCTTCTGCAAAACCAATAAATCAAGTTAATCAATCATCAGATAATTGAGAACTATTTTTAAAAAATGTATTATAATAATCACGAAAAGCTGTAAAATTAAAAGATGTTTTGCGTGTAGTCTCTGAAGCACTTTGTTTATTATCCCAAGAAGCGCTAACGCTCCCCGAATACAGGGACAAATTGCCTGCTGATTGAGTATAACTAATAAGATTTTTACCATTCAAGGTACTTATTAATACTAAACTGTTCCAGCATATAGCAAAATAAATTATATTCCCTATATCACTATAGGGCGAAGCCTCAAAATGACTTCAAACAATAAATCCTAATATTCCAATTGACATCATGGCGTAAACCATCCCGATGTACTTTTCACAAACTTACAAAATTTTTAACAAAATAATTACTTTGCTCTCTACACATATATATTAAATATTTTGTTTTTATGCCCCTAACCCACCCTATTAAGTAGAAATTTATAGTTTAAATAACTAATAGGTCCCCCCTACAGCGTAGATGGTAGACCCTTTCTAAATAATATGCCCACGTGATCCTTAAAGGTCACGTGAATTAAAAAGAAAATTAAATTTAATTATGTAGAGAGCAATAATTAAAGTGTGAGCGTTATGGATTACGAACAGCTCTTAATAAGTTATATGAATTGGACCATCTCTTAATCGACTAATTAATATACTGTTGTCTATTTTACATTTTTTTTGTTAAACTATTTTTCCATAAAACTATTTCATTTGATCATATAATATTTTCAAGTTTTACCTAAATCAGAATTTACTGGAGCAGTATGAGCGTGTAAATTTCTAAGTTTATAGAAATCATTAATCATACTTATTCTCATCATTTTCTCAGATCTACAAGGATTAACTTTAAAATAGTCATTAGCTAAAGCTAAAACTTCTTTTTTTTTATAACAAACTCACTTAAAAGCTTCTTTTTTAACCTGAGGATATATTGTACCTCCGTATAATTCAACTAAAGCTTCTAAAATAAATCTATTTTTTTGAGTAGCTGTTATGTATAATTGACCTGAAGCAAGATTTAAATATACTGAACCATCAGTATCTATAAACCCAGCTAATCATCCACTATAGTAAGTTAAGGATTTAGGGTCTTTTAATTCTATATCATAAATTTCACAAATTCTACCTAATTGAAGAATTCTTATAGGATTTCTTATTAAACCATTAACTTTATTAATTAAATTTAATAAACCTTCTTTGTGATGTAATCTATATCTTAAATGATTATTCCCACTTACTAATTTTACAGCACCACCAAATTTTTGTTTTATTTGATATAAAAATTTTTTATCTCTAAGTTGTGTAACTATCTCTAAGCTACAATATCCTTTTTTAGAAACTAAAAAACAACCATCTCCGTCGATAATTCCCGCTAACCATTCATAAAATTTATCATTAGAACCATCACTAGATGGTTTATTGTAACCCTTACCTGGTTTTTCAAAATCATCATCAATTTCTCGGTTATCTGGTTCTTTATCTTTATAATCCTCCATATCAGAGGTAGCTAAAAACATTACGGGATTTATTGAGGGTGTTGAGCATGATTGTTGACGAAATATCCCTCCTTTAAAAAATAAATTTAAAGCTTGTGTCATAGATTTATATAAACAGTTAAATGTAAAAAGCAATGTCGATCACAAACGTATGGCCTCTGAGATTCCTACTAACATGCTTAACCCCATAAGTTCTTTTATACAGAGTTTGAAGTTTACACTTCGTGCTTTGGTTATCTGCGGGTTATCATTAATTACTAAGATTTTTACTAATGAATTTTTTAATTTTCATAAAAAGGGAGTACCTAGTAATATTTCTAAAAAGAATCTTATTAATTAGTCGATCACAAACATATGGCCTCTGAGATTCCTACTCACATATAATAATAATTTTTCATTTTTTGATATAAGTTATCACTTAATTAGATTTTATCTCATTTATTCTTAAATGACACTCATCGATTGAATTTTTCTATTTCTTTAACATTTAAATCTTTATAATCTTTTAAAAGATAAAATTCTTTAATTAAATTAAATCTTAAAGATGCTTTATATGATTTTAAAGGAAAATTTTTAAAATAATTATCCATTAAACCTAATACCTCGTTTTTTCTAAATATAGAATATTGAAACGCTTCTTTATAAGAAAGAATTTTAATTCTTCCTCCATATAAAATTTGTAAAGGATCTAATAAATATTTATTTTTTTGTGTTACACAAATAGTTAATAAGTAAGACTTTTCATCTATATATATAGAACCATCACTATCTATAAACCCACTAAATCAACCATTTAGATAGACTAAGGGTTTAGGTTCTAAAAGATCTATATTATAATTTTCACAAATCCTACTTAACTGAAGCATTCTTACGGGGTTTCTAATTAAACCATTAATATCGTGAATTAAGGCTATTAACCCTTTATTATTCAATAATTTATATTTTAAGGAATTAGACCTTGAAATCGATTTAATAGAACCTCCATATCTATGCTTTATTTCATACAATACCCCTTTATCTTCTATATCCATTATAATATTAAAACTTGAAAAACCTTTTTTAGTGGTTTTAAATTGACCATCTCCATCTATCAATCCCGCCAATCATTCTAAATATTTTTTTTGATCCAATTTATCTCGCTTATCTCTAGGAATTGCACTAGAAAAATGTCTTTTTGTACACAACATGGAGCCTACACTTTTTTTAGTTAGATTAAGCTTCGTTGTAGAGGATAAATTAGAATCTAGTGAAGTTTTTTCAGTGTAATGTTCAGGTAATCTATTTTGATTCATTCCTTGTTTTATTTGCATTATGTCAGCCAAAATTTCCGGTGTTAAAGAAAGATTATTACATTTAAGTTCTACAGCTTTTTTAAAATCCCTAAAATCTTTTAATTTATTACCTTGAAGAGTATATTTTTCAAAAAAAGGAATAATTTTACACTTAATGTCCTCTTTTTTTGTAGCAAAATAATCATAATGATTAACACTATTAGATCTAGGTATAGCATAACCACAATTTAAATACAAAGCTAAATTATTTAATAGTTCCATATCTCGAATATGTTGTGTTACTAAAAATCTAAAACTTACAGCATTTTTATTTGAAACTTTTATATAAAAACTACCCTCAGCTTCAACAAATCCAGCAACTCAATAAGGATCGGGAATTTTGGAACTCTTAACTAAAGGTCTAACTACTGGTATTACATCAGGAAAAAGTATTTTCAATTTATCTGATAAACCTTTATTAGAAACAGCTTTAATCGCAACTATCTTATTTAAACCATCAATATTTAAATGTTGTTTTTGCTTCATTAATTCAAATACTTGTTTAAATAATTGATAATCCGATCATTTTTGAGTTATTAATGGATACTTATCAAAATGGTTCACAATAACTTGAATATCCTTTAAAGATCTGACATTATACGAGACGGTGCTTCCTTGATCTAATATCGTTCCTACATCAAAAAATTTTTTTATCTTTTCTAACAAGAATTTATCCTTAGAAGATAAAGATATCTTAAATAAGAGTTCTACAGCATAACCTTTTTCTCTATTAGGTCTAGGTCTAATATTAATAAAAAAACACCCTTCTCCATCTGTAAACCCCGTTATGAAATAAGGATGTAAATACTCCATTCGAGAGAGGGATACAGAATAAAATAACTTCGTTAAAGAGATAAAACGAGAATTATAAGTAAACCGACATCTATTAATAATCGTAGAAATTAAATGTAAATCAATCAATTTATATTTTAATGAATTAAAAAAATTATTATTATTTTTAAGTGTAAAAATTTTTAATATTCAACCTAGCATATAAAAGGTTTTACTAATAATTAAATATTTAATTATTTCTAAGCCAACAAAAAATTTAGATGCTACACTTAATGCTTTGGTTATCTGCGGGTTATTAAATAGTAAATATAAAAAAAATATTTCTATATAAATTTTCCCGAATACAGTTTGTTGCGTTAATAAAATGAAATTTATTAAAGAGCTACTTTTGTAACCGAATATAGTTTTACTTGAATTTGCTGATAATGTAGTACTAACTATTCCAAAAGCAGGAATAATTAATATATAACAAATATTTTGATTAATTTAATAGTATAAGTCTATAATCTATTAAGATTAATACTCAAAAACTTTAGTCTTTGTTAGGACTCTATCTTATACTGAATTTATATTTATTGAATTTTTCAATTTTATAATTTTATCCATTCCTCTTTCTGTTAAATAATTTTTTTCTTGTACTATTATATATGCTTTTCTTCATTTAAGATAATTAACATATTTATTAGATTGTAAATGAAAATTATCAAAATAATTTAAGATTTTTCTAGCAGAGCCAAAACTATTAGAATTATATGTATAACTATTATTTAATTTTTCATATGAAATAATACCTCCAAATACTTCTTTAATTAATATTAAGACATTTTTATCTTGTTTATCAAATTTTAAGTTTAATCTAATTTCTGGTTTAGGTTCATTAATTTTATTAACAATTTCAATTTGAAAACTAGCACCTGCATCAGAAAAACCTGTAATTCAATAATTACCGTTAATCAAATTATTAGAATCATTAAATTTAAATTCTATATTTTCTTTTAAATTAGTTAATATATTATCAATATCTTGATTAAACTTGTCAATAATTCTTAATTTACCGTTAATCAAATTTATTGTTTTAATAATACCAAATTTATTAGATATAATATATATATAAACATTTTTATCTTTAACTTTTTTTACTTGACCAAAACCTATCATACTTTTAATATAGTAGGCTAATTTAACATCAGAAGAACTAAATTCAATTATTAATTGTTGTTGGGTATTAAAATAACCCTTCCCGTCAATTAAACCTGCTAAATAATGTCCGAATTGTTCATCATTTAAGGGTTTTAAGTGAGTAGGTACATGAATAGATATATTTTTTATATTTTCAGTATTGTCGCATATAGTCTCTGAGGTTCCACCAATTTTTTTTTTAAAAAAAAAAAATTGGGTGTTACCTGCTGATTGACTTCATCGTTTTAACTTTTTTACTGTGTCTATAAAGATATAGTATTTAAAACTATACATCGAAGCTTTCCCAGCATATAGCAACATTACGAGGCTTATAAATTTAACCTCGGGGTGACCGAAGAATCCATTTCTTCAAATTTAACTTTTCATAAATAATTTTTACGTTCTTTTATTAAATCTAGGTACCATTGGCTTTACCTATGGGCTTATATATACATAAAGTATAGAAGAAATCGACTGTACATTAAGCAGCATCCCAGCTACCCACTGATGATCCAGTCTGTAGCGATTATTTAGATAACCGACGGTCTTTAAACAAGAATACTTATTGACCGTTAACATCAGTATCGCTAATATTTATACTAACTTTTTCTTATATCAATTTATTATTAAAAACTATATTGATATGTAAAAAAATATATACGCTATTATATATATATGTTACTTAAAAGTTGCAAGTAGTAATAACTAAATATTAACTAAGTCTAAGGTATATTAAATAAATAATATTTCCTTTTTCAGGTCTTATATCTTAAATCTGCCTTAAAAGTATTTTAACTTTCACGTTAAACCTTAACTTTTTTTCCCTATATTTTAATTAATTATATTTATCATTCTAGCTTTTTCAATCATATTTACTCTTTTTATAGAATCTAAATGATCTTTATTTAATAAATCTTTATGAACTTCTTTTCATAAATTATAAGATAGAGATTTTTTAGTATATAATGCATAATTATCAAAATAAGGAAATACATTTTTACAATTTTGTACTCCTCCTATTCTATATTCATAAACACTATTAGCAGTATGTTTTGTCACTGCTCCTCCTTTAAATAAAATACAAAAATGTTCTAAAACTTTAACATTTTCCTCTCATTTTTGAGAAATATTGAAATTAAAACTAAATCCTTTATCTTTTCCTATTGAACAAGTAAAACAACCTTCACCATCTACAAACCCCAACAACCATTTATTATCTAAACTGGGTAAAATAAAACTATTTTTTAATTCAATAGTGTTTAATCTAATTCTTCCTTTACTTACCCAAACATTAAAACCTTCTACAAATTTTGAAAATCTCTCTTTTTTAATAGGTAAAACAAGATTACCATTGAATAAATGAATGATCAATTCTATTTCTTTTTTATTTTGAGTAACATATCTACTAGTGTGAGATGATTGAGCAATTATTTTACCAAACCCTAAAGTTTCTTTTATAAACTCTAAAACATTAATATCATAATTACTTTGTGTAATTACAAAAACCAAATCACCTCTATTGTTTACTATAAATGATCCTTCTCCTTCTGTAAATCCAATTAATCAAGTTAAAAATTTTTCAGTAGGTAAAGCTGTATTAGGCAAATAATTGGTAAAACTTGCATAAAATTTAGAAAAATTAAATTTATCTGTAAAAGTACTAGAATTAATTATAAAGAAATCCTTAAATAAAGTAAAAATTCATTTATTAAAATAAATTATAACAGAAAAAATACTTAAAATAATAAAATATTTTATTAAAATATCCTTCGAGAAAAGATGTTGGAATAATATAGGATCTCCACCCCCTGCTGTTTCGAAGAATGAAGTATTAAAATTACGGTCTGTAAGAATCATAGTTATACCCAAATTTGTCTTGATCTACTAGACTAGGTCTCATGGTAATTTAAACCTCGCAAATAGTTCCAATAGTTCCTACTTACGGTAGATACTCAATATGTTTCCATATTGTTGGGACTATATCTTACTTGTATAAGTTATAAAATTTACTTAAATGATCTCAAACAAATTCAGTTCTTTGATTATTCATTTGTAATTTTATTTCAACTATAGATTTTATAGATTCTGGTTCTGTATGCTTTTTATTTTCAAAATATGCTAACACTTTTTTTCAATCATTATAATTTAAATATTTACTTGAAAATAAAGGATATTTATCTAAATATTCTATTAATATCAAATTACCATTTAAACTAGTAGTTCTTACTCTATATTCAGGTTTAGGTTTATCCATTCGAATTTCTTTTACAGTTGTAGATAAAAAATCTGCTATTAAACTTAAATATTCAAAATTATTTTCATTATTATGATCATTTTGTCTTTGAGATAATTCAAATTTACATTCTATTCTAGGATATTTAGAATTTAGAGTAGTTCTAACTGAAAAATGTCCATCTGCATCTATAAATCCTGCTAATCAATTATTAGAATTTATATTGCTTTTATCCATATATTTTTTTTCTATATTTAAATTAAATCTTAAATTTAATCAATCGATTAATCTATATAATGCATAAATTTTAGGTGTTCTCATAAAACCATTTATAATATTCGTTACAAGAATTAAACCTTCAAAACTATTTATTGAAAATACATAAGCATTCGAACCTTTTTTTCTAGAAACAGATCCATGATTTAACTTTGATTGTATCATAATAGCTAAAGGAAGATCTCTTAAATCAAAAACAATTTGAATTGAAGGATAATATAATTTACCCTTAGGAGATCTTTCAGATTTTGGCACTATAATAGTACCATCACCTTCTATTAAACCAGCTAAATATGAAGCAAATCTCGGATCAAATTCATTATTTTTATTATACTCTTTTAAAGTATTTTCTTTCGGATTTGAACTTGTTGAAAATAATTTAGAATTTAAATAAGCCCACGTGCGTGTTTCACTGAGCACGTGGGACCCTTTATAACATACAAATTTTGGCGTATAGTCTCTGAAGATATTTAATAAATCTAAACTTATTAAACATCCTGCTGATAGAGATATAAACAATATAAATATCTTTTCCCAGCAATTAGCCAAATATAAAGCTAGCAGTATAATACCAGCTAAGACTGGAAGTGATAATAATAATAAAACAGCTGTAATAACTACAGCTCATCCGAATAAAGCCATATTATGTAATCTAATACCTGGTGTTCTCATATTAGCAATTGTTGTAATAAAATTAATTGCACCTAAAAGACTAGAAACACCTGACAGATGTAATGAGAATATAGCTAAATCTACACTAGGTCCACTATGACTTTGTAGTCCTGACAGAGGAGGATAACAATTATGTTGATAACCTCATTTAAATAGAAGCTTATTTAAACTATCGTTATACTCAACAAATTTATTTGTTGTTCGGACTATACCTTTATCCAGATAAATAGATAGAATTATTGTTCTACTTTTTGTAAATTAGTTCTTAATTTTCTAATTATATTTCTGACTTTTTCTAATTTGGCATAATTTCCTTTATGTTTAACATATGATCTACATCATATTCTATATTCAACAGCTTTCATACCTTTCATTGTATTTCTAAAAAAATCTATAATATTTTCAATAGCTCTAGAATTAGTAGTATCTAAAATATAATAATTATGATTAGATTTATACTTTACTTTAGTAGCTATATGTAAATTAAAACCTATAGCTTCTAATACAATTTTATCAAGTTTTTGTGTTAAGCCAAAACCATGAGTCATTCTATCCTCAGCTTTTTTAACTAAATAAAAACTACCTTCAGCTTCAATAAACCCTACTAATCAAGGCTTAGTCATTACATTATTTAAATCATTAATACTCTTTAAAGGTAAATTAGCTTTACTTCAAGCCGGAGAAATATAATTATCAGGTAAAATACTATTTTTAAGTTCAAATAGTTTTAGATCTTTTTCATTTTTAGTTAAACTAGCATCTTCTAAAATAAAATAAGCTTGTCTAAATCTTTCATAATTAAACATTTTACTTGTTAATAAAGAATATTTATCAAATATAGGAAATATAATATCATGAAGTTTTTTTCTATCTCTAATAAAAAACTGTGCTTTAGTTTTATCAGTAGTAATAGAACCAACTCCTAACTCTTTTTTTATATAATAAAGAAGTCTTAGGTTATATCTCGATTGACTTATTTTAAAAGCTAAATTTCACCTATCATTTTGACGTACAATAGAAAAAGAACCATCTCCATCAGTTACTCCTACTAATCATTTTTCAAATCAAATTCTACTATTTTTATCTGGATACTCTTCGTTAAGTCTCTGATGGGTAGAATAATTTTTAGTATCTACCCAGGCGCATTGTCTCCGTGCAATTGACATTTTTACGTACGCTTTTAATATGAGTCCGGAGGCCACATATTTAAAGCATGAGTAGTCAATAACGTATGCTATATAAAATAGCAATAGAAGAATTTCACGCATCGAGAAGAGTTTTATTGCCTCCTCGTTACCGAGAAGCAACACCTTATCCTTTAAAAGCGTTCATCCTGTACCTGCTCCACCTTCAATACAGGCCGAGAATACGATTAAAATTAAACTAGGTGGTAATAATCAGAAACTAATGTTGTTAAGTCTAGGGAATGCCATATCAGGTCCCCCTATCATAAGTGGCATTAAGAAATTACCAAAACCTCCTATTAAAGCTGGCATACAATTTTCATTAACTTTCATTAATGTTTGGACTATATCTTTACCTTTAACCACAATAAGATAATTATATATATAATTAGTCAGGTATTTTACGTGTAGTCTCTGAGGATCCTACTTTATAAAAGTGTTTATTGCTCAATATAAAAACAAAAAAAAACAGAAAGAGAGCCCTTTTATATTTGGTTTCCTGCTGATTGCCTAATCCTTTAATTGTTACTGTATCCTACTGCTTTTATATAATATAAAGTCTGTAGTACTAGATATAAAGGCTCTAAAGGTATCCCAGCAAATAGTAAAATAAAACATAAGATATTTCTATCCTATTCGGCCATGCCTATTTATTTTAATTTTTGTATCTAAATTTCCATTTTCCACGATAATATTTTGTTGTGTTCCCTTTCAGATATTCTCTAATAACTTGACGATCACCTTTTAAATGTGTAGCTAAACTGTTTAAAGATGAAAATTCCAAGTTTTTACTTGGATCATCTTTATATTCCGCTATTATTATTTTAGCTGCAGGATGTTTTACAATAAATTTATCACGTTTTTCTTTAACTAACTCTTTTAGTTCAGCTAAACTAATTAAATTAGCATTATTAGGGGATTCCTTGATTAGATCTAAAGAAAAGAAAAAAGTATCTAAATATAAAGTACCAGTACTTAAACAATCGTTTAAAATTTTATGGTGTATATTAATGGAATTATAAACATATTGTTTTGATTCAAAAAGATGTAATAAAGAAAAATCCACTGAATTATAGATATATACAGGTGTACCTCTTTCTTTACGTAATTTTTCACGTATTTCAATACTCATAGGTGTATGAAAACCAGAACTACTAGCAATAGGATCCACATTTAAATTAGGATTTAAAGTATCCATAAAATGTTGTTCTAAACTAACTACTTCATCTAAAGTAGATTTATCATCCATAATATAAATAGTTAATTTAAGATTATTAAACCCATATTTATTTAAATAACGTAAAACTCTACGTGATTTAGTTTTAAGAATAGATGACATAAAATAAGAAGAAATTCTATTATATAAATTAATAGAGTGACCAACATACAAATTTTTACCGTCTAAACTTTCTCAAACATATACACCTTTTTTATTCTTAGTGTTATTAAGAATAAGTTTTCTATTATTAGAGGGATCATTAACGACAATTTTAGTATATTTAAATTCATTATTATCACCATTATTATTATTAGAATCCCCTATAACAACATCAGCATTTAAATCGTCAAGACGATTCTTATAAAAAAAGGAATTTAGACTAAAAAAATTAAAAATAAAACTTTTTTCGACCATAAAGAAGATCATCAAGATAGCGTGTGCAGTAACTATAGCATTAAATAATTGATTGTCAGAAATAAATTGAACACCTGGCCCACTTAATTCTAATCTAATATGAACTAGATAATAAGTCTCTATTTATTCTCTAAGACTTATTACCCTTTCCCGAACCGTACGTGATAGTTTCCCATCATACGGCTCTCCAAACTTCTGTATTGTTTAAACATGTTATGATTATTATAATAAGATTCTTTATTTGAATTTCCTACGATTTGTTTTTACTAATAATCGTGAATTTAAATTTGGGATGTGTGATACAGTAAGAATTCAAGGTAACAACTTATATCAACTAAAAAAAAACGGTTTAAAATCGATCACTGTTCCCATAAATTCACAATTGAGATTAAGATAATATAATTTATGTATTTGCAGATTTCCTAAACAATTACAAAAATATATGGATAATTCGTCCTAGGTTATCCTCGTAGCTTAGATCTTAGATTCTCTGTCTATATTTGACTCAAACCAATTTGCTCAGATTTTCTCCTCTACTGTTGGAAAAATATCCTCTTCATTAGATTATCTTCTTTTATTTTTCGCTCCTCATGGAGAGTTCTGTACGTGGTGCTGAAGATGACATACTCTACAAAGGGGGATTTGTTTTCTTCTTCTTTTGGCCATTAATTTGTCTAATTCTGACATCTTGGGGTTTAAATCTTTAAGTTTCTTGACGTGATGCATTTCTACCTTTATGTCCGACCCACATTTGACACATTCTAAATTCTCCAGACTGGCTTTGGATATTTTAGAAGTATATAGGGTATTTAAATTAGTTTTTACGCTAGTTTTAAAGTCTCATACATTTAGTTTGTACGAGGGTTTCACAAAAGCGATGTTATCATCACCTTTTAGATTCTTTCCAAATTTTTCAAACACTCCTAAGACTGACTTCAGTTTAAATTTACTAGCCAAAAGCATGGCGCATGATCTTTTCAGAATCCATTCTAATGAAGAAGCTACCTTTGCATAATTGTTGGTAAAACTGTAGTAGTTCAAAAATCCTCTTAAAACGCTGTTATAAAGGGTGACGATAGAGTCTTTGCTTTCTCCTAATCAAAGGAATCTAGGTCTACTTTTCATATCTTTCAATATTAAAAAACTAGCCTCCGCAAGCTTTCTATAGATCCTATCTAGAGGGGCCATCATTATTATTTGGCTAACGGTTTTGATTCTCTGACCATGTTTACCTGCCGTCATACCAGTGTGTGAAGAAATTTTGATTAATGTACCCAAGAATAAAGCTGGTTTCTTACGGGGGTTTGTGATCAAAGTCTTAGTTTTGCTTAAATTAAGCTTTAATTCTTTATCTAAGAAAGAATCGATCTTACTAAGCACTTCCTTAGTTTCTAATAATGATCCTCTGATAGAGATTAGTCAATCGTCGGCATAACGAACGAAATATAAACGCCGGAAATCTGGATCGTTTGGTAATCTAGCCTTTACACGTTGCATTAACTTTAATATTTTAACTGCCTCTACGTGATCCTTACTTCTAGTGGCTTTAGCTCTCAGGTATTCGTATTTACGATATTCGGGGTTTCTTTTTGCTTCTTTACCTTTATCAAATTCTTTCTTAAGATTCTCCATGAACTTATCGAATTCGTTAAGAAATATATTCGCTAGGATCGGACTTATTATAGAACCTTGGGGAGTTCCCGTAATAGATCTCTGTACTTCATGAAATCTCATGTGGCCTGCCTTCAAAGATTTGGCGATCAGTTTCAGAAATCTGTCGTCGCTTATTCTTCTTTTCAGAATCAACATCAATTTTTCATGATTTATACTTGGGAAGCATTTTGAAATATCCCCTTCTATCATGAAGGAAGCTGATCCAAAGGTACACTTGATTTGTTTTAAAGCTGTATGGCAACTTCTATCAATTCTAAAACCGTGACTATATTCCGAGAATGTTGGTTCATAAATTGCTTCTAATATCATTCTCATAACCTCTTGCACGATTTTATCCCTAGGATTGGTAACTATCAAAGGTCTAGTTCCTCCATCCGATTTAGGTATATTAACTAATCTTCCAGGTTCGAATTTGAAACTCTCGTCTTTCAATTTATTAATTATATCTCTAAATGCTTCGATAGAAACTCCGTCTAACGTTTGATCGTTTATCCCAGGTGTCATGTTTCCTGGATTAGATTTTAGTTTATAATAAGCTAACTCATATAATCTTTCATTGAACATCAAATCATATATGTTGTTTATCTTAAAGTCCTTGGTCTTCAATTTACAAATGTTAATCAATTTAGTAAACTTCTTGGGGAGTTGTTTTGGCTGAACATCAGACCTCTCCTCATTCTTTTTACTAGAGAAAGTTCTAACATCCTTCGGTATTGTTGTACCTACTATGATGTTTCTGTTGCCTATAGTAAGACGTTTACTATATGTATAGATTCCTTGAGAATATGGAACCCTTAGGCAATCCCGAAGTTCCTTGTTTGTAATATACTGTTCCTTAGGTAACTCACTCTTGGTTTTATTACTCCACGTAATCTGATCCATAATACTTCCTCTTACCGCACGTATCAATGATGCAATAAGTATTATACCAAACCGATAACCGTCGAGTTTGGGCCCTTTTCCGGAGGCAATCTCCCAATGAATTTCAAGTAGTATAACTTTTACCATAGAACTATCAACTCGCAACGATAGCCTTGAACGGATTCCAACTATCATCGCTTTTAGCCAGTATGCTAAGTTCATTGGAGGGCTTTCCCCCCCAACTAAACTGGATGTTGTTGACGTATTGGAAGAACGTCAGTAATGAGACATTACATTTACAAACACGGCGCATCGGCGCACTAATACTGAAAATCCTGTACCTATTAAACCTGAAAATAATGCAAATATTAAGTATAAAATACCTATATCTTTTGCATTAGTTGAAAAGAATCATCTTTCAGTACCCATTTTTATAGAAGATAATTTAGTTATTTCATATAATTTATAATTTAAGGTCTCAACCATTTACAGCTCGTAGAGCGGTAATCCTGTAAAAAAAGACAAACAAAAAAAAAAATAAACCTAAAAAAAATAAAAAACAGGTTTAAAAAAATTTGAACTTTTTTTTTTTAATACATGGCACAAGCTATAAAATTAGCAATTTTATCTTAAAGCCGCTTAAAAGTATAATAATAATTACTAATTGTACATATATCCAAAATTATTAAACGTGTTTAACACCTAGTATTATTTATGTTAAATATTAATATGATGCCGACCACGAAGTCGGCGCCTAATTTTCACTATCTTATAAAACATATCTTCTAATAAAAGGATATTTAATAGAGTTATATCCGTGTATAACTACTTTATAGCTTCAGTTTTAAAAATTTAAGCGAAACCGGGAAAAAAAATTTTTTTTTTAAGTCCGCTTTAGGCAAATGTATGTATACAAATGTTACCTTTATTTATTTGTATATATCCCGCCTTATTTACAATAAACATTATAAATACCTCACCCTCGTAATATTTAATTAAAAAATTACTACTTTTTACAAATAAAAGTATTAAATATTTACAATTATTATTATTTATTTATTAATTCCTCCGTAGATATAAAAATTTAAATCTCTAAGAGTATTTTCAAATATACTAATTAAAGGTAATACAACCACAAAGTAGCTAAAGTATAATACAGTACTTATTTGTCCAAATTCAATAAATGGACTTTCTACATGTTTAGCTCCTAATACCATTAATATTAAGAAATTAGCCACAAACGCTCAGAAGGCTACTTTATTTAAAGGTCTAAATTGGAAACCTTTTGATACACCTAAATCAGCTATAGGTAATAACATAATAATAAGAATAGCAAATAACATAGCAATAACACCTAAAAGTTTATTAGGAATAGATCTTAATATTGCATAGAATGGTAATAAATATCATTCAGGTACAATAGCTGCAGGTGTTTGCATAGGATTAGCCATAATGTAATTATCACTGTCACCTAAATAATTAGGAGCAAAGAAAACAAACATACTTAATACAAATATGTATATAAATATTGTTACTAAATCTTTAAATAAATAATAAGGAGCAAAAGGAATTCTATCATATGATCCTGAAATTCCAAGAGGGTTACTTGACCCAGCTACATCATGTAAAGCTATTAAGTGCATTAATACTAAAGCCGCTAATATAAAAGGTAAAACAAAATGTAACGCAAAAAATCTATTTAACGTAGCGTTATTTACACTGCATATATGTTGATAGTCTACATAATAATTTTTTATTATTACTCTCACTATACTCAACAGGTCTCGCCGTTGATCGGACTATATCTTAATCTAAATCTTACAATATAGTTAGTAGGTAGATGGTATTTTTATACTTTTGTTGTATCTTTCAATTCTTCTTAATTCTTTTAATCACAATATATATTGTAATTTTTTATTACCTAGTAACTTAACAGGTGCAGAACCTAAAAATTTAATAATATTTTCTATTGATCTAACACTTGTTACTTTTAATTTATAACAATTGGATTTATCGCAGTGAATAGCAGTAGTAAAAGATAAATATTTTCCAATTGCTGATAATAAAACTTCTGCATCTTTTTGAGATACATCAAAACTAGCTACTAAATAATCTTTTTTTAGATTATATATACTAAAACAACCTTCAGCTTCTATAAATCCCACTAATCAAGAAGAAAAATAAGGTGCATTTATTATGGAATCAATATCATATAATGGAACAATACTTCTAGTATAGGAAGGTAAATTATCATATTTATTAATATTAGAAATTAAACAATCTCTAAATCTTATATAATCATACTGCTTATTAGAAAACATAGGATATTTGTCAAAAATAGGAAGAATAAATTCTTTTAAATGATTTTTATTTCTTATTCTCAATGAAACCATTTCTATCTCCCCTCTTTTTCTAAAATTAACCTCACCTACTCCTAATAAACTTTTTATTTTATATATTAATTGGACATCTCTTATAGATAATTCTATTCCTACCTCATACAACAAATATATCCCTTTTTTTGTTATCGAAAAATAACCATCACCTTCAAATAAACCAACTATATATGCATAATCTAGATTTCCTGCGTCTAGTCTCTGAGAGGCTTCGAAAGTAGAAAGACTTCTAACCCCTGCTGATTGTCCCCGTGTCATTATGATTTTTACGTAAACAATTAATAAAATTAAGAGTAAAACGTACATAACTCCTATAATTGGGGATATTCCAGCATTAAGCAGAATTTTTAATATTACGTCGCCGTAATATGGTTCTAAGTGTTTAAAACCTCCTCAAATGACAAATTATTATATATATAAAATTTAAATTATATTCACATTCTTTAAAATGTAATTAGACTATATCTTTAAACCAAAAATCTTATGGTTTATGGGGTATCGTGTTGAGCTTATTGTTGGTACCACTCACTCATTAGTCGTTGAACGTTTTTAACCTATTTAAAATACCAAGTTAAATTTCGCTACATATAATCTGTATGTTTAGGAGATAGACATAAGATATTCATGTAATTTCCCCCATTTGCCTCTAGAAAGTTACCTTTCTAAGGAGCTCATACACATATATATTTATAATTACTTCGGATAATTTAAACCACCGTAACGTGAACTTTTACTTAAATCATTTAATCATTTAAGATATTGAATATTTTTCAATCCGATTAACGGGTGTAAGCCTGTAAATGAGAAAAAATCAATAACTTTTTGTATATCAGCTTTAGAACTAACACTAAATTGATTAAAATTATTTGTAGTATCAATTTTTCTATTAGTGTTAAATACTAATTTAAATGCCTCAAATAATTCAGTATGTGCTCTTTGTTTTAATTGGAAACAACCATCATTATTTACTTTAATAAAAAAAGAACCTTCTGCATTAGTAAAACCAACAATTCAATTTTTAAAAAAAGGTAATAAAGTAAAATCTATAGAATTGTTAGGAATATTAAAGATAGAAGGTATATTACTTAATTCAGGTAAATCATTATATAATTTTAGATCATTTTTTAATATATACATAGCTAAATTAAATTGATCTACCCTGGTCTTAGTTAAAAAATGTATATTATTATAGATAAGTAAAGGAAACAGTACTTCCTGTAAATCAGTTTTGTTTATTACTAATTTACAAGTTGGACTTTTTAAATCTTTATATATATTAATTTTTCCTAATTTTAAAACAGATTTAATATATTCTAAACATGATAAATCATCTAGATGTAAAGATATAACTAATTTCATAGTTATAAACCCTTTAGTTGTTTTACTTACTTGAATATATCCATCACCATCTATTAACCCTACTAGAAAAGCTAAAAAAGATGAAGGTATTGTAATATAGTCTTGTTTATCTAATCTTAAAGATTTATTATTTTTTTTTAAAGCATTGTGATGAATAGTTCCTATGGTAGGTAATAAATTATCTTTAGTAAATTTAATTAATCTATTTTTAATTAAAACTAATCTAAAAATAAATATAATATAAATGTTTGTATTTTTGAACTCAACTGCGTCTTGTCCGATTCAAGGAACAGCACTAATTAAGTTAGTAATACAACTTAATCTTGTGAAATATATGTACTAATTTAATTTAACATTAGTAGCAAGATATTCTTTTAAATATCCGCCCAAAGGGAAAGACCCTCTCAATAAATATAATCAGCTAAACTTATACAAAGCGTATTTTTTTAATTAATTTAATAATATTAACAACATTACATATACCAGTCACCGAAGGCATGCTTCTCAATAGCCAGCGATGAATCCTTATTCAATATCTAATACACGTGATTTATTCATATTTAATTTGATTTGGATAATTTGATTTATACCTTCTTCAGTTAAATGATCTTTAGTTTTAACTAATTCACCAATTGACTTTCAATCTTTAAAATCTAAAGCCTTAACTCCATAAATAGGATATTTTATAAAAAAAGGTATTATTTTATCATAATTATATGAAAACTTATGAACATCGTAATTAACTTCACCTCTAGTAGTTTCTGAAACATTTCCACAATCTAAGTAAGAATTTATACAATCTAATAAAGATTTATCTTTTAAATGTTGACAAATATTAAATCTTAATTTTACTCTATAACCTGAACGAAGACTAGCATTTTTTTCCACATAAGTAAAAAAACAACCATCACCAGCAGTAAACCCAGCTAATCAATGGGGTCTTATATCTGAAACTAATGGCGCCTTGACGGCGGGTCTTACTACTGGAGAGGTATCAGGAAATTCTGCTAAGATTATTTCAGAAACACCCCTATTCATAGAAGCTTTTATATTAATTATTTCTTGTAATCCTTTATCCGTTAAATGTAATTTATCTCTCATCATATACACAATTCTCTTAAAAAGTTCAAAATCAGCTCTTTTCTGGCTAATTAAAGGATATTTATCTAAATGTGGTATTATAACATTAACTAAATCTTTATTACTTTCTACTCTATAATCTACATTGTTACCAACAGTTACTCTACCTACACCAAAAAAAAGTTGTATAGAATTTAATAACTCTTGATCTTTTTTATGAAGAGAAATTTTAAAAACAGAATTAACACATCAACAATTTTTATAATAAACAGTACTAGTAAATGAAGCTTCTGCATCAATAAATCCTGAAATAAAATCAGGATCTATTAACACTTCTTGTGATTTATTACTAGTTGAATAATTTCTTATTCCATTTATAAATAATTTTTTGTTTGGTATATAATATAAGGATTTGGTATTAGTATACGTAAAAATATTATTACTTTTTAACTCTATGCATGGAACGCCCTGCATGTCATTATATAGTAAAATTAAATTAATTAAGAAAACTTGTAAAGGTATAGCACTAATTAAATTAGTAATACAAAATTTCCTTAATATGTGATTAGAATTTATAATTTGAGTCCCGGAGGGACACAAAATAAAAAACAAAATTATTTAAGAGAAGAGTAAGCTTTTATTCTTTTTATACAGTTAGCCACAACTAAACCGTCTTTATTTTTTACAGGTTTACCATCATTTAACCTAGTTGTAACAGTATTATTACTTACATAAAAAAATTTGGCGCATGAAATACCATTAGTAAAATAATTAAAAGAACCATCTAAAAAATAAGCTTTTATAATATAAGTAGATCTGATATATTTTTTTTTACCCGAAGCATCTAAAATAAAAGCTCTACCTTCTGAATCTATATATATTAAAGGGTCAGATTTAATTAAAAGTTCTAATTCAGATTTAAAAGTTTCATCTAAAACTATAGGATTTAAACACGTAGATAACCTATTATTATTCATACTAGCACCTAATCTTATCATTAAATCGCTACCTTTTTCAGTTAAATACTTTCCTTCTAAAATTAAACGAGCTAATGTTCTAAAATCTAAATAATCCTTATATTTTTTAGTTCTAAATTTAATACAATCGAAATGAGGTATTAAGATATTATTTATAAAATCTATTTGAGAAATCTCTAAAATAGTTATGGGTCTATTATCACCTTTTACTTTTTTATCATTAATACTTACTAATTTAGTAGTACTACCTAACATAAAAGAAGGTTCATCTAATAAACTCAAGATATATTCACGGATTTTTTCTAGAACTTTTCTATTTACTGTTGTAGTAACTAGAGAAACTCTAACTGACATATCATTTTTATTTAAATAAAAAGATCCATCTCCTTCTAATAAACCTATTAAATAATTCTTAGTTATTATTATTTCATGATCTTCAGGTAATTTAAAATTTACCCTATTAGTATTCATATTTTGTTTCAATTCAAGAATATTTGAATGTATTTGTTCTATACTTAATACACTAGATTTTCGATGTCTAAATAAAAAGAATGCTTTTTTAAAATCTAAATAATCAAGATGTTTTGTAGTATTTAATGAAAATGATTCAAACAAAGGTATTAATATATTTTCAATATCACTTAATTGAGATATTGTATAAACTAAAACATCTCTTTCAGTATTTAATCTACCACAACCTAAAGTGTGTTTAATGTGTTCTAGAGTTTCTCTATCATCTTTGTGTAAAGTTATTCTAAATACAAATTCAAAACCTCCTACTTCTCCTTTTTCATTCTTTCTTGTTCTTATTAAAAAATTACATTCTGCTTCACTAAGGCCTACAAATCATTCTATAAAATCTACGTCTGCAAGCGTGGGCGTAAATTTTGATACTATATGGACATCTGAATTAGAGTCTTTTTTACTTTTTTCAGATAACTCCTTATAAAAAGAAGTGGAAAAATAAATTAAACAATTCTCTAATAAATCAAATGCGATTAAAATAGTAATACGATTTATCCTTAGCTCTAATCCTGTATATACTATATTTTCAGGGTTTATGCCCAATATATACAGATAAATTTACCCTAAGTGGAGGCGCGACTCTCCCATGCTAACTCTCGCTAACAGATCGGACTATATCTTCATATTTATTGTTAAGCATGAAACACGTCTAAATTAAATTTTAATATCTAAACTTATTTCAAAACATACAATAAAAATGTACCACGTTTAGTCTCTGAAGAAATATACAATAAAAAACCAAAGTTTTTATCTTATACTTTTAAATGTATTCAAGTTTTATCGAATTTCCTGCTGATTGTCTTTAATTATTTTAAAGAGTTTCCAGCAATTTATGGTATTTTACTACAGCTATTACTTCGCATATTTAACTGTAGCTCCTCATAAAGACATTTGTCCATAAGGTAGCACATACAACCTAACTTATTAATTTATTATGTATAATACAATAAATAGTACAACTTCATATAAAAACTTACAAGTGTACTAAAACAAAATTTAACCTGTGGCCGGAGGCCCATAAATTTACAAAAACATAAATATACACATAAAAAAAAAAATATAATAAGCCTGAATAACTTTAAGTTCGTATATCCAGTTAATTATTCAACAATAATTAATAGTTCCGACTGTGCATTAAGCAGCATTTCAGCCACCCGTTAGTGACCCAGTCTGTAGCGATTATTTAGATAACCGACGATCTATGATTATAAATATATAACCTTTTGACCGTTTTCACTAATTTAGCCAAAATAATAACAAATTTTTGATTAAAAAAAAATTCACTATTAATTCAATAATCCTGTCAGACTATTTTACTTTAATATTATTTCCCTCTAAAGGTTAACATAATAATTTAAACTCGTAAGACTATAATTTAAAATAATATACTATTTTAATTCAACTCTTCAAGATCTTAATAGTATTTTTTTTTCTGTTTTTAAAGCTCTTCTAATAGTTTTTTCATTACAATTAACACTAGCTGCTGCTTCTAAAATACTAGAATATTCACCATATACAGTATTATCACCAAGATTATATAAAATAATAGCGGAGCACGGACAAGAATTTTTTTTCATATTAGATAAAGCTTCTTCAGAATATACACACGGAACTCTATTTAAAACACTTTCTCTCATTCTTTTGATAGTTTCTTCACTAAAAGTTCTACCTTTATTTAAATTTGTTATAAGAGAACGACGTTCTTCACTATAATTAGCCTTCATTTTTATCCGATCCACCTCAGTATGTTTATACCCAAAACTATTACCAGCTTCAGTTAATATATTATAATTAGGCAATAAAGATTTTAAATAAAAATCTTCTAAATCCAATAATTTTTTATTATTTTCTACATTAACCTTTTCAGGGAATAGTTCTAAAATCATAAAAACAAAGTTATCTAAACCGTATTTTCTTACAGCTAATTTTACAATTTTACTACCACTTAAATTAATTAAATGTCTATAAAATCTAGCATAGAATTTACCCGTAGAAGCCGAACCTACGTAATAATCTAAAGTAGATTTATTTAAAATTAAATAAACTCCACTTAAATCTTTTAAATCATTCTTAATAATATCTTTTACATCTTGCTTTTTTAAATCTTCATATAAAAATACAGGATTTAAGTTTTTATCAATTAAAAATTTTTCTACGCGATCACCTAAATTATACTTTATACTATACTTAGTACTATAACATCTTTTATAAGTTAAATTAAAATTTTTATTAGTTTTAAACCATTTTGGGCTATGAACATAACCCAAGAATCCTGTTCCTATCATAGCAACAAGAATTATTGTTCCAATAACTCACACTAAAGTTCTAGGTGCTCTATATGATCCATAATACATACCTCTACCTATATGTAAGTAAACTAAAAAGAAAAAAGCTGAAGCAGTATTACTGTGTAAGTAACGAATCAATCAACCATTAGATACGTCACGCATAATCCCAATGTTAGATTCATTAATTCTCATTAATGTTCGGACTATACCATTATTAAAACATAAGCACTTATTGTTCTAATATTAAACTTCTAGTCTCTGAAGATATCTCAATATAATACCCCCGTAGCGAGTGAAACCATCTACGCTGCACGGGGGTGCCCCTTTAATATTGAAATTACCTGCTGATTGCCTACATAAAAATAAATATTTATCTTATTAGAGTTTTCAGCAATTTTATTTAATTTATAGAACACATTAGCGCCCATTTGTATCTTAATGATAGCTACCTTATATATTAACTTCTATCACTTAAAAAAACAAAATAAAAACAGAGTTATCCGGATTCTGACTGATTCTTGATCATTAATCATTTCAACCTCTCTCTTTATTCATTCCTTTTTTAATATTAATAATTTCAGCTAAACCTTCTGCAGTTAGATGACTCTTAGACTCAATTAAATTAGCAATTTTACACCAATCTTTAAAATCCTTATCTTTAATACCAATAATAGAATATTGACTAAAAAATGGAATTATCTTAGATTTAATATCCGAAAATTTAGAACACTCAAAGCTAGCTCAACCTTTACCTTTAATACCGTGGTAACGCCCAGCTCCAAAATAAGAGATAAATTTATCTAATATGTATTTATCTCTAATGTGTTGAGTTATATAAAAAATTAATTGTACTTGGTTACCTGATTTTGTAGAAGAAGATTCACTAATTTTAACATAAAAAGAACCCTCTCCCGACGTAAACCCTGCAACTCAATATGGATTAGGTATTTCAGGACATAAAAATAATGGCTTAGACACAGAAGGAAGTACAGGAAAAGCAACTTTTAATTTATCAGATAACCCTAAATTTAGATTAGCTTTAATTGATACTATTTCTTTTAACCCATCTAAAGTTAAATGTGCATCTTTAGAAATTAATTCAAAGGCTTGCTTAAATAGAAGATAATCACCCCGCTTCTGAGTGATTAAAGGGTATTTATCAAAATGTGGCAATACTATGTTAGCTAAATATTTTTTAGATCTTATTGTAAAAGAAACTACGTCTCTTTTAGTCTCAAAATTTATCTTTCCAGCGTTACCAAAAAAAGCTTGAATTAACTCTAAGATTCTCACATCTTTTTTATGAAGAGTTACAGAGTATAGAGCTTCAACACGATAACCAGCCTTGTATCTAGGATCTTTGATAATAGAAATAGAAAAACAACCTTCAGCATCGGTAAAACCGGTAACAAATCAAGGATTTAATTTAAATTGTTCATCACTAGATTGAGTATTAAAAAAGTCTTCTAAGCTAGACTCAGAAACTAATAAATTTTTATCTTCTGAAACTCTAGAAGATTGTAAGATAAAATAGATAATATTAACTGCTAATAATATTTCTATATAAGGTGATTGGAATCCGTTATTAACATCTCTCATAATCATTTCTCTTATGTTATATTTATTATCTACTATAATCTAACCCCTAGACGCACTATCTATAGGTTTAGATGTAAAAATATATTTATTTTTATAAAGTCTATTAGTATCAATATAACGATTACATGTATTACTACTGGGTTTTAATCCTAATGCTTTATGGGCTGAACTATATGAAGAAAAAGGTGATCCTTTAATCATTTCATTGTCAACATATATATAAACTGTTTTAGGATTTTCAGATCTATTGGCTATACTATATTTACGTACATTTTCTATATGAGGTATATTTAAATTTACATTAAAAGGAGGATCTTGTCTCAAAATATTATTAAATCTTTCAATTAATATATCAATAACACTATTTACGTCTTCAGTTAAAGGATTTGTACTATATCTTTTGTTAAGAATTTCTGAAATATCTAAAAACAAATTCTTACCTTCTGTTGTATAATAATACCCTTTAATTTTTAAAATTAATGCCATTCTTCATAATTTAAAATCTACTTCTTTTCGACTATAAAAGCTATATTTTTCTAAAAAAGGTAGTAAATAATAGTATAAAGCATCTACACTAGCAATAGATAAAGATACCACATTAGTTCTCACATTAATCGAATTTAAAACATTTATAGGTTGTATTTTTTTACTTAAATCATTATCTATTATTAAATTTTTTGACAAGTTTAACAAAAATTGTGTAATACTATTTAAACAATCTTGACTAGTATTTTTTTGTGCTACTTGAAAATATAGAGATGATCCAGTTTTAATACCAAAAGTACCTTCACCTTCGATAAAACCTATAAATCAATTTGGGTCTATTATAATTTGAGATTCCGAAACATTACATATAAAAATCTCTCTTTTAGAATTCATACTATTTTTTATAGATCTTATTTTCTCAATATTCTTATCAGACAAAGTTTTATTGTTAATTTTTATTAACAAAACTTCATAAAAACTATTAAAATCTAATTTTTTACTAGTATGAAGAGGATAATTTTTTAAAATATCACATAATTTAGTTACATTTAATATATCTTCAACTATATAATAACAACTATTTCTTTTTGGTTCTTTTACAACCCTACCAAAACCTAACCTGGATTGTATAATATATAAAACCGCTAAATCGTCAAGATGTAAATTTATTTTAAATCTTAGTTTAACATATGAACGATCTATAGTAACTAAAAAATTACCTTCAGCGTCAGAAAAACCACTAAATCAATATAAAAATTCATTATAATTATCAGTACTTTGATGATAGTTTTTAATTGAATAAGTTGATAGAAATTTTTTTATTCGGAATCTTATTTTATTTTTTAAACCTGATACAAAAATAAACAATAATAAAATTATGCTTTCTAAAAAGCATAGATAAATAACCATATCATTACTTTATCTCTCAATAAAGATCGGACTATACCATCATCTAATAATAAAATTAAATGTTAAGCATCTAGTCTCTGAAGGTTCTATTAAAATAAATTATTTATATTCTAGTTAGCACCCTGCTGATTGTCTTTAACAAAATGATAAAGGTATCCCAGCAATTAACTTAATTTTAAGAACACTTTATAATATGCTCTACTGAATTGAAAGCTTCAGCAACACTAGGATTGTAGTGCATAGCTAAAGTAATTCCAGTAACAATTTGAATAACTAAACATACAGCTAATAATGATCCAAAATTTCATAAGTAATTTAAATTACTTGGTTGGGGGGCATCAATTAAATAACCATTAACTAGTTTTAATAAGGGATGACTTTTTAATATTCTCATATTGTATATTTATATATATATGTATAAGACTTATTTTGCATTAATTTCATTATAATTTACAAATGTCCTTTTATAAACCTACACCTTACATGTCGTTTGTTTATATTACATCTAATGTAATAAGGATTAGGGAGGAATCGAACCCCTCAAAAATTCGATCTGCAATCAAATCGTAGACCTTCTACTCTAATCCATGTATATTTATACAATATTGTATAAATATACATAATCTTCACAAGAATAATTATTAGTTAGAATCACTTCTTGTTCTTTTTTTTACAGATTCTTGGTTAGCTTAAAAATTATTATTTCTTTTTGTACCTGAACTACCTTCATTAGGTTCAACCTCTGCTTTAGTAATTTTAGAATATAAATCTTTCATTACAAATTTTATTTCCATTTCACGATATAATTGATAATCTTATAAATCTAGCTTTAATTCATAAATCTCTTTTTCAGAAAGACCTTCTAGGTTAGATAATTTTTCTTGAACTGATTTAATTTATAAACTATTTATTCTATTAGCATAAGCTTTTAAAACCATCTTATCACAAGCTCCAATTATATCTAGAATATACTTAGAACCAGCTTCATAAAATAAAAAAAAAAATAACCTTCCGGAGCACTATTCACAGGGGGAACTTAATAGTTATTCAGGTTAACAGATTCATAATTTTTAGTTAATGTATCCATAGAATCCTTAACTTATGATTTTGTCTCTGATTTTTGAGAATATTTCATTTCATTAGAAGAACTACTAGTAGGTTCTTCTGTTTCAGATTCATAGCTGACATCGTTTAAATTTTAATTTGGTCTTGATTCTGAAGATTCAATGTAAAAATTACCTGAGTTAACCTTAAAATTTTTTAAATTAGTATCTAAATTAGTAGATTCGTGAAAATCTAATTTATTAGTGTGATTTAGAGAATCTTTATCTCCTTTAAATAAAATTTTATTATCTTAATATTTTACCTCAAAAAATTATAAATCCATAAATTAAGAAACTAATCAAAATTTAAATGCTATTAAGCTAATCTAAACTAATAGAAATATAAATACTAACAAACAAAAAAAAATAAAGTAAATTAATTTCAGTACACGCCACATATATTACGTATAAAATTAATAAGAATAAAAAACACTATAACATTATGTTACAATCTCCAAAATACAGATTTAATAATTTTTTCATCATTATATTTTAGGTATCATAATATTTAGTCCTAGTAAATAAAATGTAACTATTAATCACTCTGGTATAATTAGATAGTTATCAAATATAAATACTAAGTAAAGGACACAAATTTGTATTATAAAAAATAAGGCATATCTAGTAACTACACTATTACTGATACCTATTAAACTTTTACTAATGTAAAAAAAAAACATATAAGCACCAAACGGTCCCATTAATTCTATACTACCTTTATCAAGAACTTTAGAAGTTTGTCCTCCTAAATCTAATACTCCATTGACAATGAATTTATTATAGAATAATTCTATTAAGAAACGTTGATTAAAAAACCCAAAAATATAATAACCTAAATTTGATAATTTGAATGAATTTACATCTTTAGCTGAATATTCCGATATTAAAATAGCTAAAATAGTAAATGAAAGAGTAAATACAAAAGGTAATAATTTAAATTTAGTATCTACTCCAAATTCTGTATCAATTAAAATTTCATTCATAGGGTGAATAAATATACTATTGTCATTAAAAAAGCTTGAACCTAAACCGATGTAGATATCTTTAGTGATAAAACCAAAATAAATTGAAAATAAAGCTAAGATAGCTAAAGGTAAACTCATAAAAATATTTCCTTCATGAGCATGTTTATAATAATTTACAGGGCCATTAGGATTAGTCAAGAAAGCTAAAAATAAAATTTTTACCGAGTATAAAGTAGTAAATATAGCCCCTATCACAGCTATTAAGTAAACAGCTATTCCTTCAAAACAAAATTGACCAAATGCAGATTCTAAAATAAAATCTTTAGAATAGAAACCTGTCATATACATTAACCAATGTTATTTTTTTAATTTTTAAATTTTATTTAATCATATATTCTCTTAGTATTCATATTAGATTGTATTTTTATTATTTGATTTACTCCTTTTTTAGTTAAATGTTCTTTATTTTGCATAATATTTGTAACTGATTTAAAATCTTTAAACTCTAACTGTTTAACGCCCATAATAGGATACTTTTCAAAGAAAGGTATAATTTTCTTTGTAAGATCTGAAAATTTATATACAATAAAGTCACCAGCTAAGTCACCTTTTCTAACTCTATACTTTCCACAGTCTAAATAATCAATAATATTTTTAATTAAAATTTCATCTCTAGAATGTTGAGTTATTTGAAAGATTAATTCCACTTTATATCCTATTGCACTTGTTGAACTTTTTCTTACTCTTACCATAAAACAACCTTCACCACTAGTAAAACCAGAGATTCAATTAGGATCAGGTATAGTACGATTATTTAACAAAGGTCTTGTTATAGGAATTATATCTGGAAATGCTGCTTTTAACTTATCTGATAAACCTTTATTCATAGATGCTCTGATACTTATCAAAGTTTTTAACCCTTGTAAAGTTAAATGTTCACCTTTTTTAAGCATATTTACAGCTAATTTAAATAACTCTAAATCAGATCACTTTTGGCTGATTAGACTATAATTATTAAAATGATTAATAATAATTTCTAAATCTTTTAAAGAACTAACTTCATATAAAACAGTTGAACCTGAAACATAAATATTACCAACACCGAAATATGCTTGAATTTGTTCTAATAAAGCTTTATCTTTCAAATGTAGAGTTATTTTAAATGAAGCTTTAGCACCCCATTTGTTTTTTAATTCCTTATTTGAATTTATACTAATAATAAAAGATCCTTCAGCATCTACAAAGCCAGTGATAAATCAAGGGTCTACTGTAACAATTCTTTTATTTACAGTGGAATAAAAACACTTGTACTTGAAAATACGAGTAATTTGAGAATATATAATATAAGGATATACATAATGTAGCAAATGCTCATATTATAAACCTAATGCCATAAGGCAATAAAATTTAATAGTAACTATGATCGATAACTTCTTTCAAAGTTCATTAGAGTACATCTTAAGCATACTTAGAAGAATATGCTAACTGCCATCTACTCGTTGCTCTTTTACAATTATAATTATATTTAATGACCCAATTAATAATTGATTTAGATCCGCGATTGTCCATTCATTAATATAAATTAATAATCTTTAATAGTATTACTATACCCTCATTTAAGGCCGCTATATATCTTTCGATAATAGTTTAGTCATTAAAGCTTTAGGATGTCCCCGGAATTTGACAGTTAAACCCCTAATAATGTTTTAATCGTAACGAATTAAAAAGGGAAAGCTACTAAACTCAAACTAGCTATTAGTATAACTGTATAAGTTAAAGGTAAAAAATTAATTAAACCACCATATTTTCTTAACGTAAAAAAAAAAAAACAAAAATAACAAAAAATCACATAAAGATTAACCAACCTTTTCACTTTTAATTTCATTTATTAATTTTACTATTTATAGATTTAATCTTGTTTAAATTTTCTATTGATAAATTTTTTTCACTTAACGGAGTCGGATTATTTTATACATTTCCAGCCATAGGCCGTAATTATAAAGTTTAAAACCATGTAAAGGATATTTATCAAAATGAGATAATATAAACTATCTTTTTTTTCCTATTTTTAATTCCACGGCATTAATAGTAGGTGAGTCATAAATAGATCCAATATTATAAAAAAAATTATTTATTTTAATTAATAAATCTTTATCTATTTTATTTAAAGTAATACTTACTTTCGATCTAACTTTATTTGTTTTAGGTTCTATAATTATAAAAAATGAACCTTCTGCAGCAAAAAATCCCGATACTCAATAAGGATTCAATTAAGAATTATTAATTTCCAATAAAGGTTTATTAAAGACTTCAGCTTCAGGGAAATATGAATCTAATACACCTGAACCCCCTAAATTCATCTTAGATTTAATAGAAACTATTCCTTCTAAACCTTTACGAGTTAAATGTTCTTTTTTTAACATTAAATCAATACAATTTTTTCAAAGAATATAATTCATCAATTTAGATCCAAGTGGTACACTTGGATAATTATTAAAATGTAGCGGAGCACGGAATAACAATGTTATTAAGATCATTTAAACCAACCATTGAGTATCTTGCTGCTTTTCTATTAAATGTAATTGTACCTTTTCCCCCAAAAAAAGCTTGAATATCTTTTAAAAGATCTAAATCTTTTGCATGAACTTCAATTATTAATCTAGCTTGAACTTGTCAACCTATAAGATTACTTTTACTTTTTGCAATTCATATATTAAAACACCCTTCACCATCTACAAATCCTGTCACAAATCAAGGATTTAATTTTCCATTGTCTTTAATTAAAGTAGCGGAGCACGGAATATATTTTTTGCGTAAAGCAGTAACTATTTTAGGTAAAAGTAGGTAATTAGTATAATTTGTACAAATTTTTAACATTTTAATATTATGTTTATATATATAAGTCTTTAAAAAATCTAAATGTAAGATAATCAACCAATTCCATTAAAAATGTAGCGGAGCACGGAATTATTCTATCCGGAGCTTGCGCCACCCTAAATAAATCTAAACTTAATTACCCTGAATTTATTTATTTATTCTATATTAGTATAAAATCCCTAAAATAAATAAAAAAGTATAACCTTTAATAAATTATTTAAAATAATCTAATAATCAGGATTATACTACTGATACTGATAGGTGATAATCATTACATGATTTTTTTTTGTCTTTTTGTTTTTTTCATAATTCTTATAATTTAATCTTAAATTCGTCTCGCCCCATAAACCCCTAGGAGGGTGGTAGAAAAGAATCCTTTGTCTAACCAAGAACGAATTTAAATCTTGCGTCCAACAGATAGACAAAAAAAAAATTAAAATATTAAAATTACAACCTAAAACTTTCGTCATAGGACTAGACTATCTCTTAGCTCTACCCTCAAGAGAAACTTACTCTATATAACAATCCCCGTCAGATCGGTGTATTAAACCGTGGTGAGGGGAGGGTAGACACTACTGCCATATAGTCGTTGCGCTTTTATCCTTAAATATTGATAATAAAATAAATAAAGGAACTTAGTTCCGCGGTTATCCATTGCACCTAAGGGATCCACCTCGCTACACTAAAAATTTAGTTACGGAGATGGGTGGTTTATCTTAAATCTCTTTACATCAGAAAATAATCTATAGAGTTATGATTAGTAACTCGTGCTTTCAAAGTTGCCTTTTACTAGCTGTAATTTAAGCTTTAGGAGTTTCCCGGAGTTAGGCAGTAATAGACTTAAGAAAATATTAAATCCTGATTGTCAGCCACTGCGTGTATAACCGCACCTGCCCCTAGAAATAATAATCCTTTATAGACATTTAAGTTTTTAAATTTTAGGATTATCAGGAAGATTAGCCAACTGTTTTTTATTAAGTTTTAATTCAGCCCCTACTTTAGCTTCGGCAGCTGGAAAATGTTTAATAAAGATATCTTCATTTATATATTTAATTCCATCCTTTGTAAGAGTATTATTATTTCTATTACGTCTTACTGTACCTCTATCACCAGCTTGGCTATTATTAGCATAATATTTAGTTAATCCTGTTAAAGTATCAACTGCAAATAACCCTGAAGCTTTTTTAGTGTTACCAGGTAAATAATCCGGATGTTTACAAATATAAAAATTACCTAATTCAGTGCTAATACCACCTGGTTTAATCACATTAAAGTATCTTCCTATTCTATTATCCAGAAAACTTCGTTGTTGATTTAATGATAGTTCTTCTCATTTTCTATCATTAGGATTTAAGTTCTTTCACAATTCACGTTGATTTGTATAAATACCCTTAATTTCGAAAGTTTCTATATCATATGCATAAATTTTACCAGGAATTAAATCGTATAAAGATCTGTCTTTTAATTCAATTAATTCATATCTATCCTTAGGTTTTAATTGAGAATTTAATTGTTCAAATCTTCAAGATACACCTTTTTCCTTTAAATATATAACACGAGTTTTTCCTTTATCATCTGTTACATCAATACCTTTAGATCAATTGATATTATTTCTAACTGTACCTACTGAGATATTTAATTGATCTGCTAAAGAATTATAAGAATTGGATTCGGCTAACAATATAGTCTCTTCTTTATCTAATCAAGCTTGATAAATATGTGTTTCATCTAATCCTTGTGACATCTCGCTAGCATCTCAAGCAAAGTTAAAAAATATAATATCTTTTAATTTATTATTATTAATATTTAAATAAGGTTGGTAATTAGTATAAAGACCTTGCTCTAAAATACGACTAACATATTGACCAAATCCTTGTAATATTTTGGCTCCTCCTTTACTTAAACTAAATGCATAATTTTTATTATATCATTCTTGAACGATGTTATCGTATGTAATAATAGGAGCCCATTTAACAGATGATATACCTCCATTAGCTAAAACTCACTCATGTAAACGAGATTTTAAACGATGGCCATAAAAACTATTCATATGATCATAAAGACGATCTCTACAAGAAATAGCAGAACCTATTCCATAACTACCTGTTTCTTTATGTATAAAACAATAAATACCTGAACAATCCCCATCTATTACTTTTTGATATTTCAAAGGTATATTATACATAAGATTAGGTTTAATAGTTTTTAAACTTAATTCCATATTAAATCTAAATAATTTCTCACAATTATTAATTAAAAACTCATATAATAAATTATCTCCTTTAAAACTTGAATTATTATTTTCAGGTAAAAGATTTAACATATTAATTAAGTCATGGGAAGCTTTTAGACCTTTTGATGTCAAAAATAGGGGTAAATTTAATTTATTTTCATTATGCATATGATATATAACTTTACTTAATAATACACCTCCTCTAGATTTATCTTCTAAAATTGAATAGAAAGAAGAATGTATTTTTCCCTTAGAATTTTTTTTTCCATTATTATTATTTGTCGTGTAATATCTTACAGATTGATTAATAAGGGTATTTATTATTGAATTAGAACTTAAATTAAGTAAACAATTATAAAAAATATATTTTAATGTACCACAACGACGTACGTTGTAGAATATATTAATCTTTATAAAAATCAAAGTATAAATAATATAGGCGATAATTTTATATTAAAAATATAATATTGCATTACCCGGTCCCTCCGGGACACTTAGTTTATTTTGCCTTTTCTTAGTGAGAGCTTGCTGGTGAAACATCCCTAGAAACACTGCAGCTTCTAACTAACTATTACAAATAAAAATAAAAAAAGAACTAAAATAATACATCGCTTATGTAATAATAAATATTATACGAATGATTATTTAAAAATACACAGGGGCCCCCGGAGGGGCGGTAAAGAAATAAAATATAATTACAACAATATATTTCTATATTGATAAGACCATATCATAATATAGAAAATTTTCTCTATATTTTTAACGTTTGGTCGTTGAAGGTTTTATATAGTCAGTCTTATTCTTATAAACATTCTACATAACTTCCCTGCTGATTGCCTCCTACGAGATGTTCCAGCAATTTGTAAAATTTTTCATGCACCCTATAAAGTTTAATGCATGATTCATCAAATGGAATAAAGCTATATTATAAGAAGATAAACCTATAGCAATAACCATCATTCCTAATTGCAAAATAACTATCATAAATTTAAATGACGTTACCTGGACCATTTCTTTATTAATCTTGATATTTTTCTCATCTATCTTTAAATTTTACTCATTCATTAAATTTTACAATATCTTTATTATTTTTACTTACTCTCGTTAAATAAAATTTTTTTATTAAATTTACTCTTTTCATTTTTTCTGTTCTTAAAGGATATTTACTAAAATAATTATCTATTAGATTAAATAATTCAGTCTTTCTATATACAACATATTTAAATGCTTCTATTTTAGGACTAGAGATATCCACTCTTCCTCCATAAATATCTACTAAAGGTTCCAATAAAAATTTATTTTTTTGAGATATACCAATAAAAACTTGTCCTGACGATTCATTATAATATATTGAACCATCACTATCAATAAATCCACTAAATCACCCTGAATTAAATATAAGATTCTCAGAATACTTTAATTCTATATCAAATTTTTCGCAAAGCTTATTCATTTGTAATAAACGTGTAGGATTTCTAACTAATCCATTTATATCGCTAATTATAGAGATTAAACCCGCTCTATTTCTTAATTTATATTTAAATGCTTTAGCATTTGAAATTTGTTTAACTGATCCTCCATATCTTTGTTGTATTAAATATAAAACTTTTTTATCTCTAGCGTCCATAGTTATTTCACAACTATTATAACCATTTTTAGATAATAAAAAGTAACCATCTCCATCTATTAATCCTGCCAATCATTCTCTAAAAGCTAAATCACAGAACTCCATAGAGGATTGTGCCCTAACACCGGTATTTTTATTATCTAAACTCTTAGTAGACATATTTTTACTAAAGATTAAAGAAGACTTATTCTTTAATAAGGGAGATTTAGGATGTGAAATACAAGTTTTATTTATAAAGATGTGCGTATTAAAGATAAATAATTTGGGCATTAAATTAAAAAATTTTAATTTAATAAAGACTAATATCAAACGTATGGCCTCTGAGATTCCTACTAACTTACGAATTATTTCAAATTTACATCTTATCAACACAAGCATAATGCTCATGAACAACCTTATAATGGTAAATGTATTAAAAAACTTGAAATAACAGTGATTACTAAATAAATAGTCACGAGCTTTGGTTATCTGCGAATTAGCTATATATTTTATTATATTATTAAATATAGCCTTTACGCATATAGTTTGATGCCAGAATATATTAGAATGAGTAATATATTCACGAGCCAATTGACTCATAGTTGAATATGCTATAATTTTTTTTATATCAGCTTGGAAGAATCCAATTAAAGAACTAAATAAAGTAGTTATAGCTCCCAATCACAAACAAATTAATAATATAGTTGAACTATATTCTATTAAAGGAGATGAACGTATTAATAAATAAACTCCTGCAGTACATTTTTTGTTGGCTAATTATAAAATTTATAATTAACGCTCCATAATTTTCAAGATGGATCGGACTAGATCTTTAACATATAATTTATTTTTGAATATCTTTATTAATTACCCGCCTCCTCTTAATAAGCTTCTTATTTAAAAACTCCTTATGTATTTTATGTCATTTCGTAAATAATAAAGATTTCTTTGTTTTTAGCTTATATCTAGAAAAATAATTAATAATAACTTTAAGCTTAGTAAAAGATGAGCAATAAAAAATTCAACCTCCCTCACTTTTCTTAATATTTTTTGATTCTAAAGTATTAAGATTCAAAAAAACATCTCGAATAGATTTAATTACATAGAAATCTTTGTGAAAAATTTCTAATTTGCAACCAGCAGTTCCAAGTAAATTTGAACTAGCGTTTAAAGTAGAATTATCGGATCTTAAATCTAAAAAACAATTAGTACTATCTCCGTCTATAAATCCTGATAACCATCCTGATTCTAAACTAATTTTAACTAACTGATCTTTAAAATAAACATTCATATTATATAAATTATTAAAAGTATTAAGTCATTTTTTAAATTCTTCTTTTTTAGTATTACTAGATAAATTCCCATTAAATAAATGGATTAATCTTAAAAAATTAATTGAAGAAGAAACATAAAAACTACATTTGGGGTGCGAAGCCCCCGCGAGCTTTTCACCATCTCTAATTAAAACTTTACCTAAACCTAATTCTTTTTTTATATAATAAATAACTTGAATATCCTCAAGATTTAAAGTTATATCAAAATAAACTTTATTTTTAGATACAATAAAAGATCCGCATCCTTCTGTTAAACCTATAAATCACTCTAAAAACGCTTTATTAATTTTTTTTTTATGTTGAGGCAATAGTAAAGAATATTCATAAAAATCATATGTTATATCACGTAGAGTCTCTGAGGATCCCCACCCCCGTGCTTCGCTTCGGGGGGAGGTTTCCTGCTGATAGGCCCCTTTTAGATTAGAAAGTTCTAAACTAAATCACAAGATTTTCTTATTTATCTTATCTAAGACGAATCTTAAAATATAAATAAACTTGCTATAAGGCAATCCCAGCATATAGTGATATAATAATAAATTAACTCACGTTAATCCACGGCTACTTTTCTTTTGTCAAGTAAATAAATTAAAATATAAATTCATAGTGGTGGCATTTTTCATTTTTAAAATTTTCTTCCTGTATTCATTCCTTTTGCTAAATCATGTAATTTCTTCAAACCCTCCGGATTTAAATGCGCTTTCATTTTTATCAAATAAAGACCTTCACAAAAATCTAAAAAATCTGCTAACTTTGCTCCATATATCTGATGAGTTTTAAATAAAGGTATAACAATCTCAATTAAATCTTTTAAATTTGCTACAGAGATTGTATATCTATCTCTTCCCTCACCAGGTTTAACTAAAGTACCACAACCCATAGATTCAATAATTCTATTTAAAACAATTAAATCTCGTTCATGTTGAGTAATTCGGAATTGAGGTTGACAAGTATAACCTAATTTCATTCTAGATTGTTTAATATAATTTAAACCAAATGTTCCATCTGCTTGTGTAAATCCTACGATTCAATTAGGATCTAATTTCTCTTTGCTAGGAACAAATACTGGTTTATTATATGGGACAAATTTCGGGTAAGATTCTAACAAACTAGAAGATATTCCCCTAGGGAAAACGGCTTTTTTAGACAATATTTTTATAAATCCTTCTTCAGTTAAATGTTCTTTTTTTTTTATTATCTCTAAAACTTCACATCATAATTTAAAATGTACATATTTAGTAGTTTGAAGAGGATAATTTTCAAAATGTTCTTTAACAAAATTTAAAGCATTTACCGCTGAAATTTCATAAGAATACATATTGGCCGATTTACTAATACTACCCTCACCATTAAAATATTTCTTAACTTTTTCTAAAAGAATTAAATTCAAAGGGTTTTGTTCAGCTACAATAGAATAGACTAAACTTACCTGATAACCCAAGGGGCTATTTAATTTTTTACGCATTCTTATCGAAAAACTACCTTCTCCATCTGTATAACCCGTGACGAATCATGGATGTAATTCTAATTTATTACTTGACTTTGTACTAAAAAAATTTTTTGTAACCATTGTTGCCGTTTTCGTAACCTTTACCCTTGTTAACTATTTTTATAAAATATAAATAACATGAAGGGAAAGCTAGTTATATACAATTAAGGTAAACTTATTAAGAAGAATTCTTCTTATTTATTTTTACCACCTGTCTCCAGGCTGCTAGAGTACACCTTACTTAGAAAGATTAACCTTCCTAAGCTCTACCGTCTACTCGTTGCTCTTTTCCCGTACTATAGTACGAGGTTAGATCCGCGATTGTCCTTTCTTTTCATCATTTAGTACTTATTACTATACCCATAGTGATTAGTTATGGCCATACTTAAACTTTTCATTAAGTACTTAGTATACTAAACATCGGAGTTCCCCGGAGTTTGGCAGATTATTAGCCTATTTAAAGTTGCTTAGACTTTTTTAAGCATGTATTAATGCAGATACTGGAGTAGGACCCTCCATCGCCATTGGCAATCAAATGTGAAGACCAACTTGAGCACTTTTAGCCATAGCTCCTATTAAAAAACAAATACCTATAATAGTTATTGCATTTTCATTTATGTAAGAAGCCACTGAATACACTACACTATAATTTAAATTACCTAATGTTCATAAAACAACTAACATACCTACTGTTAATAAACAATCACCCACACGGTTAGTTAAAAATGCAGATAAAGAACTACTATTGGCAAATATCCGTGTAAATCAAAAACTTACTAAAAGGTATGAACAAACTCCAACACCTTCCCAACCAACAAACATTAACAGGTAATTATTACCTGTTACTAAGATGATCATACAAAAAGTAAATAAACTTAAATAACTAAAAAACCTCTGATTATGCAAAAAATAAAATTTATCTTACAATTAATTATTAAAAGTTAAAAATTAATTAAAGGGCCCCACGTGCTCAGCACGTGGGCTTATTTAACTTATTTAAACCTTTCTACCACTATTCATACCTAATTTTATCTCTTCAATTAAACTTATACCTTCAACTGTAAGATGTAAACGATTAACCATTAAACTATGAATTTTACATCAATCAAGATAATCCTTATGCTTTACACCGATTACGGGATATTTCTCAAAAAAAGGAATGATTGTTTTGGTTATATGAGTAAAATCAACTATTCCTAAACTTACCGCAGATTTACCCCCATATTTATAAACATTTCCTGAACCAAAATATTTAACTATTTTTGCCATTAATTTTAGATCTCTACTATGTTGAGATATTCTAAATCTTAGCTGTACTCTACGACCTAATTTACTATTGGTTGATGGCATACGAACATCAAAGTTTCCTTCAGCACTAACAAAACCTGAAATTCAATGAGGGTCTAATTCTATATTATCCGGATTATTAACTAAAGGTCTCTTAACTGGAATATATCCAGGAAACTCTGATTTCAATGTATCAGATAAACCTAAATTCATTGATGCTTTAATATTAATAATTTGATTTAAACCTTCAACAGTAAGATGAGCTTTATTATTTACAAGCTCTAAAGCTTGTTTAAATAACATAAAGTCGGCAGCTTTTTTAGTAATTAGTGGATATTTTTCTAAAAAAATAATAAGTTTATTTAGATCTCCTTTTGAAAATATTGAAAAATTAGCCATATCTTTTTTTAAATAAATAACACCTACTCCTCCTAGGCCTTCTTGTAAACTATATAACAGATTAAGATCTTTAATATATAGACCTAATTGAAATTTCAATTCAGCCCTTCAACCTAATTTTCTGGTTTTTTTTTTATCCACTATTACACTAAATGAACCTTCACCGTCTATTAAACCAGATAAAACTCTAGGATGGATTGATGTAAAGGTATTGGTAGAAAAAGGTTTTAAATCGAATTGTTTAGAAGGGATTTTTACCATAAAATTTAAAGGATTATTATCCTTAAATTTAATACTATTTCTTTCGAAACCGTTTAGAGTACATCTTAAATTTATTAAAGAAGAATTAACAAATCAATTGCTGTTTACTCGTTGCTCTTTTACAACTATAAATTTTTGGTTATTATTTATAATTGACTTAGATCCGCGGTTACCCATTTTGTTTTCACAAATTTTAAGCATTATTACCATACCTAAGTAATTAACTCAGCCACATTTTCATATATTGTTTGGTATCTTAAACTTTAGGGCGTTCCCGGAATTTAACAATTCACCCCCATAACCATATTTTCCCGTAATATGGCCTCATTGAGGATCGTTATCCATATAGCCTATACTATATAAATGAACTAAAGAACTAATAATTAAAACAGGTAAAAGCATAGAACAACTTTAGTTAACCTTGCCTGAAAATCACCTATTTTTCTAGGAATAGATTCTCAGAGTAAAAATTTTTACTTAGGAGTTTATACTTTTTGTGTAAAAGCTATCTATTGTGCGTAATTTTTAGATTATATTTCCTCCCTATGATATCGCACTCATTCTAAAGTTCGACTGTACATTTGGACAGACATTTCAGCCTAACCCCGGTGATCCAGTCTGTAGCGACATTTATAACTGCCGACGGTCTTTAAGTATATCCTCATTAACCGTTTTCACCTCTTTTTTATATAAGTCTATAAATTATTTGATTATAATCTTGCTTAATTTATTTTCTATCCTTAATTATGTTTAGTATAAATAATAATATCCATTCTTATAATAGGTATTTTTATTCAAAAACAAAATTTTTTATTTGTAATTATCATTGTTATTATTAAAGATTAATTAACAAGAAACCCCCGTAGCGAAGCACGGGGGGCCCTTTTAATTTATTTAAACTAAAATATGCAGTAATATAAAATTGTAGCTAGCTTGCACTAGCCCAACCCATAGTAATTGTAAATTAGTTAAGCTAACTTTGTTATATTTTTAGGCCTACAGCCTTTAATTGTTAGGTAATATAGCCCGCCCCCTCCCTAATATCTATTAAAACAACTTAAATCCTTATTATGTTACCTTTAACTAAAACAACTCTACATAAAACAACAATAATATAAAACTACTCAGTTGGAACAAAAACCCTAACTCTACGTATTCGATAATTTTGAACTTTAAAAAACTCAATTTTAGGTGAAGCACTTAAAGCTTCAACATCTAAACATTTACTTAAAGTACCAGAATATAATCCTACTATAGAAGCAGCCTCAGTTAAAGAATTAGCTAAATAGCAACTTCCATCTTCTTCAAATATTTCATATACACAACTAACTAATCTATGTAGTAATTTTCCGGTAATTCTATCAATTACTCTACCATCTGATAAATTTTCTACCGTAGGTATTGCCCTAGTTATTTTATTAATTTCTTCTTGACTCATAAGTTTAACTGTTTCTTTATAAGTAGATAACCTAAAATTATTCAAAGGGCCCCCGGAGGGGCGGGTATTAGATAATTCTAATATCAAAGATCTTATTTTTTCATCTCTATGTGCCCCTATATAAACTGCATGGCTAATCAATTTAAAATCATTAAAATCCATACCTTTTTTAGTTAAAAATTTTCTATCTTCAAAAAATGGTATAAAATAGTTATGTAATACATTATTGTTTTTTATAGTAATAGATACACTACCTTTACTATTAAGAGATCTAGCTTTTGCTGTTGTTACCGCTATAATAGATGAATTTTTTAATTTATATAAAGAATATTTATCAAAACCTAAATTATTTTCTAAAAACTCTTTTATTTTTATTAAAACCGATAATTGAACTACAGATAATTCCATAGAAAAGGTAGGAACTATATTATCTCTTCTTAAGAAAAAAGACCCGTCACCTTCAATAAATCCCAATAATCAGTCTTTGGTAATAATTATCTTAGAATTTTCAGGTCTTTCAAAATTAATACGATTAGTATTCATCTTATTTTTTAATTCTATTAATAAATCTTTTAACCCGTCAGACTTTAAATTATTACTATTATTATGATATAGATTGTAAGCTTCTTTAAAATCTAAATAGTCTAGATATTTTGTAGTATTTAAAGGGTATTTATCAAATATATCAATCAACAGAGCGATACCTTTTTTGTCACTAACAATAAAAGTACACTCATCTTTATATATACGCACACTACCTATAGACAGTTTATCTTTAATAAGTCTTAAAGCCATTTCATCATCTTTATGTAAACCTATTTTAAACATAAATGAAAACGTAGAAACAGTAGATTTATCTTTTTTTGATCTAGGGACAATAGAAAAATTACCTTCAGCATCAGTAAATCCGACAAATCATTGAAGAAAATTAGAATCAAAAGAACTGAAAGCCAATAAAGAATTATCACTTATAGTTGTATAATATCTTTTAGTATTATAGTCGTAAGCCGTAAAATTACCGCTTTGCACGGATTTTGTGTCCAACCAGTGTTTATTTACAGTTAAATTATCTAATATATTAACTTTAAATTTACAAATAAATATTAACTTATATAGTTGTATTAAAACCAACACAGCTACCATTTCTCCTAAAAATATTAAGAGATTCACAAAAGAAACTGTTAGACTGTCAAAATGGAAAGCTCATTCAATATTAAAAGATTCACTTGTTATTCATTTAAATATATGAATAATTATAGGATTGTTATTCATCCCTACCTCAAAATAAGCTATTATGGCTAATATTGTAGTAATAATAATACTAACGCAACCTATTAAACGTGAACCACTAATACCTATTTTTCTTCCAAAAAACCCGGAAGCTATACTTCCTAAAATAGGAAAAATAATAATACTTAAGTACATTATTCTGTTTCGATATAAACGTCTCCTCTTCGTTTTCCCTCTTTACCATAGAAATTACTCCTTAGGTAGGCTGAGGTATTACCATAACTATTAAATTATGCCTGACTATATTTTAAGCCAATAATTAGCAAAATAATTATTAACCAACCTACGTTTAGTCGATGAACTGCATACCCTTTTCTTTTTACAAAAATGGTACTTGGCTACAGATATTCTATTTTATTTCTTCATACAAACCGTTATTACCATACAACGAGTCATTACCTGTTCCATTAACATATTACTATGATAACTTGGTAGATTTGTCCTTAAGAGTTTCCCGTAATTTGAAGGTTTCGCCTTAATATTTTAAATATAAGACTAGATGAAAGTTTATTTCACCTTTTTTGATCATAAATTTTTAGCGCCTAAATCTTAATTATGATTATTTATAGAAGTATTTTTATAAAAAGATGTCATTTTGTTTTTTAATTGTAAAATCTTTTCTAAACCTTCCTGATTTAAATGATCTTTATTTTTGATAATTGTACTTGCATCTTTAAAATCTAAATAGTTAATATATTTCGAACCTAAAATATTGTGCTCTTCAAAAAAAGGTATTATAACCTCAGTTATATCATCAATTTTTGTAACAATATATTCACAAATTAAACGATTTTTATAATTGACTGTGTATCCACAACCAAAAAAATCTACAAAGCTTTCTAATAATAATAAATCTCTTGAATGTTGAGCTACAGAAAAACGCAATGAAACAGCTAAACCAGATTTTGTTTTAGATTTTTGAACTGTAATGAAGAAATTAGATTCTCCTGTACAAAAACCAGCCATCCAATCTAAATTTAATTTTTTTTGAAGTATACTATTTAATTCACTAATTGACACAGGCTCTGTATTTGGGAAAGCTTCTTTTAAACTTTCAGATAAACCTGTATTTAATGAAGCCCTAATGTTAACTATTTTTTGAATACCTTCAATAGTAACATGTTCTTTATTTAACATTGTAAAAACAATTTGTTTAAATAAAAGATAATCTGTATATTTTTTAGTAACTAAAGGATATTTATCAAAATGTGGAAGAATAAAATTTATAATATCATTTAAACTATATACTCTATATTCTACTGTTAAATTCTTGTTAGGTTTTGTAATATTACCTATTCCTCCAAAATATTCTTTAATTTTTAACAATAAAGCTCTATCTTTTTCATGCATTTTTATTTGTACTCTAGTTTGAACACTTCAACCTGTTTTATAACTAGGATTTCTTAAAATAACAACTACAAAAGAACTTTCAGCATCATAAAGACCTGAAATAAACCAAGGGTCTACTGAGGCAATTCTTTTATTCACAGTAGAATAATTTCTTACACCCATTAATTTTAAACGATTTAAATAACAATCTTTTCTTAGTCTTACACTAATAACTTGACTATAGGATAGATAATAAAAGAACCAAAAACAGATTAATCTATAAAAACTAACTAATATACTTAAACCTATTGCAGACTCCGCACCTGCAATTACAATGATATAAATAGCATAAACTTGCCCTATAATATCATCTGAATTTAATGAACTTATAAGTATTGAAAATGTTATAGCTAACAACATTATTTCAATTGATATAAGCATTAATATAACATTTTTTCTATTGAAGATAAAACCTAATATCCCAATAATAAATAATAAAAAAGATAATTTCATAATATAAATAAATTAATAAAAAACATAGTATTCGATGGCCTAAAAAAAAAAACCCCGTAGGCCAAGGGTATGTAAGATTCGAACTTACAATATAACATCCGTAGTGTTAGTCTTTACCAATTAAGATTAATACCCTTATTATTAAAAGAAGTTTATAATTTAATTGCAAAATTTAAACTCTAATTTTACAATAAGTATTGTACTATATATTTATCTAGTACCCTATACACAAAAAATCTTAGCTACAAAAGAATATTATTATAAACAAATTCCGGATAATAATATATTAGTTTCATCCGCTAAATAAATAAGCCCCCCCCCCACAATCAATAAGTTTAAGGAACAAATAGGTAAAATAAATCTTTTAAACCATTAAGTCTGCTAACAATCATTAAGTTTAGAGGATAACTATTATTAATATCTTAATTAGGTTTAGTTATTAAATAATATTGAGAAAGGAAAAAAAAAGTTCACTCTCTCATTAGCGAAGCACGGAAGTGGTGTTGAAAACTAATTTGTTAAAAAAAAAAATTGAAAATAGTGAAACACGAAAATCGAAAGTGCCATTCTACACTACACACACCTCTCCTTACGTAGGGGTGTTTATTAGGGTATCCCGAATCACCATTTAATAGTAGTCCCTATACACTTAGTTGCAATATAGTTTAAGGTAAACAACTTAAGATATACTCATTTCAGAGGGGTAAATCCTTAAACTCTAAGATAAAGACTAATTATATGAATAAGTTAGATCTCTAACTAATTTCTGGTATGTCTCTAAGCAAAGCTAGAAAAAAAAACCTCCCAATCACTATGAAAGGGAGGTTTAAAAACTAATTTAATAAAAATTTTTTTTACAAACGGTATATAATTTAATTTAAAATGTAACTAGTCTTTTTTAGACTATTATAATTTATATTATTTTTATCTAAAAATGAAAGGGTTGGTAATTTAATAATTTATTTTTTAATACCTTTAGTTAAACGAGGATTAATGTTATTATTTTCATCAATAGCTTCTTCACAAAAATAACCTTTAATACTATCTCTAATAAATTTATCTAGTTTAGATAAATACTGTTCATTAGAATAAATTTCAATATAAATTAATTTAAGTATTTCCATAATATTTTCTATATTATTTGCTGTAACCGCAAAACAGTCATGAACTGTAAAGATCTCTGGTTTATTATTAGTTTTAAATAATAAATCTACTAATAGTGCTAACGAAGATGCATCTAAAGAATGTATAAAATTAGGCATAAAAGCTCTAATTTATTTGTTCTTATCTAATTTATATTTAGATCTAACTTTTAGTAAGAATGTACTTTTATGATAAGAAAAAGGTTTTATTCTTATTGATTGTGTTTCTAAATAACTTTGTTTTATCTCAACACCAGAAGGCAAGGTTCAAGTAATAAGTATACCTAAAATACAACAAATCTCAGCTATTTTATCTAAATATTTTAATAATTCTGACAACTTAAGGAATTTCTCACTTAAAATAGTTATCAAACCTTTACTCATATAAAAAAAAAATCCTGAGAGTATAATTTTACTTCATCCCCCGAATTATTTTTTTAATAATAACGTTATCTCTTTCAAAATTTTATTTAATATATTTTATTAATTGAAATTGAGATACGTTATAAGGAATAGTCATAATAGCTTTTTTAATAATTTTTCTTTGTAAATTCATATCTACTAATCTCTCTAAACTTTCTTTTTCTTCCATATTTTTATATAAATTCTTTTTTTAATTGTAATGAAAATAACCAATTAAATTGTTTAACAAAAAGGAATAAAAATCTTTAGGTTTATCTGATCATTTAGATTCAGTTAAGTTTAATTCGTCCGCAAAATTTTGATCAGAACTTAATAGAGATAAATGTTGGAAACCATTACATGTAGCATCAATATAAATAGGAAGATGTGATATGTAATTATATTCTCCTGTAATATTATCTTTAGATTCAATACATTTTTTTAATTCTATAGAAGCAGCTAAACATTGTAAAGGATCTTTACCATCTAATCAAGTTAACTTATCAATGTTAATAATATCATCTAGATTATTATCAACTTATTTTATAGCATTTAAATAAGATTTTTTAGATGTATGTCCATAACATTCAGCTAAATATAATTTTAATCTTTTAACACCTTTCTCATTTATTGAAACACCTTTATTAAATAATAATAAAGATTTAGATAAATCTCCACCTTGATATGAGAACGATGATGTTCTAGGATAATATCTTCCTTTTCAATCAATGAATATAGGGAAATAGAATGAATTAAGTTTTCTTAAAATTAAAGCATTACTTAAAATATTAATATTAGCGTACACATTGCTATTAGGGGGCCCCCGGAGGGGCGGTTGTAATATTTCATTTAATTTAACAAATTCTTTCTTTAATTTCATATTTTTTATATCTTTAGTTAAATTATAAAATTCTATAGGTATTATGTCCTTTAATTTATTATGTTCTTTAGAAGATAATAAATCAGTAATAATATCTAATACATCATTACTAATCTTAAACCCCACATTTTATATTTAATGAAGGACAAGCTAATGAATGAATGTTTGTTTTAATACATTCATGCCGTTCTTTATTATCTTTTCAATATTAAATTTTTAATATTCTTTATAGAGCTATTACCTCCCACCCTAATCCCTCACTCTATAATATAAATTAAATCAATATAATATTAAAACTAAAAAAATTTATGGAGATTTTTTTTTATAACAAAACATAATACTTTTAATTTATAAATTGTATGTTTACTTAATTATTAAAATGTTTTGCAGTTATTCGTAATTATATAATCAATTTACAAATTTAGCTGGGCTAACTGATTCAATAACAATTGGCATACTACTATGTAATATACCACAGGGGGCCCCCGGAGGGGCTATTGGGTTTTATATATTGATACCCACCATCCTCTGCCCTCACTAAAACTAAAATAGTTAGCTACATTATCAATATATAAAACTTGAAAAATAAAAAGGATTAAATCCGTAGTCTTACTAAAGATACCCCCCCTACTAGCCGTAAACTTCAATCAGGGGGCCCCCGGAGGGGCTATAATTTAGTTATTTCTGTAAAAGTAGTATTTACCTTTTCAAGGTCTATCTTTATCTAAATAAGTATTACTTAAAGAAGAAGCCGAAATACCATAAAATTTTTCGGTTTCTCTTATACTATTACAAATGTTTAATAAATTTTTATTAATATCTAATACCTGAATTTTTACAGAACGAACTTTATTTATTTCAGGTCCTAAAATAGTAACTGACCCGTATTTACTTTTATAAACTTCTCCAGACTTCATATAATTACTAACTGTCATACGGCTAATACCTAAGAATTCCCCTGCCTTAATTAGAGAAGGGAACTCCCCAATAGTATTTAAAGAAGAATCTTTAATAATAACAGATTTACCATGAAATTCACTAATAGCTAATTTTCTTTTGACACTTTTAACCTCATCTTTTCAAATTTCATTAGATTTAGCTCTAATAGCTTCTCACTGATCTTTAGAAAGAGTAACATCTAAATTTAAATGTGCATCACTCATTTTTTTACGTGTTTCATCTGATAATTTACTACTTTCTCTTGTACCAACTTTAAGAGCTACATTTAAGGAAAGACCAAAAAGATCTAAAAAGAACTGTTCAGCAATCAATAGATCCAATTGAACTAAACCTTTTAATAAAGTGATCTCAGACATAGAAAGATCAAAAGCACCATACATTAAGATATAATTCTTAGTAACTAATAAACAACCAAAATCTAAAGAATCTCAGCCATACTTATTTACATAATTATAAAATTTAGGATTAGCTTGAGAATATCTTTTATCTGAATGCTTTAAATTAAATCTATGTCGATTATATCTAGTTTTCATATTAATAGAAGAACCAATATAATAAGATTTTTTATCTTTACTAAGAAAACAATAAACACCAGGAAGACTCTTTGTTGCATTAAAATCATCTGGGACATGGAAATATTGGTCAATCCCTTTGCTTGAATCCAATTCATATAATGAACTTAAGACATTAGCAGAAGACATACCAATTCTAGAGGCAACTAAAGAATCAGAACGTTTAAAAACTGAATTATCAGGTAAATTATTAAATTTAGTTATTACTTTTTCTTCGAATTCAACTAAGAAACGATTAGTACTGTAAAATTTAATATGATGACTATTTAAAAGATAAGAATGGCAAACAAAATAGCTGTACACTGAAAAAGGACGACTAAACACTATAAAAGAACTACGAACAGAACAAAAATTATGCATTAAAGGAGATTTAAATAAATTTCCTCTAAGCGAAAATGCGATTATATTATAAATTTTTGAATTTTTTTTTATCAAAGGTATGGATTTTAATATATTCAGCTTAATCTATTATTATTCATAGTTATATAATCAGTTAACAAATTTACTTGGACTAACTGATTCAATAACTATAGGCATACTACTATGTAATATACCACATATTTCTGCGTTTTCGTAACCTTTACCCTTGCTATCTTTTTTTATAAAAAGATTTAGCTTGAAGGGAAAGCTGGTTATATACAATTAAGGTAAACTTATTAAATTTTATAATTATTCTTTATTTTTACCACCTGTCTCCAGGCTGCTAGAGTACACCTTAACACCGTGCACACACACGGGCTCTACCGTCTACTCGTTGCTCTTTTCCCGTGCTATAACACGAGGTTAGATCCGCGATTGTCCTTTCTTTTCATCATTTAGTACTTATTACTATACCCATAGTGATTAGTTATGGCCATACTTAAACTTTTCATTAAGTACTTAGTATACTAAACATCGGAGTTCCCCGGAGTTTGGCAGATTATTAGCCTATTATTAGTTGCTTAGACTAATTAAAGCATTGCAAATTTATTTACGATTTTATGAAAAAAATTAAGCTATCATATCTAACCTACATGTATTTCATAGTGCAAAAAGATCTATAAATAATAAAAATAATATCCTTTATAGGGTTTTCCGTTTTTTAATTGAACATATAAATATTTTCTATTTAATTTAATATTAATAGACTCAAAATATTTTATTGTATCTGTAATAGTTTCAAACTCTTTTGAAAAATCAGCTGGACCTTTTACTAAAATAGGTTTATTTTTTTGATTAACCTTTGGAATAACAGCCAAATCTTCTTTTCACAATTTTTTATATTCATCAATAATTAATCCAACTTCTTCAAAGTTATCTGGTTTAGAGTTATAAGAATATTTACATAAAAATTTATAGAATTCTTTTTCAATTTTTATATATTTAGAAAGAGTTTCTCTTTTTATAATTAACCCTAAGTCTCTTAGATAGTTAATACATGTAGTTAGAGAATCAAATTTTAGAGTTTGACCTCAAGAATCCACATATGTATTTCCATCTTTAATTTCCAATATAACAGGAATATTTCTTCGAGTTCCTAACGTATAAGTCTTTTGTCTTTCTTTTTGCATTATATCTAGTAAATAGGGAATGGACATATTACTTTTTACTGCTGTAGATATTAAACCACTTAATAATAAAAATCTATTAAGATAAGGTAAGTTTGAATCTAAATATTTTTTACAAGTTTCAGGGTGAACTTTTAATACTCTTTTTAACTCAATTTTGGAGCTAGCATGATAATAAAGAGTACTACAAGTTAAATCATAAACATACACACTTTCACCTTTTGAAGACCCTGTATTAACAACTTTTAATGTATTTAGATCAAACTCTTTATTTAATAAATGATATTGCTCTAAAATTAAAGCATCCTTAACTTTAAATTTGTTTTTATCTAACTTAAATATAATTAATTTAAAAGCTCCTAATCCTTCTTTTGATAGTAAAGGTAAGAATTTTCCCATTAAAGGAAAATCCCCTTTAAAGTAATAATCCATTCTACGTCTTAATAAGTTAGAAGAACCAACATATTTTTTACCTGTTATCTTATGGATAAACATGTATACACCGAAATATCCCTTATAACTGGATTTTCCAGTTAATTCTGAAAAAAGCTTATAATCTTCCTGTACCAAAGGAAAACTAGATGTATATAAATTTAGTTCAACACCTTCAACTTTTAATAATTCTTTTAATTTAGAATCAGTAATAGTGATATCTTGATTTAATAATATTTTATTAATTACAGAAGCATTGGTAGGTTTTCCACTATTAATATGTTCTAATGCTAAGGATTCAGGATTAAAATCTTCTGCACGTCTAATAGCAGTAGTACTAAAAGCTCTAGTAGCAATGGGACTAAAAGTTCGACCAATAGGAACACAAGACATTAGACTTATACGCTTATCTAATAAAAAATAATTATTTCTAAAACTATGATTAATTACACTATGCAATAATATACTCAAATAAGCAAACTTTAAATAGGGGGCCCCCTGGAGGGGGCGGTTATAAGAATAATTTATAATACAGTTAATTAAAATAACTATAATTATTTACATAAAAATAAAAGTTTAGCAAACTATCGTAAAATTTTTTCCCTAAACATACTAATTATTTTGTATATCTAATAAACAGAAAATATTATAATTATACTTTCCTGCACCCTTTCAGGCGGGGTTTGACTATACCTTAAGCATTATAATAGTAATAAAAATAATACCAACTACCGTCTAGTCGATGAACTGCACACCTAATAGGGGAACCCCCTTAAGGGGGTTTGATTTTAATACTAAGTGCTTGGCTGCGGATTACCCATTGAATTATCTATCATGATTTTACCATACCACGAGTCATTACCTGTGCCATAAACATATTACTACATTTACTTGGTTATAATAGCTTTAGGGTGTTCCCGCAATTTGATAGTTTATAACTACAGGTTCACTATAGTTTAGGCCATAAGACCATAGAATACACCTGATCTGTTAATATAAACAGAAACTTCGTTTAAACGTCCAGGGTAAGCATCAATTTTAATAGCTAAAGAAGGTATAGCAAAAGAATGTATAACATCATCAGATGTAACTAAAACTCTAACATGTGTTAATTCAGGTAACATCAATCTGTTATCAACTTCTAACATTCTTAAATCTCCTTCATTTAAATCAGATTGAGGCACAATATAAGAATCAAATTCTATGAAATCCCCGTTAGGATCTAAGAAATCAGGATACTGATAGCTTCAGTATCATTGGTGCAAAGCTAAAACTAACTTTGTCGACTGTACATTAAGCAGCTTTTAAACCACCCATTAGAGATCCAGTCTGTTGCAACAGAATAAAAAAATAGAGAATAATTCCTGCTGATAGTCTTACACTATATTAATAAAAAAAAAGATTCACTAAATAATAGTATTTGACTATTTTCACTAATGTCGCCTAACAGGAAGAACCGCTGCGCTACTAAGTGTACATAGCTGGCAATAAGCCTCCTATTAAAGATTTTTACCAAAATCTTAAGCAAATTAGAAAACTAAATCCTATACTTTAAGTATGTTAACTAAATATGGCTCTATTATTTAATTACTTTATTTTTCTAAAATCTCGACTATTAAATATATTATATGTTAATTAAAAAATTTTTATACTTATTAGTTATTACGTCTTCCTAATTTATATCTCATACTAGGCAAAATATAAGGTAAAACAATCTCTCTAAGCTTAGGGACAGAATTTTTAACTATATATATGTAATAATGATCTTCTATATTTTGAATTGTACAATTTAAACCGTAAAGATTACCTAAAATATTAACCAATATTTTATTCTCTTCTATTTTAAAACAATTAGTAGCAATTCTAACTCCACCGCCTGCTCAACCACCATCATCTTGAATTCATATAGCTAAAGCTAAAGGAGTTAAATATAATTCTAATTTAGGATTGATATACTTAATTCCTTTTTTATAAAATAATTTATGAATTCAATTAAAACTTCTAAAAGTAAAAGTATTAAATTCATACCCATAATATTCTTTACCTTTTAATTTTCTTGTATATTTTCTAGGTTTTAAATCAGAACAATAACCTCTAGAAAAATAAAACTCATACAATCAAAATAAATAATCTTTATGTATTTCGCTTTGTCTATATGAAATTCTAGTTCCTTCAACTGTTCTAGCGTTGGCATAGGCCCTACCTAACAAAGAACCTATAATTATAGATAAAACATCCGTATTATGGGGACCTATTCTTTTAGAAGCTCTGGCATTAGTATGAAAATTTCTCGTATGTACCATTATTTTACTCCTAGATAAGATAGGCCTTAGTGAACAAGTAATAACTTCTTTTATTTCAGACTTACCCGTACTCATTATCATTGGATTCCTTTTCAAAGGGGCTTTTTTCATTAAAAACTCTTCCAGTATTCATACCTGATTTTATTTTTTTTATTTCATTAAGTCCCTCTAAAGTTAAGTGTTTTTTATTTTTTATTAGATCAACAACTAATTTAAAATCCTCGAAATTTAATCTTTTAATACCTTGTAAAGGGTACTCATTAAGTTTTGGAATTAAAATATTAGTTATATCGTCTAATTTACGTATAATAAAATTAACTCTTGAATATTTAGGTACTTCATAAACAAGACCACAACCTAATCAATTTTGTATATATTTAAATAAAGCTGCATCACGAATATGTTGAGTAAGATTAAAATTTACTTCAGCTAAATCTCCGATTTTTGCTTTACTTTTAGTAAGACTTACACCAAAAGAACCTTCTCCATCTATAAATCCCACCAATCAGTTTATATCTAAACTATCCGGTAAATTAACTACAGGTTTAGCTACAGGAACAATACCAGGGAAAGCTTCTAATAATTCAGAAGTCAGACCATTATTAAGTGATGCTTTTATTTCTAATATCCTCATCAAACCATCTTTGTTTAAATGTTCTTTTTGTGCTATTAATTCTATTATTAATTTAAATAAAAGGTAGTCTGCTCTTTTTTTAGAAATTAAAGAGTATTTATCAAAATGTGGTATAATTACTGCCACAATTTCTTCTACAGATCTAACAGAATAATATACTTGCCCATTTTTTTTATTAGTTCTAATTTTTCCTACACCAAAAAAAGATTGTATCTTTTCCAATAATAATAAATCTACACCACTTAATTTTATAGAGAAAATAGGAGAAACACTTCACCCTATTGCTCTATTTTTATTTCTAATTACTGAAATAATAAAAGTACCTTCTGCATCCACAAAACCAGAAATCCATTTAGGATCCAAAGTAAGCTCCGGATTTGGATTTGTATTGTTAAAAGTACTAAAAGTTTTTTTTAAAGCATCACCTAACAAAGAACCTATAATTATAGATAAAACATCAATATTATGTGGACCTATACGGTTAGAAGCTCTCATTTTTGTATGAAATGATCTTTTAAATTGTAAATTTGACATAAAACGGGTATCTTTAACTTGAGCTAGTTTATTTGATACATAAGTATTCTCTTTTTGACCTATAAATAGGTATTTTTTATTTTTATATAAAACATATAACACAAATAATTTTAGGCCACCTATAAGACCTTGAGCTAAAACTGTCATAGATGGATCGTTAATTTCCAATTGTGTTATTAATTCTTAAAATTAATTTAATTTCCTATAATATAGCTAAACATATTTGTAGTTTCTAGAAAGCCCCCCAGCATAGCTGGGTGGGCCCCATGAGTAAAAAGTTTGGTTTGAAAAGATAAAGTGCGTTATTCATTATCTTCATCTTCTTTAATGTAAACAGTTTTATTTTCTAATAAAAAAGGTATATTTCGAATTTTTCTTTTAGAAACTGTACTAGAGTGTATATTTAAAAATACAGCACATTCAGCCAAAGAATGAAAAGAATGTAATTTATTACCTTTTTCATCTACTATTACTACATTTTTATTTACACGAGAAGAATGATAATATTTATTTAATGAAATTACGAATAATCTTCCATTTCTTGTCTCAAAATTTGAGGGACCTTTTAGCATATTATTAATATGATTTAATAATAGTTCTCTGTCTCTATTTTTGTCTTTATGTTTAACAGTTTTAGATGTAGATAATCTATTATTATTCATTTGACTAATAATAAGCTCTATTAAATTAATCCCTTCTTCTGAAAGATGATGACCTTTTTCTTTTAATTTCAAAATATTTTTTCAATCTAGAAAATCTAAATATTTTTTACTTTGTCAAGTTAAACTTTCTAAAAAGGGTATAAAAATATTTGTTATATAAGACATACGCGCAGTTTCAATCCTAGTAGTAGATTTTTGATTTGGTTTATTAATACTAACATCAGAGATACCTATTGCACCTTCATAGTTACCTTCCGTATTAGGCAAGTTTTCTAAATACACTTTGATACTTTTCATTAGATCTTTATTAGTATAAGATTGACTCATACTAAAATCTAATCTATATTGATTACGTTTATTAATACTAAAACTACCATCACCTTCTATAAATCCTAATAATCAGTAAGGAGTAAGATTAATAACTTTATCTTCAGATATAGAATAATCAGATCTTAAACTATTCATATTATTTTTAATATCTATAATTTTTGCTAATACTTCGGCACTACGATCTGTATCGGTATAAAGTTTAAAGGCTTCTACAAAATCTTTATAGTTAAGTCATTTCGAACCTTGAAGAGGGTATGTATCAAAAATATTTATAAGTTGAGATATATCTTTAAATCTAGTTACAGTGAAAGATGAAAAATCTTTATATGATCTAACTTCTCCAAAACCTAAAGATTCTTGAATATAATGTAATACTTTTAGATCATCTTTATGCAAATTAATTTGAAATCTAAAAGAATAAGATTTACCTGCAACAATATAAAAATATCCCTCAGCATCTGTAAAACCACTTAACCATTCAAAAAAATTTGTATTTTCTTTATCACTAGAGTCTGATAAAATTAATGGACTTTGTCCACATGAGGGGGCCCCGTCCGTCCTTACGGTACGGGAAGGGGCGGTTTTTAATAAAGTACTATAATTTCTTGCTGACAAATAAGTAAGTATATTTTGGAATTCATGTCTACTATTCAGGTATTTAATACAGACTAACTTTGTAGAACTCTTATTAATATCCAAGATTGTTATTAAATTCCATATCTTTCAATATGGTTCAGACTATGTCATCGTCAAATTTATTTATAATACACATATGAGTCTTAAATTATTTAACGGAGAATACTTTAAATAACACGTACCAATAAAATATGGGGCCCACCCAGCTATGCTGGGGGGCTTTTGGGATTTTTTAATCTTTTGTGTTATAATAAAAATAAATAAGATATTTTCTTTTTTCTTGCTTTATTTTTACAGTCGTTGAACGTTCTTGTATAATTAAGAATATAAAATAAATTTTACAAGTTTCGCTTCAAATTAACTAAGAAAGAGTATAATATAACACTTTCAGTTTTTCTTGAAATTCATTCTCTTTAATCATATAAATAAAGGTAATAGAAATTACCAGTATAAATAAGATGGACAAAACTGGTTATCCATAAGGTACAATAATTTAAAAGAAGGGAAAGCAATTAATATTAAAACTAAAGCAGGTGTAATAGTTCATACAAGCTCGATTAATGTCAATATTTGCTAGATAGATCGTTAATTATTTTCGGATTTATTTTTTTTTTTATTTGATTTTTTTTTTAATAATAACTTAACTATACTAATAACATATATTAAGATTAATATAACCGGAAGCTCGAAATTTATCTTTAACTCTTATATATTTTTATCTTTAATCTCTATATTATTTTCAAAGGGCCCCCGGAGGGGCTTATTATCATTATTATTATCAATAAACTTGTTATAAAACCAGGCAAAATAAATATAAATACTTTCTAAAGATTATCTTTCATCGAAAATAATCAACGACGCTTACCTGACAAAATACATAAATATTTTCATATTTAACTGGACTATATCTTACCATAAATGGTTTTCACGTCTAGTCTCTAAGGAACATTTTTTTTTGGAAATTAAACACTAAATCTCCTCAATTTTCCTGCTGATTGTCCATTGTTTCATCCTTTAGAGTTTTCACTTTTAAAGCCCATCTATCTTATTTTGGCTCTATAGTATCTAAAAGCTTTAGGAGTTTCCAGCATACAGTGAAATTTTATTCATAGTTTTTTTAAGTTTACTTAGACGAAAATTTATATCTATCTTTAAATATTTTACCTGAATTTATATACAGTTTTACAGTATTACTACTAATACCTAAAAAATTAGCAGCTTTTCTTCTTGAAATAAAACTACCTATTAATTTAAATCCATCTAAATCACATTTTTCATAAATGTTAACAGGATAACCCTTGCTCAAACTCAATTTTAATAAAGTTTCTTCAGAATATTTTCTACCTAATGCTTTTTGTCTAATTAACTCTTTAGTTTCTTCACTGTGAGATTTACCATAAAAATTATTTTTTTCCTTTAATTTTTTTAAACGCATTAGTGTTTTAGTTTCCTCACTCATTTTACGGCCATATAAAGCGGAATTTTCCCCAGTATATACTCCTTTTAAGGCTTTACTAATTTTTACTTTAGTTTCTTCACTTTGTTTATAACCTAAAGAGCTACCAGCTATTTTTAAGGTATTATACTTAGGATTTAACTTGTCCATATAATATTGTTCTCTTTTAGTTAAATCAGCTATATCACAATATTCTAATATCTCTAATAAAAAGTTAGAATAACCATATTTAAGTAAAGCTCTATTTATTACAAGACTTCCTCTATTTTGTAAATAACTGATATTAAAATATCTTATAAATCTTCTTCCTAAATTTATAGATTGACCTATGTAAATGTCATTTGTTAATTTATTAGTTCATTTATAAATTCCAGATTTATTATCATTATCTTTTATAATAGATTTTTGCATTAAAAAAGCATCTTCGTAAAATTTTTCACTAATAATTTCTGAATTAGGAGTAGTACTATATAAACGTATATATTTTTTATTATCTTTAATGGTAAAATTCTTAGTCTTAAAACACTTTTGAATAGGCACAAATTCTTTACCATGATTTAAATATTTATGAGAAATCAAAATTTTATATCAACTTTATCATACAAATATACATATAAAAATTTTTTTTGAGATGAGCTCTTGTAAGTTCTTAATAAATTTATAATCTTCCGGAATTCATTCCTGATTTAATCTTAGAAATTAATTTGACACCTTTACTAGTAAGATGTAATTTACTATAAATTAATTGGCTTACTTTAACAAAATCTAAATAATTTAATTGCTTAATACCTTGAATAGGGTATTTGCCAAAAAAAGGTATAAGTTTTTCATTAATATCACTAAATTTAGTAACAATAAAAACTACGGATCTTTCATCAATGTAAATTTTACCATAATTTAAATAATCAACTAAACTTCTTATAAATTGTTCATCTCTAATGTGTTGAATTAATTTAAATTCTAACCGTACTTGAGGTTTAGCATCTGGTTTGTCAATTATTCTTACTAAAAAACAACCCTCGGCAGTAGTAAACCCTGCTAATCAGTTAGGATCCCAAACTTTTGAATCCAAAACACTAGGTCTTACAACAGGAGTAATATTGGGGAAAGCTTCTTTTAATTTAGGAGGTAAACCTTTATTCATAGAAGCTCTAAGGGCTAATATTTTATTAAAACCTTCTGGAGTTAAATGCTCTTTTTTTTCTATAATTTCAAACGCAGATTTAAATAGTAAATAGTCCGCGAATTTTTGAGTTAATAATGGATAATTCTTAAAGTGATCTAATAATACTTTTATTTCTTTAAAAGATCTAATATAATAAACACAAGATCCATCTGATTTTTGATTTATTTTTCCTATGCCCAAATAAGATTTAATATCTTTCAAAATGGATAAATCTTTATCACTTATATTAATCTCAAAACCTACTCAAGTAGCTCAACCTATTTTTGTATTACTAGTTTTCTGTATATAAAGAATAAAAGAAGCTTCACCATCCGCAAATCCTGTGAAGAATCAAGGATTCATCTTTAAATTTAATTCTGTATGATCAGGTTTATTTGTATTAATTGAACTAAAAAATCTTTTGTATATTTGCTTAGATATGTTATTGATTTGACAATTTCTTTCGAAACCTGTTAGAGTACATCTTAAACAAGTACTACTATTAATAAGTAATTCTTGCCCACTACCGTCTACTCGTTGCTCTTTTACAGCCACAGCTATAGCTGTGGCTGATTTAGATCCGCGATTGTCCATTTTGTTTTCACAAATCTTTTGACTTATTACCCTAACCAAATTATTAATTTGACTAGACAAATATTTTAATATTTGGTTTGATATCAAAAGCTTTAGGATGTTTCCGGAATTTGATAGCGTATACTCCCATACCAGTGGTTCACACAACCACTTCTCAATAGGAGCTTTTTTTTCTATAAAATTATATACTATAGAAAATAATACTCAAGCTACTCCAAATAGTATTAAAACTAAGTAGTACATAATGTTATTATGTAATTCAATTAAACCTTCCATTGGAGGTGTTGCACTATCTTGAAAGAAAATTCCTCAAGATGTAGGAGCATCAAAATTAAAAATTAGATTATTAAAAAACATATTATTATTATTATACAATCAAAAATTTCTAAAAAAAAAAAAATAGAATATTTTTAGATAATTTTAAACAACGTATATTAATAAAAAAAGCCATCATTATAGCAAATAAACCTATAGCTTCTGAAATAAAACCTAAAAATTACATATGAAAACAATTGACTTCTTAATTATGGATTTATAGTTGTAGCTAAAATTAATGCACCAAAAACTATTCCTATTTCTATGCCTGATCCTATTAGACCCGTAGTAGCTAATCTTATTTGAATAAATTTAACTACTTGAATCATTATTTTAGTTATTATTAATAATATATAATAAAAAAAAAAGATATATATAACGCAAAAAAATTTTTATGCAAAATGAATAATAAAAAGTTATAAAAGATATTTCACTTAAAAAATAACTATTATTTAATACTTATTCAAGTATTAAATAATTTATTAAGAGGAGAAGAGGGATAGGGAAAAAGGACTAAATAATTACTTTTCTATTTTTGTTAATTTTTAATCTAAATAATAAATGTGACTAGGACCTGATGAAACTTTAGAATTAAAATTAAAGGATTTATCCTGTCTACTAGCAATTTTTAACGCATTTTTACCTATTTCATAAATAAATCCAATACTAATAATACATGTGAAAATAATAACAACAATAAGTCCATATATATCATTCTCGTACATGCTTACAGCATAAGGATATAATAAAATAATTTCTAAATCAAAAATAAGGTATAAGATCCCATACACGAAAAAAGTAACGTTAAAAGGAGATCTAGATTGTAAAAAAGAATGGAATCCACACTCAAAAGCCGATTCCTTTTCTTGGTACGTAAAAGTCAAAATTTATCATACTTATTGCTTAATTAATTATTCTAAAATTATTTTCTTTTAGAATTCATTTCATTTTTAATTTGTTCTATTTTAGAAAGTCCTTCTTTAGTAAGATGTTCTTTATTTTCCATTAATTTAACCACTTCATTAAAAAGATCGAAATCTAATCTTTTTTTACCATGTAAAGAATATTTAATGAAAAAAGGAACAATAACATTTTTTAAACTAACAAAACTAGCCACTTTAAAATTAATAGTATCTCTATTAAAGCTAATATTACCACATCCTAAATATTCGACTAAACTTTTTATTAAATCTTCATCTCTAATATGCTGAGTTAAAATAAAACTTAATTTAACTCCTAACCCATACTTAGAAGTTGGGGATTTAAATAATACAACACTAAAACAACCTTCTGCTTCTGTAAAACCAGCTAATCAATGAAAATCACTTATTTTTACTAAAGGAACTTCAGGTCTTAAACAAGGAACTAAATTAGGGAAGGCTAATTTTAAGTCATCACTTAAACCTCTATTCATTACAGCTTTTATAGCTATTAGCTCCATCAATCCCTTTTCTGTCAGATGACTTTTATTAATAATTAAGTTATAAGCTGATTTAAATAATAAAAAGTCAGCGTGTTTTTTAGTGATTAATGGATATTGAACAAAATGATTAATTATTACCCCCACGTCATTTCAAGATTCAACACGATATTGAATAGAATCTTTACCTAACAAAAAAATAGTACCAACACCAAAAAAATCTTTTATACTATTTAATAAAGCTAAATCTTTTTTATTTAAACTTATTATAAATCGACAAACTATTCGTCAACCTAATTTGTATTTCTTATCTTTAATGATCGTTAGCATAAAACTTCCTTCCCCGTCTACAAACCCTGTAATATATCAAGGATTAAACCTAAAATTAAACTGTGAATAATTTCTTTTAATAAGGTTAGATATTGAATTGACTAGATAGTTTCTTTCAAAACCCCCTAGAGTACATCTTAACAAGGGATTTTGCCCATTGCAACTACCGTTTACTCGTTGCTCTTTTACAGCAGCAGTTTTCACTACAACTGACTTAGATCCGCGGTTACCTATTTCTCTTTCGATCATCTTTTTAATTGTTACTATACACCAGTGATTAACTAGTCCATTTGTATATTTTAATATACAATTTAGTATAAAAAGCTTTAAGGATTTCCCGGAGTTTGATAGTTTATCCCTAAAATTAATCTTACGAAATAAAAAAAAAGGATTATGTGGGGCTAAAAGAAAATTAAGGACTAAAAATAAAACAGCTATAATAGCTATAATAATTAATAAAATTGTTAAACTACTCACTATGAAATTACAAGTGTATAAGCCAATATGGCTCCCATACTTAATCATTCTTTAGAAATAAACATAAATAATAAAATAATTAATGTAATCGTTGAAATAGTAAAAGCAATGGTACTAGATATAACAACATTACTATAATTAAAATTAACATCTTTAATAAAAAAATTATTTTTATCATATATAGTTCCCCAAATTGTTAAATCTTTAAAAGCAGGATTAACCATATACTCAGAAGGATAAAAGAAAGTTTCTTTTATCACATTTAAATAGTACACAGCACTAATAACACTAGTAGTAATAGCAATTAAAGCCATAAAATAGTAACCTCTATCTAAAGCAGCACTTAATACCATTTGTTTACCAAAAAAACCTACTAAAGGTGGTACCCCTACAAAAGAAAATAAAGTAATAGCTAAACTAATAGCTAATACAGGGTTGATAAAGAAAAAACCTCTTAATTGACTAACTAATTGAATAGGTGAATTGTTATTATCGGTTAATTCTTTATAATTTGGATCAGAACTTACATAATAAAAGAAAGAATAACCTATAGCTAATATTATAACAAACATATTAAGACTACTAATAGAATATTGAGTTAAATAAAACAATAAAGCTTGAATAGATTCAACACTTGATATACCTAAAGCTAATAAAAGAAATCCTACATGAGAAATAGTACTATCACTGTCCCTTTTAAGAAAAAAGGAAAAAAAAAATTAATTTGATTAATATAAGACCCCAAGGCTTACGCCTTGCCTACCTACCTACCTCCTATAAATATTATTACAGGCTAATTTTTATTTTTATCATAATCCAAAGATCTTCCAGTATTCATACCAGATTTTATCTTAATAATTGTAGACAAACCTTCTGAAGTTAAATGTTCTTTATTTTTAATCATTTCTACTACTTTAGATCAGTCTTCAAAATCTTTAAATTTTACACCCTTAATAGGATATTTATCAAATAAAGGTTTAATTTTTTCATAATTATCTAAGAATTTGGTACATTGGAAATATCCCCATTCTTTATTAGGTGTTTGAACATACTTACCGCAATTAAAAAAATCGACTAAATTTTTTAATACTTGAGTATCCCTTATATGTTGAGCTACTTGGAATAGTACTTGAACACCTGAACCGGCAGTATTCCGACCTTTTGTAATTTTTATGAAAAAACAACCTTCTCCTGTTACAAAGCCTGAGACTCATTCTGGATCAGGTATATTTTGATTAGTATTAACAGTTCGTGTAATAGGTTTAGTTTCAGGGAAAGCTTCTTTTAGTACGTCAGATAAACCTAAATTTAATGAAGCTCTTAAATTAATAATTTTTTGAAGACCTTCTAGGGTTAAATGTTCTTTGTTTAACATCAATTCAACTATTTGTTTAAATAACAAATAATCACTACGTTTTTGAGTTATTAGAGAATATTTCTCAAAATGAGGAATAACATGTAATAAAATATCCTTAGGAGAACATATTCTAAATGCACACATTTCTTCTTTAGAATTTTCAGAAATGGTTCCGACATCCCCAAAATAAGCTTTAATAGATTTTAATAATTCTAAATCTTTTTTATGTAATCCTATTTGAAACACCACTTCTGCTCTTCAACCTAAACGATGACCTGAACTTTTTCTAATTATACAAACAAAAGTACCCTCAGCGTCAGTAATTCCAGTTATAAATCAAGGATGTAAAGCAGTAAAAGTATTATTAATTAGATCTTGAGATATTTTAGATAAAGTAGTATATAAACGCTTATATATAGTCATATCCTTTTTTTTTTTTTGGTCAGAGTAACTTTCATTACCCTAGTAGAGTACACCTTAACGTCAAGTAATTTACTTAACGCAACTACCATCTACTCGTTGCTCTTTTATACCTCCTTAAATAAGATAGGTAATTTAGATCCGCGATTACCTATTCCACTTATTACAGTGAATTTATAGTGTTTTTACCATACCCCTACGATTAGTTGGGCCACATATATATATATAATCCTTTTAGACTAATGCTTGGTAACTATAACTTTAAGGCTTCCCCGGAATTTGGTAGTTAAGCTCATAAGTGACTATAAGCTAATAATCTTTTTATTCTAAACTGTGTCAAACCTCCAATTGAACCTATAACAATAGACATAAATGAACAGAAAATTATAGAATAAGTTCAACTAGAATCAAAAAGATTAGAATTAAAAAAATAAACAATTTGTAATAATAAAATAAAAATAGAGATTTTAGCAATAATAGCTACAAACGTAGTAACTATAGTAGGTATGCTGTCATAAACATCCACGGATATTTAATTTTATCCTACTAATTAAAGAAAATGACGATTATTTTTTTTTTATTACATGATTTTTATAAAAAAAAAAATATATTCATTCCATACAAAATTTAATTTACACAAAAATAAACCTTAAATAAATAAAATAGTGCTCCGTACGCCATTAATTTATATATAAATAGCTTTCAGATATAAACTTAAACTAAAAATTAATTTAAATATCTACCTTTATTCATACCAGATCTTATTTCTACTATTTTTTTTAGACCTTCAGGAGTTAAATGAGCTTTTTTCTCCATTAGTTCTGCCACTTGACATCAATCATTAAAATCTAAAGATTTAACACCTAAAATTGGATATTTTTTAAAAAAAGGTAAAATTTTATCCTGTATTTTTTTTAAAGATTGACATTTGAACTCAACATAATCTTTATAAGTATAAGTTTGACCACATCCAAAATAATCAGCTATACAATTTAATAAATATTCATCTCTAATATGTTGAGTTAACACTAAAAGCAATACTATGTTTTTTCCGACTTTAAAATCATCACGACTTCTAATACTTACTTTAAAACACCCGTCACCAGACGTAAATCCAGCTATTCATTGAGGATGTAAAATTAAACTATCTTTAACTACAACAGGTCTTTCAACAGCCACAGCATTTGGAAAAGCTTCAATCAAAGAAGGACTTAGTCCTTTATTAAGAGAGGCTCTTATATTCACTATTTTTTGTAAACCTTCGGTTGTTAAATGCTCCTTACGACTCATCATCATAACTATATCTTTAAATAATAAGTAATCTGCTCGTTTTTGAGTATTTAAAGGATATTTCTCAAAATGTGGAATTACCTTAGTAATAATTTGACTTAATGAACTTACTGAAAAATCACAACAACCATTTCTTTCTTTACCTATTCTACCTACATCCCCAAAATAATTTTTGATTAGTCTTAATAGATTAAGATCTCTCGAATGAAGATTAATCGTAAAATTCGGTTCAAGTTGCCAAGATAGTTTACTTTTTAGTGTTTTACGGAAAACTATGATAAAAGATCCTTCAGCGTCAGCAAACCCAGTTATAAATCAAGGTACATTTATTAAAATTGAATTATTGGAAATTAAATTATTATCTTTAAGGATAGTATTAGAATGATACCGTCTTTGAATAATTAAATTAGAAGGGATTATATTTCGATGATTTTTTTCAAAACCCGTTAGAGTACATCTTAACACTGGAGAGCTTATGCCCCTAATGCTACTACCGTCTACTCGTTGCTCTTTTACAGCCACAGCTATAGCTGTGGCTGATTTAGATCCGCGATTACCTATTATACTTTCATAAATCTTATGAATTGTTACTATAAACAAATGATTAACTCATCTGCTAATAACTCGAAAGTTATTACTTAGTATCAGAAGCTTTAAGGTGTCTCCGGAATTTGGCAGTTTACACCCAATACATAAAGGTTTCCCAGGCCCTATATCAGGTGATCAAAAATGGAAAGGCGCAGCTCCAATTTTTATTAAGAATCCTACCATAAACATTATTAATGATATATTAGTATAATAAGGTTTATATCAAACACTAAAACTTTCTATATCACTAAGATTATTCATGACATATAAAGCATCTAAACTAGTAGTACCTGAATTAGCATATAATAAACCTGTACTGAATAAAATAAAGCAAGAACCTAAACCTCCTATTAAAAAATATAGAGTAAAACGAAAAATTATTCATCACTATCTCATTTGATAGTCTAGATAAATAATTCTCGAGTGCTCTCCGAACCCAGCGAGATTGTTACCAATCACTGGGCTCTCCAACGTTAACCTGTTTTCATTGATTGTATCCATTCACATTTCTACTTTGTTAAATAAAGTTCTACCGTACACCGTAGAGAGTTACGTCCTGGTACTCTTCGTAGCTTATTCTTTATTAGGAGTTCGTCCGGGCCTCCTTCGTAGCTTAGTTACATTTCGATATTCTGCGCACATTTTATATCGGATCTTTTCTTCAGTCTCCTTGATGGGCTTCCAGATGATGTTTTCTACATAATGGAATTTGTTTAATATTAATCGCTATAATGTGTCTTTTTAACGCATCTTTTTCTTTAATATTTTTCATTGGTTTGGTATGATGCATTTGTACATCATCGGTTGATCCACATACAGAACATGGTGCTCCTTGTGAGGATAATACATACTGCATTCTGTTTGCGAGTTTCGATAATGGATTTGCATTTTTACTAATCCCTTGACTCCAAATCTCATTTATGATTTCATGCTCATCTGCTCCCTTTTCAAGGATTTCTACATATCTAGGTTTTCAGTCTAATTTGATCTTGTTTCCTTCAGGTTTAGGTATTTTATGATACTTTGTAAATTTAATTCCATTTAATTTGACCTTATCACTATCCATTACTCCGATACCAGTTACAGATTTAATTCTTTTACCTATTGGTTTACTCAAGTCATTTCCGGCATGAGCAAATATTGTTTTGGCTCTTTTTAATCTGAATTTGGCAGCGTATAATTTGGCTAAAGACACTCTTAGAATATAATTCACATGTGCTATCATTTCCTTCCTGTTTCCAGCTATAGATCATCAGTTGGCTAATCCCTGGATAATGTAATTAACTTTCATATTTGTTTCCGATTGCGGTAGTTGTAATAGTTTGAAGTTGGGAACTGGGTTTCCAGCTTTATCACAATATCCCGCTTCCGCTAGACGGAATATTACTTTCGTTCTATCCACGTCTAAGGTAGGTATACTCATCCTTCTCGTTAATAAACGTCCTGAATAACTCTGTTTAGTAAATACCGTCCTTCTATTGACTATATATCCCAGGAACTTGATGCCCTTGGAGATATGTGTAATCAATGTCTTTTCCTGACTCAATTCCAACTTTAGGTTTTCTTTTAGTCATTCGGTGATATCTGCTTTAATAGTAGTTGCTAATTTTAAATCTCCGTTAACGGCTATTATAAAATCATCTGCATAACGTATATATTTAATTCTGATGTGATTTGTATCCTTTGGGTGAAGATAAGGAATCCGTAATCTATAAATCTCAGATTTGTTACCCTTCTTATACATTTTATCGATCTCAGGATTTTTTCTGGGTTTTGAATCATTAGTACTTAGTTTGTCCATTAATATTTCCATTTGTTGATCAAATTCATTTAAGTATATGTTAGATAGCAGCGGGCTAAGTATTCCTCCTTGGGGAGTTCCAACTACAGGTTCATAAACACTTTTGTGTTTGTTAAACACTTTAGCTTTTAATCCGCTTTCGATAAGTTTTAAGATGTTTTGATCCTGTATTCTTCTTTTAACACAATTCAATAGTATGTTATGATTCACAGTTGAGAAATAACTTTTGATGTCCCCTTCTATAAATCATGAACAATCTTTCATGTGTGTGTTGACTCATTTCAAAGCTGTATGACAACTTCTACTAGGTCTGAATCCATGAGATTGGTTACTAAAATTAAGTTCAAAGATTGGTTCTATTATAGATTTAATTACTTCCTGTACTAGTCTATCATTGATAGCCGGAATCCCTAGCGGTCTAGTTTTTCCAGGTTTTCCAGGTTTTGGTATCAAAACTTCTCTAGTTCCAATTCATTCATACTCTCCTTTCATAACCACATCTTTTATCTCTAAAATCCTTGATTTAATTAATTCGTCAATAGTTCCTGTATCAGGTCCTGGTGTAGATGAACCCTTGTTTCTTTTAATCTTCAAATATGCTGCGAATCAAAGGCTATCTAATTTAAGCAAACCTCTTAAATCTCTAAATACCTTGTTTGGATGTTCATAGTTTACTTTTCAATGTTTAGCTAGGACGTTAAAATCTTTGTTAAGTTCTGCTACGGGAACAGATTTGTTCTTCCTGCTTCTGGTTACGTATGACCTGACTTGTCTTGCCACATTGATATGGTGATGCTGTCAAGTATTTAGATCCCTTCCCATCCATTCGGATGGTACTACGAATCCTCTGCCATCTCAAGTCTCAGTTATGTTACTGATGTTAGAGACTTCTCCGGTAGCGTATCTGGCTGTAATTATAGATATGGATAGTCTTTTATAACCTGTTCACAGTGCTTTGTGTCATGCTTCCCCTTTTGAAAAGGTTGCTTTGCTAATATATATCATGCAACAGAGGAAGTAATCTAGTAGGAGTTGCACCCTAGACAAGGTCGTGGTCAACCCAAAGTTACTCGTACTTCAACAATTCAGTTTTATCCAGTATCTATACATGACTTTGAAAATCTTCTTGGCGATTATGTAACTGATTACATAGGCAACTATACGCCTCATATTCCCTTTCTGATCAGGCTCTTGTCTTTCTATTGTCACCAAATCGAAATAAGATCAGTAGTCTTTAATGCTTTCTTCTGCATTATCCTTCTCATTAGGCATTTCCAGATACACTCGAACGGACGCCCATATTAAACCACCTGTAGTAGATAGTTCAGAATTTCTGTACATAGAACATAATAGATATAGTAGGGTCAGTGGAATGGATACCCTGCCCTCAGAACCGGACGTGATAGTTTCCCATCATCAGCAGCCTTGCAGCATGCTCTTTACGGCTCGCCGTCGGAAACTTAGTCCAAATTTCAATGTAATTTCTAGCTAGAATAGTCCTTGATTAATCTCATATCGTTATAATTCAGATCTCCCCGGTGTAAGAGATCGTGATGATATGAACATAATGGCACCTGTTTTCTTCTATACAAACCTACCCATTGTTGATACGTACTGTTACCTGTTCTGATTCTCGTCTTGACGTCCTTAACCTTACGTATGTGATGCATTTCAATCTTGCTGCTAGATTTACATATAGCACATACTTTATTGGGATCAGAGACGGTTAGTTTATTAAATCTTGAAGTTTCTAACACTTTCTTTGGATTGGTAGATTCTTTGAACTTGTAATTGTGCCTCACGCTGAGATCCTTAGGAATCTTAAGCCAGGCACCAGTTTCCGGATCTCCCAAGTTATTTCCAAATTTGGTGAATACTCTTCTTTTGGTACGTAATTTGTATTTCAAAGCAAGGGTCAAAGCACAAGATAGTTGTAAAAGGGAGAATATCTTTCTAAGGCTTGTTAGATTGGCCGCAAAGTCATAAAAGGCTATCAAACCCGAAATACGGCTGTTATAGAAAGCAATGATTTCATAGTGGGAAAAATTTACCATATCCTTTCGAGCGGTTGCCGTAGGGATATGATTTTGATCTAGCTTCGCAAACTTATTTCTGACCAACTTCTTGATTAGCTCCTCTATAGGGATTTCAATTCTCATACGCATTCTAAATTTTGCCGGGTTACCCATCTTGCTCTTGGAAAGCCCTGCTTCAATAGTATTTACTTTCCGACATCAGGCCCCAAGAAATGGGAATCCATCCTTAGTACTTGTTATGATAGTTTTGTCCGCATGCAGAGTTAATCCTAGATTTTTCAGGAAAGACGCCACCCTTAGTTTAATAAGCTTAGCTTCATCCCGAGTTCCGGTAACTAATATAACAAAGTCGTCAGCATATCTTATATACATTAGTCTCTTGAAATTTGAGTCGAACATATCTAATGAAGGAATTGACCTTCTAAGTACGGCTGTTTTCTTGATTTCGGGAGACTTAGGATGGTACTTTCTTAAAGCTTGCAGCTTAGATGTTAGTGAGTCGTATTCCTTGTTTCTTTTCCTTTTACTTCCGCGTTCAAACTCTGTTTTGTATTTGTCCAAGTATTCATCTAATTCGTGTAATACGATGTTAGATAGTAAAGGACTTAATATGCTACCCTGGGGGGTACCTATATCAGGTTTGACCAACTCCTTAGTGGTAGGGTCAATAAAACCTACTCTCAATAGTTTGTCCAGTAATTGTAGGGTTTTATTACATGCTATCTTCTTAGCTACACATTTCTTGATTACTTCATGAGGGATACTGTCGAAACATTTGGATATGTCTCCCTGTATTACCCATGGGTAAGAAGACCCATTCCGATAAAGTTGATATAGGGCTTGGTGTAAAGATTTGCCCGGTCTAAATCCATAAGAATTAGGAGAAAATATGTCTTCTCAGATTACCTGAAATATTCAAGTAAGCGCTTTCTGTACAATCTTTTCTCTAGGGTTTCCAATACTTAGCACTCTCACATCTGTTTTTCCCGGTTTAGGTATGGCAACTCGTCTAGATGGGGAAAATTTAAAGCTACCGTCCCGTATTCCATTCGCGGTTTTTGAAAATCATTCCATACTGATCCCGTCCAGAGTTTCTGGGGTGATTCCTTTGGTCATATTTCCAGGCTTGCTTTTAATCTCCTCGTAACATGCTCGTAAGAATGTTTCATTGGCCAGTATATTTATTAATCCGTTATATTTACCATCATTACGCTTGAATTTGTTCAACTCCTCCTTCAATCATAAACCAATAGACCTGATCGGTCCGCTGCCAGTTTGTGATTTCTGGTTAAGCAGCTCGGGGTCCTTCACATTGGAGTTATGATTACAATTTGTTGATCGTTTCCGACTGTTTTCCTTCATTTCACCATGATTACTATGAAAACTCCGTCCCCGCTGAACACCATAGGTGAAACAAGCGGTTAGATCCCTAAGTTGCAGATTATAAGTGTTTGTGATAGATTTAGATGCTTGCGCTTTTGCTTCTATATGGAAGTGTGTAAGGGTTTTGTGACAACTAATACTGCATGGTCTATCAGTATAAGCTTTCCATGTCCATGAGGTGGTTTCCTTCATACACCGGATTATGTTCCCTATTAGTCACCGTGATATCCTGATTAGGAAGTGGATACTTCGAGTTCTTCTTTCGAAATTTACGTCATACCCGTTCCAGATGACTAGGCCAAGCTGAGCCCCACTACACGTTTCAAGTTTGTTATCCTCATCATGTCTATCCCCGCTCATATGCATATCGTATTTATTCAGGTTCATATTATACATATGTTTGTAATCAGCTATCCATGTTAAGGCTTTATTAGACACCTCAACAGTGATTACCCGCGGTGAGTATATTCTAACCGAAAATAGAATGTCACTGATACTCAAGACTACATTATGTATTATTCCATAACTTCGCCCTCTTATAATTGCCTCATTAGGCGCACAACCATAGCTTTGTAATTCAATAGCTAAAAAAATAGAAACTAAATCATTAGTAGACATTAATAAAACAGCACCTGTAATAATAAATAATAAAATTAAAGGATACTCGATGATTTTAAATTGTTCCCCCATTTTATTAATAACAAAAGTTCTATAATAGATAAATTGATTAAATATTAAATTTTTTAAAGAAGAATATTCAGAAATTCAAACTTTTCTAGGATAAAAACTAGTTAATTGTAAAATTAATATACTAATTATATATACAAAAATATGAAAAATTTGTGTAATATTAGTAATTTGAAGCAATCCTCCATGTAGCCCTATACCCCTTGAATTACCAAGTGATAAACTCATTAAATCATGCAAAACGCAATAACTTAAACATATAATAGCTACTCTGTTAAATAATATCGAAATATCTCGTCTAGAACAAACGGCATTAGAAAATAATAATAAGATTATTGATAATGTAATCATATCGCCAGGAGAGAAATTCGAATTCTCATTTTTAATGTCTAGCCTACGACTATGAAATTAAATTTTTTTACCCTTTAAATTATCGCTAGCTTTTAATTTAAATAATGTCACCGGTTAGGTTAAAAATGAATATTATATAAATTAATTAAAATATTTGTTAGATATATCGTGTCTAACAAATATTTATTCTATTTATACCGAAGTAGGGCTTTACCTTTTTAGCTTGATTTAAATAATTTAAACTTACCTACTTAACTTTGGAGGTTTAAATTATAATATTTAGACGCCTCCGGCGCCTAAATGTTTAAAACCTAAGCTTGATTCTATTACTTTTAATATACTGTACACCAAATTAACATACCGGGGCTTTTATTTAGAGCTTACGTCTAAAAAACATTTTATCCTTTTCAATTAAAAGAGATAAACTTAGGTTTATTAACCTTCAATGTGTGAGTACTAATATAAGTACTCACACCTAATAAAAATATTTATACTTTAAAACTCATGTAAATTTCATTAATGTATATATATATATAATACGAACAATTGTTACGTTGGAATAATTGTATTCTGAGCTTGAGGGGTAAATCGAATACCCATTATTATCTTATGAGGATAAAGTTTTACCGTTAAACTACCCAAGCTTAATTACAACATAGTAATAAGCTACGTTCATTAATTGCTAATTATCTAAGATATCTTATATAATTTACTTTCCTTTTAATTTAGAGGGTGAATACCCTGGCTCGAACAGGGAACTTACTAAACCACAATTAGTTGCTCTACCAGATTGAACTATAATCACCTTATAACACATAGAAATATGTGTTACAATTAAAAATTCATATTATTACCTTTAAATGGTAAAATAAAAATAATTATTTAAACTTAAATACTCACACTTTTCTATTATTACAATTATTTATTATCTATTACTAACTCTTATTTTATTTGTTTTATTTCGACGCAGCGCGCCTAAACTTTATTATGTTAAATGTACTTTTGATTTTATCATTAATGAAGTTCTTTCAAAACATTTAATATCCTGATATTTAAGACCAATTAGGGGATAATTTAAAAAGAAAGAGATTATTTTTTTTCATTTATATCACTAAATTTAGTTACTGAATATTATACAACATATTTTATTTGTTGAACCACAAGGGCCCCCCCCCCCCTCACTTAACGGAGTCGGGGGCTTCTAAATAAGTTATGATATTTTTCATTAATTCTACATCTCTTAGATGTTAAGTTATTATAAATCTTAAACTTACTCTTTCCTTTAATATACTACTTGAGTTTTTTGATATTCTTATTTAAAAACTACCGGAGCTTGCTGGTGAAACACCTCACCACCTTAGGGCATAGGCCCGGTAAAACTAAAGATACCAATACCTTTAAATCTACAATTCGATATTATAAAAAAATTTTACCCTTATGAGTTATAGTACCAGCTCCTCAAAAATAACTGGGAATTTGCTGTAAAAAAGAAATCTCCTCTAGTTTTTAAATTACCAAGTAAGAACTTAATAACATTATGTAAATTAGACCCCGAGGCATGCTTTGCCACGCCTCGGTGGGCCCCTTCACTAGAATTTTTAGTGATATAACGGAACAAAAAAATACCCATAAATGATCTAAAAATAAAAAAATAATGTAAATAACATAACCCAACAAGAACTATGTCAATAAATCTACGGAGCCGGAGGCTATCCATCTATGAAAAAATATTATGGTTTTATATTATTATAAATTCACTAATAATTATAATAGCTAGGATTTGTTCTAACCTGCATAATATACAACGAATATACTTCGTTGCGAGAAGGAATTAATAAATAATTCAAAAAATAGTATAAATACCAGTAAAAAAAAATAAATATAGAGTTTATGTAAAAAAACACTTCACATCGGTAATCAAAAAAATAACTACAAAAAAAAATTGAAAATGGTGACAAAAAGATCTACCCATTCAAAAAAAAAAAAATTGTGTTAGAATGGATAACACCCCTTTCGTCTATGGGGTTGAAAGACTAATCACTCCCATTAATCTAAATTTTATTGTTTTTTTCATAAGAAAAGTGTAGACTCTAACTACATTTAACTACAATATCTTCAGAATCTTTTCTTTATTCTTAGAAAATAAAATTAAATAAAAATCGAACTAAAAACTCCAAGTTCCATTATGTTGGAGTGATTCGAACACTCAATAATAAATACCAAAAATTTATGACCTGCCGTTTAGTCCACAACATAGGGGACCCCCCTTAAGGGGGGGTTTTTAGTAGTCATCGACTACTAATTTACTTAAACCAAGGAAAATTTAAATATTATCTAAAAAAAAAAAAATATACAATTTTACCATTAAAGCATAGGAGGGCTTTGCTCACCCTTACGTAATCTTATTCTAATTGTTTGATGGGATACATTAAAAATTTCCACTTTTCCATTGACTCAAATGCATAAAGAATCTCACCATTATCCGTGAGATTTCTTTAAAACTTTTTTTCTTAAACCAAGGAAAATTTAAATATTTATTTTCTGATTTAATTAATACTTTTCCATCTGGAAAATATTCATAATTATAACTTTTATTTAATAAACTCTCTGCTTTAAGAATTAATTGATATTTATCTACAGTAATATTAGACTGGTTAGTCGAGAATATATTACTATTCATTTGACTTAATATTAAGTCTATTAATTCCTTACCATCTCCTGCGGGAGATTGACCTGGGTGGGAATTGTTTTAACTTAATAACTCAATCTTTAAAATCCATTTCCTTTTTACTATATCAATTCATTTCACTAAATAATGGTATTATCTTTTCAGATAAAAATCTCATATTACTTACTACTAAATTCACTGTATCAAGTGGGTTTTCTCCAAATGGACAGGAAGTTTTGCCACCAGCCCCCTCACGGAGGGGTTATTTAAAACTCGTTTCACCTAAAGCACCTAAATTGTTTAAATAATCTCTTATAGCTTCCATTAAAAATAAAGGGGTCCCCCCTTACGGGGGTTTCTTTATAAGATTTAGACATCACCATCTAATATTTATTTTTTTCCACATAGGGGACCCCCCTTAAGGGGGGGTTCATCAACCATAACTTTCAACAAAACCTAAAAGTCAATAATTAGTTATTATAATTTTTCTATTTAATCGAAGCTTGCGTCCCCCCCTTAGGCCATTTCAAATACTATTTATGAATCCTTACCGGATTTAATAATCTCAATTATTAAATTTTTATCTTTATATTCAGACCCACCAAGATATTTTATTACACCCTTCTCTTTATAAATCTAAAAAGCTTTTTTTTTTTTCAATCTAGAAAATATAATTATTTTAGAGATTTTATTGGCCGGAGGCCCGAAAATTAACTAAGAATTTTTATTATTTTTATTATATCCTTTTGCTTTGCTACAATTAAACGACTCTTAACTCGTTTAGAACAAACGGTATTAAAATAAATAAGATTATTGATAATATCATCATTCAACTAGGAGAGAAATTATAATTCTCAATTAATATATTTAAAGTAGTTAATTTACTTCTCAACTACTATTAAATATAGCCACTTATCTTAGCTTTTAAATTATTAGATCTAAATAAAACTAATAGAAATCTATCTACTAAAAATTTATTTTTATAATAATTACAATATATTATTATTAATACTACTAAAAGGTAAATAACTAAATAATTATATACAACAAGAAACTATAGGCTCCCTATAAATTAGACTATAAAAACAATACCCTACAAAAAATTAATAAAAATAAAATAAATTATGCTTCACACCTTCATAAAATATAACAAATAGGGTGAGCAGGACTTGAGCCTGCACGATCTCTCGATAAGATAATCCAGATCGGCCCTGCAAATAAATTATGCAATAAACTTACCTTTAATCTACTCTCTAGATATCAAATAGGGTCCCTATTTGGACACTAATTATAACTAACTATATTAAATTTTTTTTTATATAATAAAATTTAAGTGTATTTTATAATATTATTCCCAATTAATAAAGAATAGTAAAATAAAATAAGGAAGACAGGACTTGAACCTGCAAGATCTTTCGATCAGATAAGCCTAAATTACCTCAGTTTACCAATTTCTCACTTCCTTTTTTTTTTGTTTACTATACAAACTTATTTATATTTTATTTGTATACAACCTAGTAACTCCCATTTATATTTAATAGAAGCTAACTAACTAACCTTTATTTACTCTAACCCCCCCCCCCTTTAGAGTGTACTTGCTAAAGACACTCTAAAAATAACTTACTATAACTTGAAAACTATTGTAAACCCCTTACAAGGTTTCTTATTCTTTATGCATTTACTAATATACGATTTACTAATACCTAATCAATCTGACGCAGCTGCGATTGAATTAAACTCCAACGTTTCCTTAGTTTCATTATTTATAACTATAATTACCTTAGCTTTTCCTACATTTAAACTTAGTTTAGATGGTTCACACCCAAGGTTAGCTTTAAATTTATAATTACTTTCCTCGTTAGCTGCTAAGTATGCTTCACTACTCATAATAGGGGACCCCCCTTAAGGGGGGGTTCTTGCAAAGAAGTAAACGATCTATAAATTATAAAACCGAGGGGGATCTTCCTAAATAAAACTTATTATCTTTAATGGCCTTAAATAAAAAAACTACGATTAATACCAAGTATAAATAAATTTGGCAGCCTCTGTAACAGTTAAAAATGATAAACTTTCATATATATATTTTGGTTTAACACTATTATCAATTCACCATTTTGACGCGACGTAATCAACTTAATTCTAGTTTCGTCCGACATCTGTTTATCTCTACTTTTATACTTTAATTTCATAAGCTCTCGTGTAACCTCACTAGGGGGCCCCCCTGGAGGGGGCGGTTTAAACCCTAATAAAGATCCCACCGTTTTTTTAATATTATATTCCAGGTTAAGCATGTCAATATAATATTGCTCTTTTTCTCTGACAATATCCCCCTCACAGTACTCCAATATTTAGAATCTAAAACTAGAATAACCATTCTTAAATATCGAGTTATAAATTTTATTTTTAATTATCTCCTTTTCTAAAAAGTTAATAGAAAAGTACTTTCTAAATCTATAAGTAAAATTTCTAGATGAGCCAATATAAATTTTACCGTTGTGTAAGTTAACTCACATATAAATACCAGCTTTATTACTATTTTCTTTTAAAATAATTAATTTAAAAATATCCACATTTGAATAAACCGCCACGGGAGTTATATTATTAAGTCTATTACAACTTTCTTTATTTAAGGATACCTCTCCTGTAACTTTACCATCACTTACACTTCCTAAACTTCCTAACTGAGTACTAAATACACTTAAACTACCTACTCCAATTCCTCTTCCTACTTCACATAACACGTAATTGGGAACCGAAAATAACCCTACTTTTATTACATCTGCAAGAAAAACGGTCTTCTCAATATTTATTAAATTTTTTCTTCCCATAAAAGTATCCGTAAACCTTATGCCCTTAAGATCTGGGGTTGAAACTCATAATTTTTTTTATGAAACATAATACAACATTAATAAATAAACTAATTCTTTTAAGTAAAATATATTTTGATAACAAATATAATATTACTACTATTAAAGAAAAGCTAAATACTAATTCATTCATATAGTAAAAAGGTACTAATTGTGGCATTTTTCTTTCATTGATTATTATATTAATACTAGCCCCCGACTCCGTTAAGTGAGGGGGGGACCCCATTTGGGGAATATTAAAGTATTTATTGATAAAAAAAGCCCCCCCCAGCTATGCTGGGTGGGCCCCATCTGGTATATTTTCTTTTATTTACATATATAGGAGCGTAAGCTTACCTCCTACTTTATGTTTTAATAATACTGTATATTTGTTTGAAACTAACGCCATCCTGGTAAACTGGATCATATTTATATACTACAGAATGGTATATCTCAGTCTACCAATTCCTAACACCACCCTTTTATTATTTAATATAAACAAAAGGTCTCAATGATAAATTAGAGATAAAGAAACCCATCCATACTTAGTAACAAAGCAAAGATAAGCAAGAATATAAGAAATTTTATTAAAATAATAAAATATTACTAAAACTTATAGTAAATACATAACTACAATATAACTATAAATATTCTAATTAATTAAAAATAAACAAGACTTGAACTTACAAAGTTTTCACTATTCTGTCCTAAGCAGAACCTGTTTACCATTCCAGCACATCCGTTGCCCAAGGTAAGACTCGAACTTACAACCAAAATAACTTCAATATTCCGCTCAACCAATTGAGCTTCATGAGCATATGGAGATATCGGAATTCGCATCCGAATTTATTACATGCAACGTAATAGTTCTACTATTAAACTATATCCCCTTACCTATAAAAGATTTAAACCTTAAAAACGTTAAGCCAATAATTATTATTGCTAAAAAATATACTAAAATAGCCCCCCAGTGAGGGGGGCCCCATTTTTAAACTCATTAGCTCTTTTGCAACTTCACTGTATTTAAATCCAGAGTGGAATATTATATACAAGGGGCTTTTTTCAAGATATTTTATTCCACTCTGGATTTAATTTTAATAGTATTGCTTTTTATTATTGTACCCTTCCCCCCTCCAAAAAAAGGGGGGGGATAATCTAAATATATTTTTTAAACTACTTTATGGATCATTTTTTTTTGCCATGTCTCTTCTGATATTAAGTTATTTTTATTTTTTAGACGTAAAATTATTGAGTTTATTCACTAGGGGGCCCCCCTGGAGGGGGCGGTTTATATCCTAATAAAGAACTAGCAATTTAAAAAAAATTATATTCCCCCTTTAAGGGCGTAAGCTCGGATTTAACAAGTCTAAATAATACTGTTCTCTTTCCAATACTTCAGAAGGATTACAATATTATAAAATTTATAAACTTTTTTTTTTGCATGCGAAGCCACATTTTCCATATAACTTATATTAAAATATTGTTTAAATATTCAAGTTAAATTAACAGATGAACCTATATATGTTTAGAGGTTTTTTATTAATTAATCCCTAAATTCCAGCTTTATCTCTATTATATTAAAAAAAGATCCATGTAATTATTTTTGGTTATTTACATCTAAATAAATAACCGTAGGATCACTAGTACTAGAGCCCTCCTATGTAGAATAATAATGTAAAAAAAAATCGTTTAATTGAGCCAAAGCTCTAAAATTTTTCAGATTTAAATAATTAAACGTAGAAACAACTAAAGAAGTATTATTCTTAATTTTTAAGTACATATAAAAAAATCTGAGGTAAATATTAAAATATATAAATTAATAATTTTTTTTATAGAAAAATTTGTAGTTAACTGTTTTAAGTAGTAGTATGTAATAAGAGAAGCCTATGCAAAAAAAAAAAAGGAATAAATATTCAACGCCTCAACGCCTAATTCCATATAAGATTAAACTAAATTTAAATAATTATTTACCTAGAACATAAAAACACTGCAGCTTGAGAGCTTTTCTTTCTCAACAACGCCCGTAATACTATTAATTATATAAGGGGCTCCCCCCCCCCTTCGGGGGGTATGTCTTTGTTTTTCATTCATATTACAAACTATACAAATGTAAGGGCCTAAAATGCAATATATGTTTAGATATACACTTTAGGATGCTCAGTTGAACTTGTGACCCAACTATCTATATTAAAAGGTAAATAACTTCTCATTAGTGTCTTATATTTCATACTCGTTTAACATTTAAAAGACTTCGCTTATATAGAAACTAGGTTAAAAATAGCATAAGATTGAGATAGTAGAGTGTCAGCCCACTTCTTATATCTTAATAATCGAATATTTACCCTCTAACTGTGTAACTATATAAGTAATTTAAAGATCATTTTACAACGATCTTATCTGAGGAGTGACTTGAACACTCACGAGTCAAGCTCGAGATATCTTAACTACCTTCTCGTCTTTTACTCATTTTCAGATCTCAGATTTATAAATTATCAGAAAATAATTTATATTTAGGGCCACCACCCTTAAATTTAGCTTTGTAACTAAAAATTTAAATAGTTTTATTTCTTTCAAGCTAAATTATACCCCTTATAAGATTTATTATTTAAAATATATCTTCTAACTGTATCCGCACTAATACCTAAAAAATCACCTGTACTTTTTAAAGTAGGGAATTCTAAGATATTATCAAAAAATGGACTACATCCGGAGCTTGTATCATTCATTGTTAAAATAACGGATTTAGCTTGTTTACTTTTATCTCCAGTATTTGCTTGACGAATCAATTCCTTTGAAGCTTCTGTATGTCTATATTTTCCTACCCCACCATCTTTTAGATAAGGTGAGCTAGATTCTGCTTTAATAAGAGCTAATTTATAAGCTTCACTATTGTAAATACTATCTAAATCCGTAAAAGATTTATAAACAAAGAAACCCTTACCTAAATAGAAATTATTTTTTCTTATATTTTGAGCTAAGACACTCTGAGTTATAGTTAGGAATTCCGCAGCTTCTCTACCTGAATTGAAAGATTTAATTACATTCGTAGTAAGATTGATAACAATAGTAGACTCTCCCTTTAATAGAGATCTTACTTGTCTTACCGACTCCTCTGGTGTTTTTTTTCTATTCAATTCTTTTTTTATTCGACTCATACGCTCAAGAGTTTCCTTACTGTGTTTAAATCCTTTTAAAGAACCTGCCAATTTTAAAATATTATAATCTGGATTTAAAAGATTTAAATAGTATTGTTCTCTCTCTAAAACTAAATTAGGTTCACAATATTCTAAAATATCCAACTGGAAATTAGAATAACCGTTCTTTAATAAGGCTCTATAAATCATACTATTATTTTTTTTAACTTCCATCTCTAAAAAACTTACAGAAAAATAATTTCTAAATCTTAAAGATAATTTTACAGATGAACCAACATAAGTCTTCTTATTAATATTATTTATTCATCTATATACTCCTGCTTTATTTTTATTTCTGTACAATATCTCTAATTTTAGAGTATCAGGGTTAGAATAAGTTACCATTGGTACTACTTCTGTTGGTACTATTTCAAGCGGAGCCGGACTAGGATTAGTACTGTAAAATCTGCAAAGTTGACCACCCAGAGAACTAAATTTGGAGCTTACACCTCCGACTAAACCACCACTACTGCTAATATAAAAAGCGATTGAACTTAAATTACTAGGGACTATATTAAACTTATTATGTGAAAAAAAACTAGATCTAAATGTAATACCGTAAACAAAAAAAGTCTTCATTCCTCGGGTTGAAAACATAACTGTCCCATTATTATTATATGTATTTATTATCTCCATTACCCTAAGAGAGACTTGAACTCCCATGATTTTAATCGAGATATCTTAACTACCTTCTGTCTACCAAATTCCAGCATTAGGGTTTATTTTTATCTTTGAAAGACATCTGCATATACTAGTACCAAAGAAATATGGTAAACATATTCCGCCACGGGAGATAACTTACTATATATACTACTTTTTTAATTCATCTAATGATATTAAGATATGATCAATATCACTACATAGAGGTAAGATGTATACAATTCCAGCACTCAGATGTATAAATATATATACATACATATATATTTAACTGTAAATATTATCTTAAATTCCTTATTACTATTAATACTACTTCAAAAAGGTAAATATAACGTCACGACACAAATTATTAAAAATATAGACTTATAGCAAAATTAAAACTATTAAGAAAAGAGACCAATTCCAGCACTCAAGCTTATTAATTACTATTCAATATTAAATATTCCGCCACGGGAGTTATCAGACTATAATTGTCACTACATTACACACGACATAATTATTCTATCGACCTCCAACAAGGGGCCCCCCTTACGGGGGGTTTCGTATATACTGTTTCGTTTCTCTTTCAGACTTCTTAGATGCTACCTTTTATTATATTTCTATGTGAAACTACTCTCTGAAATTTATAGTTAATGATCTGAGACATAATAAACTATTGATAGTTATTAATTTAATTTTTAGACGGGAGCAAAGCCCCGCTTTATATTAAGCATTTCATAACTATTATTTACCACCTAACCACCCTACATAGTACTAGTAACCATGTTAAATTTGAATAAATATATAAAGATATGTTTATTAATAATACCTTTATTTCAGAAATAATTATTTTTTTTTTATTTAAAAGAACAATAGTTTCCGTATTTGATACTTAAGAATTTTTATGTAAATCTTGAAAGATAAATAAAAGGTTAACATTAGAAGGACAAATAAGGCCAAAGTGAGTTGAACACTTATGAAGTACTGTTATGAGCAGTATGCTTTACCAGTTAAGCTATAGCCTCTTTTAGATTAAAATTTATCTAAATTAAAAAAATATTTATGATTTTAGATAATATTCTTTATTATTATATATAATAATAGTGTTTGTTTTCATTCTTTGGGAAGCGCCGAGGGGAGGGGTCAACTTTGGAGTTGATGGCATATCATAATCAGTTCTTTTACTATTCATACTATTTTTAATAATACATATTTCTTGAAGAATTTCATCACGTAATTTATTCTAAAGTGAAGTATAAAGCATATAAGCTTTATGGAAAGCTAAAAAATTTCAATGTTTAAAAGATAATAAAAAAAAATTTTTTATATTATTAATATATGTAAAACCTCTAAACCATTCAATAAATTCAGTAGATAATTGGTTTAGGATCGAAGATGTTTTTAACGATTCATTAAACTGGCTTGTTACAAGACTGCGCCTATGTGTGTACGAAATATAACACGGGGAACTATAATAAAAAGAGAAAATTATACAATTAAGCAATAAAAAATAAAGATCCGTAATTAAATTGGTTTCAATTTTGCTAGTAACAGCTCACGCCTTTCGTTCCAAAAAAAGGGGGTTGAAAGACTAATCATTCCCTTTTTTTTTTATAATGTGTTTTAATAAGGAAAATAAGGAATCGAACCCTATTTACTAGATATTAATATATAGCGGCCAATCTATCCTTTATAAAACTAAATTCTTAGTGTGTATTATTTCTATTTTCTATTTAATTAATAAGTACTGTCATGAGCAGTATGCTTTACAAAAAAAGCTATAGCCTCTAGCTGCGGACGGCGGAATTACACCCACCAACTTTCGAAGCTTAGCCGAATATGTTACTAATTACACTAGTCCGCACTAGACTAGATGGGATTCGAACCCATGATGGTAGCATTGAAAGAGCTATGTCGTAACCACTTGACTACTAATCCAAAATTTAAATAAGTTAAGTGTAAGTATTACACTTACTTCCAGGATCGAAGATTATATTTATAATACCTTATAATGGTAAATAGCCATATCAAATAATATTCGAACTCATAATACCAATTTAATTATGACCGGAGCTTGCTAGTAAAACATCCCCACCACCTTCGACCGTAGAACGTGGCGGGGGGGGGTTTAACTCAAATATAACTTTTTAGATGAAGCACTAAATATATATATTATTTCAAGAAATTCAAATAAAAGTATAATAACTTTAAAAGAAAATCATATCCTTCCACATAACATAATAATAAATATTTACGAATATTACAATGACCCTTTGACATAGAAAAATCCTTTTTTGTCTATTCATACAATCTATAATAGAATTTATCACCTAAACGGTTTTAGCCCAGTGTAAGACTTGCACTTACAGTCTATTGATTACAAAACAATCGCATTACTAATTATGCTAACCAGGCTATTAAAAATGTAAGATATATTAATGTTTAGTAATTTATAAAATTAGTACTTTATTCTTAAAAATTTCTAATTCTTTCAAATAAAGCCTATAATAATATTCGTAATATTATATTACGCATATTTAAGAAATATCCTAAGGTAAGCTTCGAACCTATATGCTTTCAGTTCTTATCTTTAACTAACTTAGCTTTCCTGCCGTGCCTATACTATAAAGATACTTAAGTGATTTTAGTATAATCCCATATAATATAATAATATATTATATATAAATTAATATTGGGCATATAAACAACAGGTAAACCATAGGTTAATAAATGTTATATAATTTTTAAGATTATATACTACCAGTTCCTTTCGTACAAAGGTTAATCCTTATTATATTCTAATTCCCTCTAGAGGATGGAAACCATACTGTCTCACGACGTATTTAACCCAGCTCATGTAACTTTTTAATCGACGAACAGTCGTACCCTACATAGTTCTTGCATCCATGAGGATAAGTTAAGCCGACATCGCATTTGTTATATTAATCCATAATTCTCATTATGGTTTAGATCATATCTTCACCCTGTATTAAAGTGTTGTTAATATTGTTCAGGGTGTTGGCGTGTGACCGTTGGAGGGAATCCGAGATTCTCCCTGCTAATTGACCTTAATTATAAAGGCTATCCTAGCAATTTAGCCAATTTCTATTTTCATATTTTCTATGAAAATCCCCCGATGTGCTATAAAATTTTTTGTATTATCAATTTATAAAAAAAGATAACTTAAAATCTTTATCTGGGACTCATATGTAATTTATATAAGAAAGAAGGGTGAACATGGTCTACGATTAATGGCTTTAATAAGTTAAATGTATTTTTACTTATGTATATTCTATGGTAAATATTACCATTTTTTCCTTTTTTAAAATGAATTGTACATCTTAATCCATACTTGTTAGATAAAGCACTTATTAGTAACTCTACTTCTTCTAATTCATAATTATCAGTACATAAAGTTATTCCTCCATTTTTAACTAATTGCCCGTCATCGCAAATTCATTTACCCATGGCAATTGGACTTAAATAATTTTCAATTTCTAATGGTACTATTTTCTGATTATCTTCTGATAAGAATAAATCAGCTATTGAATTTAATTCTGAAGTACTATTTATTTTAAAATAAATTGAAGTATTATTAGAGTCATGTCTATCATCTTTCCGAGTATAATATTTAATCTCAGATAAACTTAGACCAGCCTCACTTAAAGTTTTATGTAAATCTCTTACATAATCTTCATGTCTTGTAGTTTGCTCAAATGTAATATAAGATCTGTTATCTTTAGTTCTTCTTATATGAGCATCACCTAATAAACAACCTATCAGTAAATCACGGATATTGTTATTTAAAGACGAAGAACTATAACATCTTATTCCATTATTTTTTAAAATTGTGTGTAACGCATGCGTCATCATAATTTGTGGTTTTTTTTTATATATAAGTCTTTAAATAATCTAAATATAATAGTCTATTCTTTTAATAAACAAAACTATTGCTGGTAAAATATAAAAATTTTACTATGGTTAAATGATCAAATTTTAATTCATCTCTATGAATAAAAAGGGATACTAATTACTACTTGTTTTTTCGTCTATTAATATATTAAAGCCCCCCAGCTATGCTGGGTGGGCCCCATACTAATATATAAATATTATCGATAAAAATCAAAGTTATTCTATTTTATTTACTTAATAAATAAATAAATAAAGCAACATTATTACAATCTCTGTAATAAGTTAAGGTGCCAAACCGCGCACTCATTTTGTACACTCTTGCGCAAATTAGCCTGTTCTATGTGTTATCATTATTATTTCCATTTTTCACAAAATGGTTCAGACTATGTCTTCACTTTTTTTTTTTTTATAATTATTATTACTACTTAATCTACCTTTTACTGCAAAAGTTTCAACAGTTAAAAAGTAAAGTAGTAAAAATATTAAACTCACAAGCTATAAACGTTATACCCCCGTAGCGAGTGAAACCATCTACGCTGCACGGGGGTGCCCCTACTTTATAATTTAGTTGATACTCAACCTTTAACAGCAAAAGCTCCAATCCGTCTTGTTGAATTAGTTATAGAGTACATAGTATTTGAACTATTAGGACCTCTATATGTAATAAAACGTCTTTTTAATCTAGAAGATGCTATATTTTTTAACCCTCCTTTTCAACCTAATTTATATATAGCACGATCAGCTCTATAACGTTTTGTTAATCTACCTTTTACTTCTATTCTTATACCTAACATATGTTTTAATTTTAATTTTTTAAATATTACATCCATAATATCAAGAGTAAATTCTTTATCATTTTCAATCGGATGTGAATAGTAAACTTCTTGTAGTAGTCTATATAAAGATTTATATTTACTTTTTCTAGTACATACACTAATATTTCTATGGCTATTAGCAAATATATCATATATATATGATAAATTATTTTCATAATCCCACATTCGTGTAGGAATACGTAGTCTTCGTACTACACCCTCCATAGCTGTAACCAAATTAAAAGTTTGTTTTTTTAATTTTAAAGCTAAAATATTAGTAAATATTTCCGGATTATGTGAAAAAGTTTTAACATTGATAATATTATATTCAATTCTTTTTTTTAGTATTTTATTTAAAATATATGTTAATTTATCTAAAAATTGTTCTTTATCAAATTTAAATATATTTAAATAATAAAAATATTCAGATTTTCTAATTTCAAATATACATTTAGATATTTTTTTTTTTATAAATAAATATTTAGACATATATATTTTTAATGCTTTATTTAAATCGTTTTTACTTTTTAATGAATTAAAAAATTCAAACGTTATTAATTTTAAATTTTTTGATAAAAAAGTAATTAATTGAATATTAGAATAAATACTATTTTCAAATCTATTATATAATATCTTTTTTTCTATATTAGCAGTATGAATATTAACTTGTACTTTATCATTAGTATATTTAAATTCAGGTTTACTTATGTGTATATTTCTAAGTAATACAGGTCTTATTACCATAGGTATATAACTAGACTCTGTAAAATAATTAGTTTTAAAACACATATTAAAATAAGATTTAATAATTTTAATAAAATTAATTTTATTAACTGGGACATTTTTAGAAGTATTTTTATTAAAATAATATAATATGTTATTCCACTCTTTAGAGTATGCAGGAACATATCTTATTCTATTAGAATCCTTAGAATGAGAACCTATTATTTTAATTTTAGCTTCTTGATTTAAATTTTTAATAAAAATTTTATTTTTAATTACAGACGGAAGCGTATTAATTTTTAACATAAATAAAAATTTATAATAATTATGTTTATTAAGATAATAAAAAAAAAGTGTTGGGCGTAAAAAAGGATTATTGTTGACACAACTCACCTTATAGTCGTTGAACGTTTTTATCTAAAAAAATGTCAAGATAAATTTCGCTTCAAATTTACTTAAAAAAGTAATCCTTGAAATTAACCCAATTATAAACCAATAATTTGCATTATTGGAGGACAAACATCCCTAGCGTAGCTTTTCCTATAATACAAGATCTTTCCTTTATGCATCTTGTGATCCTACGCCCTGCTTACGCAACTGAAAGATTTGTTGTTAATCAAACAGTAAGGCAAGATTTAAGCCGTTGAGCTTTCTAAGTACTAATCAATATTATAATAAATTATAACTAAGAAGATATTAGATTAATATCATAATATCTTCAGTACATCTAATTTCTCTTTAGAGAAAATCTTACCTATCAAAAAATTGCTATATAAACTTTATTAAATATATATATGGTCGTGCATATATACAAAAAATTATATAAGATAATACGTAGTTTACCTACATAAAACAACAAACAAAAAAAAATATCATATAAATACGATATTACATTATAAATATTAGACACTCCCATTTACTCTTTATGGGGTCTGTGCCCCGCATAAACTGTCTCCTAACAATAGTTCCTCACCCAAGGCCATTATTCGAACTAGGTTAAATCACTAATATAGCTGTTAAGCATATATTCCTGATTTCATTCAAAAATATAAAAGAAAAATAAAGGATTTTCATAATCATCGATCGATATACCTTATATCTAAAATTTGCCTTCTATACCCTATAATTAGTAACAGTAAAGCTGCATAGGGTCTTCTCGTCCAGCTAGAGGTAAGCAGCATCTGCCAATTCCACTTAACTAAAGGTTAACTTACTACTGTGTAATAGCTATTCAAATTACTATCTTTGAATTATCCTTCCCTTTTACGAATTAAACCCCCCCTTAAGGGGGGTCCCCTATTTTCGTTATGGAATCCGACTGTACATTTGGACAGGCATTTCAGCCTTACCCCGGTGATCCAGTCTGTAGCGACATTTACAATTGCCGACGGTCTTTAACTAGGATGTCATTAACCGTTTTCACCTAATTTTTCTACAATCTATAAAACTGTTCGGTTGTAACCTTAAGTCAATTTTACTTTACTTTTTATTCTTAAAAAATACAGCTATTCTTTTAACAAGGTTACCTTTAACCTCTACTGCATCACTATCGACTACAGTTAATAGCTTACTCAAAGTTCGAATATCCACATCTACAATATCTGCAGCTTCAAATAAAGTTTTTAATAATACCATATCTTTATTAGGCTTAATTACTTTATAAATACTACTAGAATGTTGATGGATAATTTTATCTGTTCTCAAATCTATTTGCCTACCATCATCTAAATGTTTAACCAAAGGAGAAGCATTTACTAAAAGACTTTTTTCTGTACTATTTAACGACTCTACCTGTTCCGGGTTAGTAGATAACCTGAAATTGTTCATCGTATTTGATAATTTTAAAATTAAAGATTTAATTTCATCATTTTTATGAGCTCCATTATACAATAAATTACATATCAATTTAAAATCTTTAAAATCTTTCCCCTTTTTAGTAATAAATGTCATATTTTCTAAATAAGGTACCAAATAATTATTAAGGATATAAATATTCTTAATAATAAATAACACACTAGCTTTACTATTCTTTCTAGCTTTTTGATGATTAATTGTTATAGCTGAAGAAGAGTTTAATTTAAATTTAGAATATAAATCAAAATCTAAATCATTAAATAAAAATTCTTTTATTTTCTCTAAAACAGGCAACTGCCTTTCAGTTAGAACTAAACTAAATACAGCTACTAAATCATTTCTTCATAATTGAAATGACCCTTCACCCTCTATTAACCCTAATAATCAACTTTTAGTTATTATGATATTATGATCAATAGGCATATCAAAATTAGTACGTTTTTTATTCATACTATCTTTTAAATATAGTATTTGTTTTTTCAATTCCGAAGTTACTGTTAAACCATTTTCTCGGCTAAAATATAAATTAAAAGCTTTTTTAAAATCTAGATAGTCTAGATGTTTAGTAGTATTAAGATTAAATCGGTCAAAAATAGACATTAATTTTTCTATGTCCTCTTTTTTAGTTATTACATATTTACATTCATCTTTTAAAACCCTAACCACTCCAATATTTAATTGAGATTGGATATAATTTAAAGCATCTAAATCATCTAAATGTAATCCTATTGCGAACATAAAAGTAAATCTATTAACATCACCTTTATTATCTTGTTTAGGTACTATGCTAAAATTAGATTCAGCATCTGAAAATCCAACAAACCAGGTATAAAAATAAAACAAATTTTGTTTAAAATCTATCTTAGTTTGTATATTATTATTGTCAGTAATCATTAAATTTGAATTTACTGAAAAAAATCTTGAAAAAGATTTACCGAAAGGGGCAAAACACTTGTCGGATTTAAGTATTAAAATATATTTGTTTTTTATCATCATCATCATTTTTTTTTTTTATTTATAAATTGGCGCTATCTTTTAACGAGCATAGTACCACTCGACCGAGTTTCGTGCCGGACTCGATAGCCCTAAAGACGTAAAATTGCTTAAATTATGTCCCTACAAGTATACCAAAAATTGAAAATGGTTGTTACAGTAGAGATATTGAAAATAAACAAAAATCCTAATCTTTGCCTATCTATAGACCGCTTTTATTTAACAAATAAAGAAACCCCCCCCCGTAGCGAAGCACGGGGGGGACCCCTTAAGATCCACCTATAATTACACATCTAGGTTAACTCTCCTTCCTCCTTGCGGGCCAGAGTGTTACTACCAGTTGAGGCATTAACGTGAAAAGGGTCTTACTACTATCCCTATTTTACAAGAGAAATTAATAAAAAAATCTTCAAACCTTAATCAAAAAAACGTCTATTTCTTCTTTCCAAGGTCATATGCGTCTCTACCCCTCATCAGATTAGACTGTTTTTACATTAAATATAAATTCAGTACATAACCCCTTGAGGCCAATTATGTTCACTCATCCATAGGATATGACTGCTATAGTATAACGTCTAAACTTTACACTATAGACTTAGCTTAAGCTTTACAGGTTAAATAAAAAGTGTTACTATAAACAGCTTCACTTTTATACTAGTGAACTCTAGTTTAATAAAAGGTAAATTATAATAATTAAGCCTACTAAACTAAAATTATAAAAAATAAATAAACCCCCGTAGCGAAGCACGGGGGGACCCCTATTCTTATAAAATTTAGCCTAAAAGACTGGTTTATGTGTAAAACTACACAAGAGAGAGAAAAAAATAATAAAAAGTAGATTTGTAGAGTAAGATTTTCACTTACGCAGCAAGATTATAAATTAAACCCCCCCCTCAAGGGGGGTCCCCTATAATCACACATAAACACTGCTAATTCAAGTTCACTGGGTCAATCTTAGAGACAGCTGTTGTATCGTTACATCATTCATGCAAGACCGCATTTAACGGCCAAGGCATTTCGCTACCTTAGGACCCTCACGTTAAGGCCGCCATTAACCGGGGGTTCCGTCTACACTAAATTCCCTAAAAAAATTTAATTATATCTGTTAACCAGCCGGCACCGGGCAGACATCACACTTTATACTTTGATTTAAATCTTTGACGCAAAGTGCTGTGTTTTAATTAAACAGTCGTACAACATTATTTCATGCTTCTTCCTTTTTACCTGATATTAATCAAGACTAATGAGACCTCCTTATTCCGAAGTTACGTAGTAAATTTGCCGAGTTCCTTTAAGATTGTTATCCCATTTACGCCTTCGTATTCTCTACTAGCTTACCTGTTGCGGTTAATCCAGGTACGGTTGTTTTTCATCTTTTTAGATATATTACTATTTTTCCAGTACGTTTTTCACTTTAAAACGTCGTCCTTTAGTAAAAAAAGATTTACTCATCATTAAAACCATTAGATTTTCAATTTAGAGGCCGTTACTTTTTACGGACCATAAGCTTTAGGCGGAGACTTTTACTTTTTTTTATTAAGTATTCTTGTCTTCTTATTGTTACTAATGTCACCATTATCTCTTGAATTACCTTCATATTTCTTTAAAAAAGAAATTTCTATTGTTAATTCAATGTTCTGCTACCCCTTACTATACAATTATAAGCCCCCCAGCTATGCTGGGTGGGCCCCCTGATATAATAATATAAATGGACACATTTCATCAAATTTTTCATACCAATTTTACGTTTTCCTTAAAAAATAAGAAAAAAAAAGATTTATTCTAAATTTTATTACCATGCCTCGAGAGGATATTCCTACGTAAGCTAAGAGGAATACGGTATATTACGAGATCAATTAACCTCCTCTCTTATTTGTTTTATCCTATCCATTCCTTTTTTTTCTAGGTGTCTTTTATCCTTCATGATATTAGCCACTTCAACTCAATCTCTGAAGTCTAAAGCTTTAATACCTTTTATTTGATTTTCTTCAAAGAATGGAATTATTTTTTCTAATATATCTTTATATTTTGTGACTTTAAAATAAGTCATAGTTCCATCGCCTTTTTCAATTCTTCCACAACCTAAATATGAAAGGAATTTATTCATTAATTCTTCATCTCTGTGATCTTGGGATAAAATAAATCTTAATTTTACATTAAATCCTACTTTAGATACTTTAGAAGATTCTAAAGATATATAAAAGCAACCCTCTCCGCTAGTAAATCCAGCTACTCATTGAGGATGTGGTATTTCACTATTTAAAATCTTAGGGCGAGGATAAGCGATACTTTGAGGAAACTTAATTTTTAAACTATCACTTAAACCTCTATTCATAGATGCTCTTATATTTACGATATCTAATAACCCTTTATCATTTAAATGCTCCCTCTTCTCTAATTTGCTTATTATAAGTTTAAATAATTCAAAGTCCGCTTTTTTCTGAGTAATTAAAGGATATTTCTCAAAATGAGGTATAACAGCATTCCTTATATCCCCTATAGAACTCACCACAAAAGAAAGACTTGAACGATTATTTCCTGTGCTAGCTATTCTTCCTACTTTAAAATAAGTTTTTAAAGCTTCCAATACAGCTATATCTTTTTCATGTAAATCTATCTTAAATCTCACTAAAACATTATAACTTGTTCTACTAGCAACAGAATTTACAATAGAAATAACAAAAGAGGCTTCTGCATCTATAAGACCAGTTACAAACCACGGATTTAATATTAAATCATTTTTTGGCAAGACACTAAGTCCGCCTGTACTACTCATATGTACGGATTGTTTTTCTCCACTATCAATTTCTGGGACAAAAGTTGTAGTATCTTGAGGCAATTGTTGTAATAAAATTCTTGAAGTAGAATAATTTCTTTTAAAAATTGGGTTAGAAAGGGTTCTGATTACTATTAAATCTCTTTCAAGATTCTTTAGAGTACACCTTAACACATTAGAATTCGCTCACTTAATTCGTCTTGTGCTATCACCGTCTACTCGTTGCTCTTTTACTACTATTAAACTTATAGAATGTCGTCATAATAAAATTATCCTTTCCTTTATTTTATTAAGGCACTCTATGTTAAAAGTAGACTTAGATCCGCGATTATCCATTATTATTTCTAATATCTTATGTACTATTACCATACACCAGTGATTAGCTGGTCCACCCATTTTTAAGAATAATAAAAATATATATACACAGAATGTGAATTCCATTTTAATTACTCCGCGTCAATATGACAACTCCAGCCACCTCATGGTAACTGAATAAATTTTAAGGCTTGGTCACATAAGCTTTAGGACGTCCCCGGAATTTGATGATATTAATTTGACCCAATATAACGAGGCCCTAACTCGTTTTTCAGGTGTCGGTATATAGTTTAGATCCGTTGAATTTTCGATGCTTCTAAAGATTTAACAAGTGCTCTTTTACGAGATCATTAAATTATGGCTGCTTCTAAGCCCATCTCCTTGTCGGCTTAAATAGAAACTTTCTTAATTTCACTCAACTATAAATTTTGGAACCTTAACTCTTGTTCTGGGCTGTTTCCCTTTTGACATACACGCGATTTATATTTATAATACGTAAATATAAATTTTCTCCCTAAATAGTTTTTAACTATCCATTTAGACAACAGATTTTTAATCTGCTTTTAATTAATTATTTTTTTTACCCCTGAAAGGACAATAATTTATTAAAATTAAAGTAATTTGATTTTTTTTTGATTTTTGTACTAATGTGTATGCTGCCTACTTTTTTTCTGAAACACGATAAAGCCCTTTTACAAGACTATTTCTTTTTATTGCGTTTCGTATAGCTTGTCTTTTAACTTCTAAATACTCACCTGCTTTTGTTAAAGTAGGAAATTCAATTATTTCATTTGTTTGAGTATTTAAAACTATAACTGGAACCCCTTCACGTTCTGTAGTTTTAGCCGTTATATTAGCTAAAGCTTCAGGCGTAAGAGGATTATTTTTTTTAAAGTTAAGAGTTGCTTTAGATAATTTATCTCTAGTTTCCTCACTAACTTCTTTATTTGAATGCACCATAGATAATATATCTTTATGCTCTTGGGTAATTTTTTTTAATTTAAATTTAGCCAAATTTTCCTCACTAGGGGGCCCCCCTGGAGGGGGCGGCTTAAAACCTAATAAAGAATAAGCATTTTTTAATATATTATATTCCGGATTTAATAAATCCAGATAAAATTGTTCTCTATCAATAAGCTCATCTGCTCTACAATATTCTAAAATTTCTAACTTGAAATTCTCGTACCCATATTTTAGTAATGCAGCATGTATAGGTCTAGGATTTCTTTTTAATTCACTTTCTTTATAATAATCTCCTATTCTTTTAAATAAATTTAAACCACTACCTACATAAGTTTTATTATTTAATTTGTTAACTCAATAATAAATTCCTGATTTATTTTTATTTTCAATCAGTATATTTTTTTTATTTAATAATGCATTATCATAGCATTTTACGGGCATAATTGACCCTCTATTATTATTTAATGTTGTTGTATTTTTTGTGACTGTTTTTATTTTAATGTTATATTTTTAAAGCCGATAGCCTAGTGTTTGTCTCATCCCCAAACATGGGTCATGGATTCATATCCAAGCTCATCTCTCAGATTACTAGTGTCACCACTAGCTCCGGCCAAGTAAATTAACTTGACAAGCATAATAACATCAAAGGGCCCCCGGAGGGGCTCACTTACAGTACCTTAACCTATTAACACTGAGAGTCGAGGGTGTCAGCCCCTATCTTCAGTTTACCCTTCGAAAAGTAGTCGCCTGTCGCATTAAGTCTTTTGTAAGAGTCGGCTATAGGGAAAAAAAATTCCGTGCTCCGCTATTATTGGGAAATTAATACATAACGAGCCCCCGTTTCATACACACGGAGTCGGGGCTTAATCAAATTACTTTAATGCCATTGCATTCTTTCAAATGAGGCCTGACTATATCTTAAGCATTATAACGGATAATCTCCAATTATAACACCAACCAACATTTAGTCGATGAACTGCACACCAAATACTAGATTATTAAAAATAAACCCACGTGGGCCCTTTAATTAACAAAGTAACGGTGCTTGGCTGCGGATAACCCATTAAATTATCTATCATGATTTTACCATACCACGAGTCATTACCTGTGCCATAAACATATTACTATATTTACTTGGTTATGATAGCTTTAGGGTGTTCCCGCAATTTGATGATTTATAGCAGAAGGTTCACTTCCACAAAAAGGCTGTACATACAACCTTATCACTCTATGTCTGATTATCTTAGATTCATCTTTGTCATTCCGAGTCTACATACTCACCGATAAAATCTTCACGATCCCCCGATATATACAAATATATATATTTGTCTGAGATTAAGTTCTGTACCTACTAAGATGTTACTAAGATTGCCTACTTTTATAGGTTTCGCAGAAAACCAGCTTTCCTGGTCAGTGTTGTCTTTCACTATACCTACCACAATTCTTCGGATATCTTTGCAACGATATACCGTTCGGACTTTTATAATCCTGATTGTAGTAAAATCACCAGGCTTCGGGTCTAACTTTAGACACTAATCATTACTTATGATTGTTTTAACTACGCGCTAACTTGCATCCAAAGTTAACTTGGTGACCCAATTGGGATAGGTAGGCCCTCTCAGGCTTTCCCCCCCTTAGAACCGTACGTGCGCCTTTCAACGCATACGGCTCGTGCAATTACGCTTATAAGAATTTCTAATTATACGTGTTGATAACTCGTTCCTTCTTCTTTAGCCAGATTGATTTGATTATTATAGATTTTTGTCTTCGGATTTACTTCGACTTTTTGAGCTTGGTAAACCTCTCAACTCTTTTCTTCACATCCGGATTAACTGTGTTCCCGTGAGATAATTGTTGATGACAAATTTGATGTACTGGTGCAATGTTTTCGAGTTTCCATTCTCCCCGGTTTCTTTGTGGAACTATGTGATGCAATTCCACAGTTTCTCCATTATTTAGACTTTCCTCACATACCGGACAAGTATGATCGAATTTTCTATAGATGGTGGACCTGAATTTCGCCTCTATGTGTTTCTCTCTTCTTTTATGGAAATATTCATAATTTTGACTTAAATATGGATTCCTATCTAATTTTAAAAGACTCATTTTATAGATAGAAATTTCAGCCAAATTTATTAACTTCTCTTTAAGCGATACTCCTCAGTTTCATTTTCTGCTGTCAGTTTGAACTAAATATTTACTTATTTGCTCCTTTATAGAACCTTTCTTATAATATGCTCATTTCTTCATCTTTAAATAAATTCAATGATCTATTCTAATAAAAGTCTTCTGTGAGTGGTATGAGATTCTCTTATGTTCTCCTCATCCCCTAAGTATAGGATTTGCTTCTGCAATGATTTTTTCAATGGGTTTATTCATTACTATGATCTTACTTATTTTTTCTTTTAATTTTTTGATTCCTTTCTTCGATGGCTCTACCAATAATACTGTGCTTTGATCAGTTTTATTGTTCAGCTTGCTGTTAAACTCTTTCCGTACGATGTGAAATCCTAAAAAATCGAAACCTTCTTTGATATGTACTATTTTTGTTTTCTCTTGATTCAACTCTAACCCTCTAATCTTCATAAACTCCTCTACTATTTCCTTACATTTCTCTAAGATTTCTTCGTTTTTTCCAGTGATTATTATGTCGTCCGCGTATCTGAATACGTGTACTCCAGCACTTATCCCTCTCTTCTTCTTATTGTTTTCTTTTATTGTTCCTTCTATCCCATTAAGTACTATGTTACATAGGGTGGGTGAAATAATTCCTCCTTGTGGAGTTCCTTCTGTTGTTTCGTAGTAATTCAAATTCTCCATTATTCCACATTTTAATCATTGTTTTAGCACGTTCTTATGACAAATTATTGTATTTTCCAGTATAAAGTCGTGATCAATTTTGTCGAAGCACTTCTTTATATCTACAGTTAATATCCAATGTGGGTGTACTGCTTTGTCTAAAATACTTCTAAGTGCGGCGATCGCATCCTGCGTAGAACGGTTTTTCCTGAATCCAAATGAATTTGGGTCCGATCTAGTTTCTACGATAGGGTCAATTGCCAAATGATATAATGCTTGAACTGCTCTGTCAAATAAAGTCGGTATTCCTAACGGTCTTCTTTCATTCTTTCCTTTTGGGATATATACTCTTCGTAACGGTTGTGCTTCATATTTATTGGGATCATTTATTACTTCTCTTAGATGTATTATTGTATTTCAATAATCTTCTGTTTTGGTTCAAATCATTTTATCTACTCCCGCAGTTTTCCCGCCTTTATTTTCAATTACCTTTCTGACCGCTAAAGCTTGCGCTTCTTTGGCGTTCAATATTATTCATTGTAATCTGTACATCTCTTTAATATCATTTCTTTCTGTAGCAATAACTAATTTCTCTTGTAGATCTTTAATCTTTAAATTTGCTTTGGCCCAATTAATTTGATGTCATCCATTTTGTTTTTCTGTTGAGTTCCATCTTATACTTGTTGTTTGCATTAGATTTCTTCCCATTAGAAGTCCATTGACGTCATTATAAATTCACATATTTGATATCATATAATTTAAATTCTTTTGCACTAAAATTGTGGCAATTGTTTTTGTATTCATGTTTTTTATCATATTTGTTTATTCTATTATATTTGGTCGCGAATCCTTTCTTCAGCTTTTGGTTAGCCCTTAAAAACTTACCCGATTGGCGTTCTGGTTCAAAATATGGATCAGCTCAAATGTGTATGATTCTGTTTACAACCTTAGTAATCTTACAGCTTCTGCTGATGTCTCTACCTAATCTAAGTCGCTTTCTTTTGTCTGTTGTAAGCGCAAACATTCAGGGACTCTTTCTAATTGATTGGATCTTACAAATTCAAAGAAAATTACATCCTTCCGATATTATCTCCCGCTAATGTCTTAGTACTGCTTCATTCTCTAGTATAAATTGGAAACATGATATTCCATTTCATCTATAGACCTGGGCTGGGAAATTCTATCACAAGTTACTCTTAATTACGGTAATCACAATGTCTAAGTCTGCATCCTTTCAGATCAGGGTTGTTCACCCCTATCAGATTCGTTACAAATCTGCATTCGCTTTTTAGACGTTCTTCTACCCCCAGCTCGTTATAACACTTTCAGATTGCTCCTATATGTTACCTCTCTCAATGTCCTTTATTTGGTTGATGTCTCCCTGAGCTCATTAAATTATGGTGATGGACCCACCTATATTTCAACTGTCTATACCAAATAGTTAATCGCAAATGCTAATTGTTTACTATTTGGCAGTAATTTCATTGAGTGAGAGCTTGGGGCTTACCAAGTTTATCACATTCCACTGTTACTGAATTCGTTAGCTAGTATGCTTTACTCCGCTGCAACTTTAGATCCAAAGTATAACCTAGCATAAGAAGATTATACCATTGCAGTTAATTCTTTCGAATTCACCTTTTACGAAGCCTCAATGCATATTCACTTTCGTTCTGCATGGAATTCATTACCCTAGCACACCAATTATTATATATTATTCATATACATTAATGGGTTTAATTGTTACGTTGTCCCCATAGCTTTGAATCTTTCCCTTCACTATTTTACTAGCTTATAGAAACACTCATATGAGTAGGGTCATATTATGGACTAATAAGACGGAACTTCCCCGTATTAGAATGTGACACTTCTTGTCGCACTGCCGGGTAGGTCTGTCCCTCACGAGACTTTCCCCCCTCGGAACCGTACGTGCGCCTTTCAACGCATACGGCTCGAGCCTCCTATCGGTAGATTACTTCTCTATCTAGCGTTTCGTAGAGTCGTATTTTCATCTACCGGGATTCATCCTTTCGGATGCTTCACCTTCTGAATATTGATATTTATAATGGGTATTTCGGTGATATTGCTATCATACTGCTTTATAACCGTGAATTAAAGTTCACTAATTCTGTTCCTGGGCTGAAATTTTTACCCCATTTTTATTATCAATCAAGTTAGGACACTGATAGTCAAGTCTGCAGACTTTCGTCTTAGATTATATTTCCTTAATTGTCATTTATAGGTCAATTCCATTTTCGGTGGTCCTTTTGATTCCTCTCAACTCCGGTTTTGGTGATCTGTTCCTAATAAATTTGTTAATTTTAGTCAATTCCATTGTTGGTGGTCTTTTTGATTGCTCTCAACTCCAGTTTTGGTGATCTATTCTTAAATGACTTGATTAATTCTGAGTCAGCTCCATTTTTGGTGGTCTGTTGTTAGTCCTCAACTCCATTTTTGGTGGCCTTTTCTCAATCTTATCTCGAACATTACTTCGAGCATTTGCTTTTTAACTTCTCCCATACCCTATAGTCGATATCTTATTTTACGGAGGGTCACTACTCCTTTATTCCGCTATTATTCGACCTCTTTAACCATTAGTTTACCGATTAAAGGAACTACAGGGCTTACCATGTTCCGTAGTTAGTACGATTTATCATAAGCCTTAGGCAGATACTATACACCGTGGAATTCTTGTTGGTTCTGATTCACCTGCATAGACGGATCCTTCCAATTCCATTACATCTCTCTGGACTCAGAGCCCGAAGGACGATGTCACCTTTTACGATGCCTCAACCATATCTTCACTTACGTTTGCCATAGCCTATATTTACCCTAAGACGTTACTCCATTGTCGCTAGAGCTTCACACCTCCAAATTACTTCGGACGCATGTCTAGCTAGGGTCAGGACAGAACAATCCTGAGAGTATTTCACTCCATTACTAACTACGACCTCATGTCGCAATATGCAAAAGGTACGTTCTTACTTTTTTTTAGCTCGAACTGCTTATAAAACCACTTTTTACAAATTTCCCTCACGGTACTATTACACTATCGCTTATGTTTATTATTTAGCCTTAGAGGAAGGTTCCCCTTAAAGTTCAAGAAGATTTAAATCTGTTTTACTTTTTTTTAGGCTTATCTACTTTCGTTCACACTAATAATAGAATCTCTTTTGATTTCTTTTCCTAAAGCTATTAAGATATTTCAATTCGCTTCGTTTTTTATCAAATTTCTCTTTGGGTTAATATTTATTAAATAAATCATTACTGCTCCCACTAAAACATAGCTATTTGCACAAAATAATTTCTTTATATACTTATAAACATATGTTCTATATCATTTACATTTTTTTTTCAC